TTGATCCTGGCTCAGGATGAACGCTGGCGGTATGCTTAACACATGCAAGTTAAACGGAAGTTTATTCTTCAGTAGCGGACGGGTGAGTAATGCGTAAGAATCTGCCCTCAGGAAAGGGATAACAACCGGAAACAGTTGCTAATACCTTATATGCTTAATTAGTGAAAGATTTTTCGCCTGAGGATGAGCTTACGTCTGATTAGCTAGTTGGTAAATTAAAAGCTTACCAAGGCAATGATCAGTAGCTGGTTTGAGAGGATGATCAGCCACATTGGAACTGAGACACGGTCCAAACTTCTACGGAAGGCAGCAGTGGGGAATTTTCCGCAATGGGCGAAAGCCTGACGGAGCAATACCGCGTGAGGGAAGAATGCCTGTGGGTTGTAAACCTCTTTTCTTAAGGAAGAAAAATGACGGTACTTAAGGAATAAGCATCGGCTAACTCCGTGCCAGCAGCCGCGGTAATACGGGGGATGCAAGTGTTATCCGGAATTATTGGGCGTAAAGCGTCTGTAGGTGGTTATATAAGTCGGTTGTTAAATATTGAGGCTCAACCTTAAAACAGCATCCGAAACTGCATAACTAGAGTATGATATGGGTAGGGGGAATTCCCAGTGTAGCGGTGAAATGCGTAGATATTGGGAAGAACACCAGAAGCGAAAGCGCCTTACTGAGTCATAACTGACACTGAGAGACGAAAGCTAGGGGAGCGAATGGGATTAGATACCCCAGTAGTCCTAGCCGTAAACGATGGATACTAGATGTTGTGCGTATCGATCCGTGCAGTATCGTAGCTAACGCGTTAAGTATCCCGCCTGGGAAGTACGCCCGCAAGGGTGAAACTCAAAGGAATTGACGGGGGCCCGCACAAGCGGTGGAGCATGTGGTTTAATTCGATGCAACACGAAGAACCTTACCAGAATTTGACATGTCACAAATTCTTATGAAAATAAGAAGTGCTTTCGAGAATGTGAACACAGGTGGTGCATGGCTGTCGTCAGCTCGTGTCGTGAGATGTTGGGTTAAGTCCCGCAACGAGCGCAACCCTTATTCTTAGTTGCTACCATTAAGTTGAGGACTTTAAGAAAACTGCCGGTGAAAAACCGGAGGAAGGTGAGGATGACGTCAAGTCAGCATGCCCCTTATATTCTGGGCTACACACGTGCTACAATGGTTATGACAAAGAGTCGCAAAATTGAAAAATCAAGCCAATCTCATAAACATGATCTCAGTTCGGATTGTAGGCTGCAACTCGCCTACATAAAGATGGAATCGCTAGTAATCGCCGGTCAGCTATACGGCGGTGAATTCGTTCCCGGGCCTTGTACACACCGCCCGTCACACCATGGGAGCTGGCTATGCCCGAAGTTGTTATTTTAACCTCATATTGGAAAAAGGTACCTAAGGTAGAGCTAGTGACTGGGGTGAAGTCGTAACAAGGTAGCCGTACTGGAAGGTGCGGCTGGATCACCTCCTTATTTAGGGAAAAATATATTAATGTAATTTAGATATTAATTTATATTTCTTATAATTAGATCGTAAAATTTAAATTTAGTGTCATCAAAGGGCTATTAGCTCAGTTGGTTAGAGCACACCCCTGATAAGGGTGAGGTCCCTGGTTCAAATCCAGGATAACCCACCGAAAAATAAAAAGGGGGTATAGCTCAGTTGGTAGAGCGCTGCTTTTGCAAGGCAGATGTCAGCGGTTCGAGTCCGCTTATCTCCAAGCACTAAAAATATTTATGTTTATTAAATCAATAATGCATACACAAATCAAAATTGATTTAATTATTGTACATCATATTAATATGTAAATATTTTGAAACAAAATTAATATCGAATTAAATTAATAAATTAAACAGATATTATATAATATATGTTTTATGTTTACTAAACCATTAAATTAAAACAATTAAGGGCTTACGGCGGATACCTAGGCATTTAAAAGCGATGAAGGGCGTGACTACCAACGAAATGCTTCGAGGAGCTGGAAGTAAGCTATGATTCGGAGGTTCCCGAATAAGGAAACTTTTTATACTACCTACTGAATACATAAGTAGGCAAGAGCTAACTTAGTGAACTGAAACATCTTAGTAACTAAAGGAAAAGAAAGCAAAAGCGATTCCCTTAGTAGCGGCGAGCGAAAAGGGATAAGCCTAAACCACTTTAATGAGTTTTAGTGGGGTTGTGGGACAGCTTTTTAAAATACTAACTATGTTAGATGAAACAATTGGAATGTTGTACCGTAGAAAGTGATAGTCCTGTAATCAAAAACATATTATACTTTTTGCTGAATCCCAAGTAGCATGGGACACGAGAAATCCCGTGTGAATCTACGAGGACCACCTCGTAAGGCTAAATATTCCTAAATGACCGATAGTGAACTAGTACCGTGAGGGAAAGGTGAAAAGAACCCCGAGAGGGGAGTGAAATAGAACATGAAACCGTAAGCTTACAAGCAGTAGGAGAATGACTTATCGTTTGACTATGTGCATGTTGAAGAATGAGCCGGCGACTTGTAGGTAGTGGCAGGTTAAGATAGAGAATATTGGAGCCACAGTGAAAGCGAGCTTGAATTAGAGCGTTAGTCGCTATTTACAGACCCGAACCCGGATGATCTAGCCATGACCAGGGTGAAGCTTAGGTAACACTAAGTGGAGGTCCGAACCGACTGATGTTGAAAAATCAGCGGATGAGTTGTGGTTAGGGGTGAAATGCCAATCGAATCCGGAGCTAGCTGGTTCTCCCCGAAATGCGTTTTGGCGCAGCGATTGATGATTTATCTTAGGGGTAAAGCACTGTTTCGGTGCGGGCTTCGAGAGCGGTACCAAATCGATGCAAACTCTGAATACTAAGTAATAAAAATCAATCAGTGAGACAGTGGGGGATAAGCTTCATTGTCAAAAGGGAAACAGCCCAGACCATCAGCTAAGGCCCCTAAATAATTACTAAGTGATAAAGGAAGTGAGAATGCATAAACAACCAGAAGGTTCGCTTAGAAGCAGCAATCCTTTAAAGAGTGCGTAATAGCTCACTGGTTTAGTGGTCTTGCGCCGAAAATGAAAGGGGCTAAGTAATTTGCCGAAGCTGTGGGATGTTTTATCATCGGTAGGGGAGCGTTCTGCAAAAGATTGAAGCATTAACGTAAGTGGATGTGGACTAAGCAGAAGTGAGAATGTCGGCTTGAGTAGCGAAAACATTGGTGAGAATCCAATGCCCCGAAAACCTAAGGTTTCCTTTGGAAGGTTCGTCCGCGAAGGGTAAGTCAGGTCCTAAGGCAAGGTTTAATAACGTAGTCGATGGATAACAGGTTAATATTCCTGTACTATTTATTACTGATAACGAGGGACGAAGAAGGCTAAATCAGCCGGATGTTGGTTACCGGTTTAAACTTTTAAGGTAAAGAAAGATAGAGAAAATATCTAGAGCTAAGAAGTGAATACAAGGTACTAAGGTGCTAAAGTGATTGATGTCATACTTCCAAGAAAAGCTCTATGTATCTTAAGTAATAAATACCTGTACCTTAAACTGACACAAGTAGGTAGGTAGAGAATACTAAGGGGCTCGAGATAACTCTCTCTAAGGAACTCGGCAAAATAGCTCCGTAACTTCGGGAGAAGGAGTACCCTTGTAGGGTTGCAATAACCAGGCCCAAGCGACTGTTTAGCAAAAACACAGGTCTCCGCAAAGTCGTAAGACAACGTATGGGGGCTGACGCCTGCCCAGTGCCGGAAGGTTAAAGAAATCGGTTAATTTTTGAAATGAAGCTGATAACTGAAGCCCCGGTGAACGGCGGCCGTAACTATAACGGTCCTAAGGTAGCGAAATTCCTTGTCGGGTAAGTTCCGACCCGCACGAAAGGCGTAACGATTTGGGCACTGTCTCAGAGAGAGACTCGGCGAAATAGAATTGTCTGTGAAGATGCGGACTACCTGCACCTGGACAGAAAGACCCTATGAAGCTTTACTGTAGCTTGAAATTGAATTTGGGTTTAATTTGCGCAGTATAGGTGGGAGGCGAAGAAGATATGTTTGCGGATGTATATGAGCCAATAGTGAGATACCACTCTAATTAAACTAGGATTCTAATATTGATTGCCATAAGCTGGCCAATAAACAGTTTCTGGTGGGCAGTTTGACTGGGGCGGTCGCCTCCTAAAAAGTAACGGAGGCGTGCAAAGGTTTCTTCAGGCTGGTCGGAAATCAGTCGCAGAGTGTAAAGGCATAAAGAAGCTTGACTGCAAGACTTACAAGTCGAGCAGAGACGAAAGTCGGCCTTAGTGATCCGACAGTTCTGAGTGGAAAGGCTGTCGCTCAACGGATAAAAGTTACTCTAGGGATAACAGGCTGATCTCCCCCAAGAGTTCACATCGACGGGGAGGTTTGGCACCTCGATGTCGGCTCATCGCATCCTGGGGCGGTAGTACGTCCCAAGGGTTGGGCTGTTCGCCCATGAAAGCGGTACGCGAGCTGGGTTCAGAACGTCGTGAGACAGTTCGGTCCATATCCGGTGTAGGCGTTAGAGTATTGAAAGGATTTCTCCTTAGTACGAGAGGACCGGGAGAAACATACCTCTGGTGTACCAGTTATTGTGCCAACAGTAAACGCTGGGTAGCCAAGTATGGATAAGATAACCGCTGAAAGCATATAAGCGGGAAGCTAACCTTAAGATGAGTACTCTTCCAAATAAAATGGATAAGATCACGGTCAGATTAACCGTTTGATAGGCGTTAAGTGTAAGTATAGTAATGTATTTAGCTGAGGCGTACTAATAGATCGAATGTTTTATAATGTGATATTAATATGATTTATGTCTTGATTCTTATAGCGTAGTAGAACCACACCAATCCATTCCGAACTTGGTTGTTAAATGCTACAGCGGCAATAATACTGAAAAGGAAGCTTTTTGGAAAGGTAGCTCAGTATCAAGACTATATTTTACTTATCAAAACTATGACAGTAGACGTATTAAAATATTTAAAAATCTATAAATATAGATTTTATTTGGTTTCTATTAATCTTATATTAGGTTTATGTTTTATATATTTATATTTGTTTCTTTTATCTGATTATCTCTAATTGTTAAATATCTTATTACATGTTCGCTTAACCCTATAGTTTTTTCTAATATTTTAATAAAACTGCTACTAGCCTTGTAATTTATTTGAACATAAATTCCATCGTAATAAGATTTGATATTATAGTTCAAGTGTCTTCTTCCTTTATGTTGAACTAATATATCATAGCCACTGTATTTTTTAATTAATGATTTATATTGGTTCATTAAACTTAAATTTTCTTCTTCTGTAATATCTGGTTTTAGTATATATATAGTTTCGTAATTATTAAAATACATGATTTATCCCTTATAATCGATTATCTATTTGTATTCTTACAGCTTGAGAAATTACAGGTATTTTAGCATATTTTCCTTGAATAGATTTAATAATAGAATAAATTATGGTTGAAAGTACAAACCAAAAAAGTGTATTGCATAACATTAATCCATATAAACTCATTCTAAATTCTATGGGTAAAGCTCGAAAAGTTGCTCCGAGTAAAGAATTAATTAGAAATAATAATATAGATTGTAGTACATTGAATCTAATAAATGGACGATTTGGTATAGGACTTTTGTTACGTACGAATAAGTAATATAATATAAAAAAGATAATAAAAGCCAGTGTTGGGTGTGTAACATAAAAAATTACTAATGGCATTATAGTCTTTTTATAAGCTTGCATAATGTTAAAAGGATAATCTGGTAAAATTTGTTGTCCAAAGTTTTGTAGGCCTTCTAATAATGGTAACCAGTAAGGTAGTATAGAACTGCAGCGATCTACAATTGTAATATTATTAACATTATAGTTTTTGTAAGATATCGTTATAAATAAATATAAGTAACGTATTATAATACCGATTAGTATAGTACTAGAGATACTTAATATTATTATCATCAATAAGGGAAGTTTATTAAGCATAGTAAGTATATATATTAAGTAGCTTTAAGAACTTATTTTTTAAATATGCATTTTAATTAGTATATTTTTAATTGAGTTGTGCATATAAGTTATGAAGAATATATACTGATTTTACACTAAACTCATCGGACATTTCAAATAATTTTGATCTACTTAAATAAAACTATGTCATTTAATTTATTGTCTTCATATTTAGAGTTAACCCAGCCTTTAATAATTAATAATAAATCTTTTATGTCTCGTTTAATGTTAGGAACGGGTAAATATAAAAATATAAAAGAAGCCAGATTAAGTATAAATAAAAGTGGTACTTCTATTGTTACTGTAGCGATTCGTCGTGCATATAATAATAAATTGCAAGGTCATAGTAATTTGTTAGATGGTCTTAATTGGAATAAATTATGGCTTTTGCCTAATACAGCAGGATGTCAGACTGTTGAGGAAGCTATAAGGGTAGCTTTTTTAGGCCGAGAAATGTGTAAGAAGTTAGGACAAATAGATAATAATTTTGTGAAGTTAGAAGTTATTTCTGATTCAAAATATTTATTTCCTGATCCATATGGTACCTTAAAGGCTGCAGAATATTTGGTTAATAAAAATTTTACTGTATTACCTTATATAAGTCCAGATCCTGTTTTAGCAAAGCAGTTAGAAGAAATTGGTTGTTCTACAATTATGCCTTTAGGTTCACCTATAGGCTCTGGACAAGGTTTACAAAATCTCTTAAATTTACATATTATTATATCTAATGCTAAAGTACCTGTTATAGTAGATGCAGGTATTGGATCAGCTAGTGAAGCTAGTCATGCTATGGAGATAGGAGCATCTGGTGTGCTTTTAAATACTGCTGTTGCAAAAGCTAATAAACCAGAGTTTATGGCAGAAGCCATGAAGCTCGGAGTTATATCTGGACGCATTTCTTATTTATCTGGTAGAATGCTTAGACAGTCTAAAGCGGTTCCTAGTTCGCCTATAGAAGGTATGTTTACAAAATAATTCAAAATACAAATATATGATTTTAGTTATTGATAATTATGATAGTTTTACACAAAATCTTGTTCAGTCTTTGGGTGGTTTAGGGCTATCTGTTTATACAGTGAGAAATGATGAAATATCTCTATCTTATATTGATAAATATAATCCAACTCATATTGTTATATCTCCTGGTCCAGGTAGTCCTCAAAATTCCGGCATATCTTTGCAAATAATTAGTACTTATGCAAAATCTATACCTATTTTAGGTGTATGTTTAGGTCACCAAGCTATAGGTTATGTATATGGTGCTAAAATTGCACAATTAACTTATCCTATGCATGGTAAGTTAAGCAAAATTTTTCATAATTCTCAAGATATATTTGATGGTTTAAATAATCCTTTTTTTGCGATTCGATATCATAGTTTAGTTATTAATCAACATCATATTCCTGATAATCTAGAAGTTACTGCTTGGACACCTGATGGAACTATTATGGCATGTCGTCATAAAAAATATAATTTGTTAAGAGGTATTCAGTTTCATCCAGAAAGTTTATGGACAATTGAAGGGCAAAGTATAATTAATAACTTTATTGAATTATAATATAATATTGTTTTATATAATTCAGTATGATTTATAAAATAGATGTAAATTATATGCATTTTAATTTAATCAGTTGTCAGAACTAATTATTATATATTGAGATTTGATGGCCATGTATAATTTGTGTAAATTTCTTGTATATTAATAACATCTTCTTCAAAGGTTAATGTAGCCCTATTAGTGAAACCAGCTAATTCAATAAATTCTTTAGTAGCTGTTACCCAAACTTGAGAATAGGACATGTAGCTGATCATAATACTTACCATTAGTATAAGAAAACCGCTATATGTTATAAAAATTCCTGGGTCTATTTTAATTTGTAGACCTGTCTTAGTCATGATTTCAATTATTTTTATAGTTGTATTATCGATTACAATTTTGTCTTGTAATCCTACAGATGTTATGAAATTATTTAGTTGATCGTATATAAAAATACGGTCATTTAATTTTGTAAAAACTAATAGTATATATGACTTATTATTAATAGGTAATTGGCATGACCATAAATTTTGATTATTTATTGTATTTTTTAATATTGTTTTTTGTATAGTTTGACTATTTCCTATCTTTAATCTTATACTATTAATTTCCCAATCAGTTTGATAAAATGTAACATTATTAAATATTAATGGTGAATTAACAAAAATATATTTTTGATTTATATGTTGATTTTTATTATTGTATAGTGTTACATTAGAAAAAAATTGCTTTATGGAATTATTGTTATTATATGCAATACTAAAATTATTAATTTTTCCTATTAAATTATTAGGTAATTTACTATTAAATCCAGATTCAATTATATTTTTCACATGAAATATTTCTCCTTCCGGTATTATTTCTTGTGCTGTAAATCCGTATAGTAAATTTATTAAAGAACCTATTAATGTTAATATTATACTAAAGTGTACAAATATAGGTGCGATTCGGCCAGTTAATCCTTTGTAACCATATATATTTTGTTGTTTATGAAAAATATAATAGTTATTACTATGTAAACTATATATTATATTACATATAGATATTTGATTTATTTCAGTAAAATGGGCTTTGTCGTTAACTCGCTTAGTTTTCTGTAGGAATTTCCATTTCCGTGCGTTCTTTAGAGCTGGTAATTGATTTGATAAAGTACAAGTAAGCAAACTGAAAAAAAATAATGTTAATATCGTTATAAAAAATGGATTTGAATATATGTGATCTAGTCCTAGATTGAGAATTATTTTCCAATTAATTATCAGTTTAACAGATTCTATATTTATAGGATAATTCTTTTCATAGTATGCAATGCTTTGATTTTGTTCAATGATTGTACCAATCATACTAATAATGGCTATTATTAGTAATAAACTGATAGATATACTTAAATTACTAAGCTTTTTAAGTGTTTGCCATAAAATGTTTTTCAATTTGATAGTTTTCATAGATTTTAATAACACTATATATATAAACATACTCATATTATATATATAGTATATTAAGTAAAGAAAAAATACTATATCCTAACATTAAACAACCACTATATAAATTAATATTATTCCATAAATAAGGTACTTTCTTCATTATATCAAAGTTTAAAATATGATTAATAATTAAATATATAGGTAATGTGTAGCCAATTAAGTATACTATTATATATATACTGCCTAGTACCCAAGATTCACAGTAAGATATCCAGAATAATATAATTAATATTATAGGTAGTGTACAAGATGTAGAATTGATACCTATGATTAGACCTGATATATAGTTATATAAAAAAGGTATAAATGACATATTTTTATGCAAATTATTTATATTAAAAATATCATTTATTTCTATGATTTTTAGTAAATTTAAGCTGATTAATATGGTCATTATATATGATAAAATAGGTAAATTATTAGATAAATTTATATACTGTTTGTTAAGTAACTGAAATAAAATGATAGTTATTATAGTGTTACTTATTATACCTAGTATAAATATTTGTTTTTGTTTACTATACAGTTTTTTGGAATATATATATGATAAGCTTATGGGAATTATAGATAATAAGCAAGGATTGAGACTTGTAATAAAGCCACTTATTAAAAGTAAAATAAAAGTAGTAGTTTTATTATTATTAATTTCATGCGTTAGTAAACTATAACAATTTTGTTCAATAAAATACATTTGTAAATTTAGGGTGCTAATAAAGTTTAAATGAATCATTATAAGATACTTAATAATTTTTGATACTTTTTATATTTTTAAGCTCCCCAGGAAGGATTTGAACCTACGACTAATCGGTTAACAGCCGATCGCTCTACCACTGAGCTACTGAGGAATTATATACAATTTGTATAATATTGTAACATAATAAAAAGAAGATAGCAAGTCTAGTAAACACTTGTTTTTGTATGTTTTTTTTGATATAATCTTTTTAACTGTTTAGTTTACTATAGCGGACGTGGTGGAATTGGTAGACACGTTAGATTTAGGATCTAGTGAGTAAATCTCATGAGAGTTCAAGTCTCTCCGTCCGCATTTTTAAACCAAGTGTAAAATAAACAATGCTATAAGAAATTTAGTTCCATCTTTGTGCTACTAACTTAATGGAACCATCTTTGAGCTGTAGTTTTTTTACAGTATTAAAGCCTTCTTTAGAAGTTGTTTTTATAATAGAATTGATGGAATACTGTTGTAATATTCTTTCGATAAGAATATTTGGGTTTAATTTATAATGATTTTGCCATAATTCAAAATCTGATATGAATGTATATTCTTTTCCATTCCATAAAAAACCAATTATATTTTTAGTGTTTTTCTTTGCAAATAAATCTACATACTCTAAGTTACCATTTGCATCTTTTAATTGAGGTTTATCTATACTATATTCAAACTCTAGATCTTTTAGTGTTTGTTGTAGGACTTCTAGGTCAGTTATACTTGTTTTTATACGACTAAAATGTGACATAATATTATTTATTTATTTTAATTTTTTATAAAATGCAGGCTAATATAGATTATATTTGCTTTTATATTATAATTTTATCTATTAATATTAAAAAATCAACTATTGTTTTCTGATGATAAGTCTATAATATAATATAGTTTTATGTATTTTCTGTAATATTTTTCAATCCTACTGAACTTTGATTAATTATTTTCATTTCATCTTTACAATTTTTATGTGTTTTAGTAATAATATAATTAACAAGTTTACAGTTTCTTGGGAAGTATCCTTTAATTATCCTAAATTAAATATATAATATTATGACTGCTACTTTAGAAAGACGCGAAAGCGCAAGCCTGTGGGAACGTTTTTGTACTTGGATCACAAGCACTGAAAACCGCCTTTATATAGGTTGGTTTGGTGTATTAATGATTCCAACATTATTAACAGCTACATCTGTGTTCATCATTGCATTCGTTGCTGCACCTCCAGTTGATATAGATGGTATTCGTGAGCCAGTTGCTGGTTCTTTGTTATATGGAAATAATATCATTTCTGGTGCAATTATACCTAGTTCTGCAGCTATTGGTATCCATTTTTATCCAATCTGGGAAGCTGCATCTTTAGATGAGTGGTTATACAATGGTGGACCTTATCAGCTTATTGTTTTACACTTCTTACTAGGTGTATGTTGCTATATTGGTCGTGAGTGGGAATTAAGCTACCGTTTAGGTATGCGTCCTTGGATCTCTGTTGCTTTTACAGCACCTGTAGCAGCAGCAGCAGCAGTTTTTCTTGTTTATCCTATTGGACAAGGAAGCTTCTCTGATGGTATGCCTCTAGGTATTTCTGGCACATTTAACTTTATGCTTGTATTCCAAGCTGAGCATAATATTTTAATGCATCCTTTTCATCAATTGGGTGTAGCTGGTGTTTTCGGTGGATCTCTATTTAGTGCTATGCATGGTTCTTTAGTAACTTCTAGCTTAATTCGTGAAACAACTGAAAATGAATCTGCAAACAATGGTTATAAGTTTGGTCAAGAAGAAGAAACTTACAATATTGTTGCTGCTCATGGTTACTTTGGTCGTTTAATCTTCCAATATGCAAGTTTCAACAATTCACGTTCGCTACACTTTTTCTTAGGATTGTGGCCTGTTGTAGGAATCTGGTTCACAGCAATGTCTGTAAGTACTATGGCTTTTAATTTAAATGGTTTTAACTTTAATCAGTCTGTTGTTGATAGCCAAGGACGAGTAATTAACACTTGGGCAGATATTTTGAACAGAGCTAATTTAGGTATGGAAGTAATGCATGAACGTAATGCTCATAATTTCCCTCTAGATTTAGCATCTGCTAACTCTTTACCAGTTTCTTTAATTTCTCCATCTATTAACGGATAGTCAATTTAAGATAAACTTAACTTATCTTTTTAGTTTCTATAATCAAACTATATAACTATAAGTAGCTGCTTATTTAACTAATAAGCAGCTACTGTTTTTTTTAATACTCTATTATTAAATAAGTACTAATTTTGTGTCTACTAAGTCAAAGTATAATTGTAAAGGAATAATATAGTTTGCTTTAGGAACTAGCAATTGAATGGTATTACTTTTATCTATATAAATAAAATATGGATTTGTATATTTTATATTTGGTTTAAAATATTTATTTCCTAATATTATATTTGTTTTAAATTTTTTTTTAAAAAATAAATATTGAATATTTCTGTAATTACTTAATTTATTACAATATTTACTGTTATTTTGTAGAAGTTTAAATAATTTGCTGTCTGTTGAATTGGTAAAAAAATTTTTCTTATTATCATTAATAAATAATTCTTGTAAACTTTGTCCTCTTCTTCTTCGAGTTAGTTCTACTAAACCTAATTCTGATAGTTGTACAATTTGTGGTTTAGCATTATCTATTCTTAATAATTTACTAAAATGTTCTAGTAATTGTAATTGGTCTCCTTGTGAAAACATATCTATAAAATCAATAATTATTACCCCATTAATATTTCTTACTTTTAATTGATAAGCAATTTCGATAGCTGCATAAAAGTTTGTTTTTAAAATAGCTTCTTTAGAGTTACATGTTTGATTAAATGAACCAGAATTGACATCAATTATAGTTAATGCTTCATGGCTTTCAATTATAATATGTCCACCATATGGTAATTTTACTTTAGGTTCAAGAGCTTGTTTTATAGCATACTTTATATAAAATTGATCTAGTATACATCTTTCTTGTTTATATAATTGTAGTTTTGTATTTTTATATTTTAATTTATAGTTCCATTTATACAAATAGTATTGTAATTGATTTAAACCTTTTTTAGAGTCGATAATAATCTTTGTTATATTGTCTTCATAAAAATCTCTAATAATTTTTTTAATCAAGTCTTCATCCTTATATAGTAACAAGGGTGAGGATTTTTTGATAACTGCTTTTTCAATAAAATTCCACTGTTGTTTTAAATTTTCTAAATCGTTTAGTATAATATTTTCTTTAATGCCTTGAGAAGATGACTTAATTAATAAACCCATTTTAACTGGTTTGATTAAAATAGCTAATGAGTAAAGATATGCACGTTCGTTATAATCATGAATTTTATGTGATATACAAATAGTATTACATAAAGGCATTAACACGAGATACTTACCATGTAAATGTATGTTTGCTGTTAGTCGAGGGCCTTTATATATAGTTGGTTCTTTTGTAATTTGTACTAAAATAATTTGATTTACATATAAAACTTCATCTATATTTTGAATATGTTTTTCTCTTTTAATGGGTTTAATATCATTTATGTGTATAAATCCACTTTTACCAAATTGATTTAATTTTATAAATGCAGCATTTATACTCGCAAATATTCTTTCTACAGTACCTATATAGATATCATTTACCTGATATAAGTTATTAACTGTGATGATTTCTTGAATTTTGTTATTATTGACTATAGCTGCTAAATTATTGTAATAAGAAATAACTATTTGTTTTATCATGCTGTATATATTGCTATGATAATAGCATATGAATTTAATTGAGTATAATCATTATATATTTATGAAAAATATGATTTTTATTCAGGATTTTAATTTTTATGTGTATTATTTGTTTTCTGAGTAATACTAATTGTTGTATTACCTTTTTTTGTTTTTTTAAATATTAATATTCCATCACTTAAAGCCAATAGAGTATCATCTCTAGCTAATTTCACATTATTTCCAGGTTTAAATTTTGTTCCTCTTTGTCGAACAATGATATTTCCTACTTTTATTTGTTGCCCGCCATATTTTTTTACTCCTAATCTTTGAGAATTTGAATCTCGGCCATTTTTTGTACTTCCGCTGCCTTTTTTATGTGCCATTTGTGAAAATTTTGAATTTAACTATATAGTTTATGATCAATTATTTAAAAAAATATTTCTAAATATATTACTGCAAAAATTCTTCTATTACTAATCTGGTAAGTGATGGTCTATATCCTTTTTTCTTTTTAGAGTTTTTTTTAGGCTTTGTTGTTAAAACAGTTATTTTTTTACCTTTTAAATGTTTTAAAATTTTTGCTTTTATAATTATAGTTTTGATACAAGGTTTTCCTAAATATATAAACTGATCTTGCCTAAGTAGTAATATCTTGTTGAATTTTATATAATCTCCAGGTTGCCCTGCAATATAATTGAAATCGTAATATTTACCGGGTTCTATCCAGATTTGTTTACCATCTGCTTCTATTATTGCATACTTCATAAATATATCAGTTTTTCTATATTGATAATAAATAATATAATAACTTAAATTATTAATACTAACAAACAGCTAAAATCTTAACTTTTTATTTCTATAATTATGAATAAAGTTAGTTCTATATATACATCTGCTTGTTAAAAGTGATAGTTGAATTCCATTTTTATTTTTTTCAGTAAAGTTTTTACTATCTATTTTTGTACCATCTGGCAAAATAAAGTTATATCCTTGTTTAAGTTTACCATATAAAGGACCTATTTCTATATCCCATTGTGCTGCATTCTGTAATTTAAATTTCCCTTTATTTTCTGGTATTCGAATAATAAATTCAAACTTTAGGTGTTTTTTTATACAGTATATTTGGCATAAATGATTTTGTATTATAAAATTTGTGTTTAACTTGTGAAAGTAAAGATTGTATCTAAAGTTGGTTTGTGAATATTTTTTTGTTAGTTCTAGATATTTTTCTAAATGTGGTGGACCATATATATGTAAAGCTTTTTTTTTGTTACTTAAACTTAAACTTGATAATAGTCCTGGTAGTCCAGAAATATTATATATTGTCATTTCAGTAATTATAATTTTAGAGACCTGACTGATTTTAATTTTTTTTTTAACTAAGTAGTGTTGACAACCTTCAAAGCAGTTAAAAAGCCAAATTGTTTTCAAATTTTTGAGTTTAAAATAAAAGCAAGCATTTATATGGCTAAAAAAGAAATTATTATAATTTAAACGATTAAATTGCACTTATATATTATTTTTTGAATATTATTTTATTTAATATTTATTACTATTAATTCGATAGTTTTTTGTTCTCTTTATTTTCTATATATATATAGCTATTTGATTTACCTGTAATAATTGATTTACCTAACGAAATAGATTTATTACACTTAATACGTGCTTTTTCTTTCCATTTTGCTTTACGTGATTTACATTTAGATTTTGAAGTACGTTTTTTAGGTACAGCCATAAGTTTTCTAGTTTTTTGGTAATTATTATTTATAATATTTTTTATCATTATTAAATGAGTTTTTAAATTTTTGAAGGGAATTATTGGTCATTTAATTCCCTTTTAAAATTTAAATTACATTTAAAAAAAGTATTTTACATGCTACGAAATTGTTGTAAAGCTACTCTGCCAATATTATATAAAGCCCAAGAAGCAGCTGCTAAAACAGGTAGTAGCACAATTAAAAGTCTTACATCCATACTTTTGTTCCCTAAGTTTTTATATAATTATATTATACTTTGATAATAGTTATGGCAAAGCGATTATTATGTTATAATTATACTTGATTAAAGCTATATTTTTATATATAAATCAGTTTCTGCAAAAAATAAAATTATTTAGATATTAGAGTTGTTTTACTATTAGGATATATTCGTTTATTATTTAAATATAATCATATGAGGGATTTACCTTTTACTTTGGATCAATTAAGAATTTTGAAAGCTATTATAAAAGAGGGCAGTTTTAAGCGAGCAGCTGATAGTTTATATGTATCTCAGCCAGCAATTAGTTTACAAATTCAAAATTTAGAAAAGCAATTAAATATACCATTGTTTGAGAGAAGTAATAAAAGAGCAACTTTAACTGAGGCAGGTAATCTATTGCTAAGATATGGTGGTAGAATTTTGGCTTTATGTGAAGAAACTTGTCGAGCATTAGAAGATGTACAAAATTTACAAGGTGGGACTTTAGTTATAGGTGCTAGTCAAACAACGGGAACTTATTTAATGCCAAGATTAATAGGCCTATTTAGACAAAGATATCCACAAGTTAATGTTCAATTACAAGTTCATTCTACTCGTTTAATTTCTTGGAGTGTTGCTAATGGCCAAGTTGATCTGGCAGTTATTGGTGGTGAAGTACCTAATGAACTTAAAGATATATTACAGATTACTTCATATGCAGAAGATGAATTAGCTCTTATTTTACCTACTTCTCATATTTTTTCAAAATTGCCTGATATTCAAAAAGAAGATCTTTATCGATTGAGATTTATTGCATTAGATACACAGTCTACAATCCGTAAAGTAATAGATAAAATTTTAATTCAGCATGATATAGATAGTAGTAGATTTAAAATAGAAATGGAGTTAAATTCTATAGAAGCAATTAAGAATGCAGTACAGTCTGGATTAGGAGCTGCATTTGTTTCTGTTTCTGCTATTGCAAAAGAATTAGAGTTAGGTATAATTCATTGGGCAAAAATAGAAAATGTGACGATTAAACGTATGTTATCTATAATTATTAATCCAAATCGTTATAAATCTAAAGCAGCTGAAACTTTTAGTAAAGAAATTCTTACTTTATTTGTTACACCAGCTACTTAAATATATATGTTGTATATTGTTATGAAAAAATATAATTTGATTTGAATTTTCCTATTGCAACGAATCCAATTCTTAATTTTATCCACTGAATAAATTTAGGGTCCAGTGAAATAATAGCTGCATAATCTGCACTTAGTTTGTCTTGTATTGTATTTAAATTTAATGATTTAATTAAATTACGATTAGTAATAAACCAAAAGTCTATGTCTTTTTTTATATTTTTGTAGTGATTAGTTCTTTCTCTTAATATTTCTTCAATAGGTTCTTCATTCATTAAAAAATTTTTACTTGCGATTGCAAAATAGTATTCAGGCATGTTATTTATTTAATGTTCTGATTTCAATTAATATATATATTATTATATCTTAAATAAGATTAGCATTGTCATTTAAATTGTTTTATTAATAGTTAAATAGAATAGATAAAATGTGTATATTTTTGTCGCTATATTCTATAATTTTTATATTTTTTAGTATAAATAAATTACAATATTTATGGTATTATGGTAAATTATTGGCCTTATCAGCAAGGTATATATCTTAATCATGAAGTAGCGTATTTGTTTGCTAACATAAGGCAAAAGTTTCATAAAAATTTGTCTAATAATTCTCAAGATTCCCTTTATATTGATATATTAAATGGCTTTGTGAAACATAAATTATTTTCTATAGTTTTAATTGAATTAGAAATATTAGTTTTGGATTTGATAGAATTAAATTTAAACTTTAAAGATATAAAAATATTACAGGGTAAAATATTATATGATTTACTTCAAAAAGTAATTGTTCATTTTTTTATTGAATTTGGTATTCATGATTATTCCATTATTCTTATAAATACGAAAAAATATTTGTATTTAAAAGTTGTTTTTTTAGAATGTAAATGGTTACTAGAAAATTTATTAATTTATATAATCTTTGGTTCTATATATATAAATGATTATCTATTTGCATTTGATCATAAGTATACTCCTACTAAGCATGTAGAGGTCTTATTAGAAAATTTGCTTGTCCAAATTAGTAATTTAGTTGTTTTTATTATTTTGGAAAATATGAAATCGTTATCTAATATAATTAAATTTTTGAAAGATAATCATTTATGTAATAGTTCTTATATTTCAATTAGATCTTTAGCTGTATTCCGTAACAATTTACTTTATCAAAATTTATTGTATTTTTATGCTATTCAACCTAAGTATATATATACTAATCGTTGTAAAGTTTGGTTAATAAGTCGTCAAGGTTTAATTACAAGTTACATCTATACTTATAGATTAGCAGATTTTATATCTTTATCACCACTACAATTAGTAATTGTTACTTTGATAGAAATACAGGATTTTATAATTCCAAAATTTGAACACTTCTTGTTAGTTTTTTTAAGACTTATATTTTATATCCTTATAAATATATTAGGAAATGGAATAATGTTTTTTCTACGTTTTTTAATTTTGTTTATAGATAATTTGCCAAAATAGCTATAATTTATATAGAATGATATACTTTTATAAATAATATAACTTTATTTATATAATTTATGAAAAATTTTAATTATAATTCAAGTATTGCTAAAAAAGTGGCTTCTTTAGATGCTATCATGAATAAGTCAGAACAAATAAAATTAATTCAACAAATTATAAATTCTGGTATATTGGGTCAAGAGCTTCTGTTAAATTTTTTAGTTACTAGGTGTATTGTTCAAAAGAAGAAAGTGAAATTCCTGGATGGACTCATATTCGAATTTTTGTACTTTAATACTAGTGACTATATAAAAACAAAACTAAATTACCATTTTTCTTTTGGTCTTATAGAGTTGAAATCTTATCTAAAATTAAATTATCAGCCTTTACAGGATTTATTAATTAGTCATAATTTCCAAGAAGCTGATAAACTTACTCAAGATTATCTTTGCTTATTAGCAGGATTAGATAATAAATCGAATCGTAATTGGTTATATTTTACAGATATATTTTCTTTCCCATCTCAAGATTTATATATTCTAGATAAATTATGGAGAATTTATTCTAGAAATAAGTTTGGTTTTTCTATACAAAGAAAAATATGGTTATCTGTTAATAAAGATTGGGAAAAGCTGTGGAATTGTATAGGTTGGACTAAGAATGGTAAATCCTCTCGATATCCAAGTGAATTTCTATGGAATATAAGTGCACCAGATGGGCACTTACCTCTATGTAATCAGTTAAGAGGTGTTCAGGTAATATCCGCATTGTTTAATCATCATACTTGGAGTCAGGATGAAGTATTTTAATTGTAATAATTTTTAAATTTTTTGGTTAATTTAATAAAATATTTAAATAAGTAATCTGAGTCATGTGGACCTGGGCTTGCTTCTGGATGATACTGTACTGAAAATATTGGCTTTTTATTATGAAATATTGCTGCTACTGTATTATCATTTAGATTAAAATGTGTAAGATTTAAAGAATTTTCACATAAAGATTCTTTATTCACTGCAAAACCATGATTTTGACTGGTAACTTCAGCTTTTTGTTGTATACCTGATGGATGATTAAGTCCCCTGTGACCAAACTTTAACTTAAATGTTTTTGCTTTTAAAGCTAAACTAATGATTTGATGTCCCATGCATATACCAAATATGGGTATATTAGTATAGTTGATTATTTCTTTTATCGTTTTTGTTGCATATTTGACATTTGATGGATCTCCGGGGCCATTAGATAGAAGAATTCCATCTGGATTATATGATTTAACGGTTTTATATGAGCTTGTTGCAGGTAAAATTTGTATATTACAACCATAATTATATAATCTAGCTAAAATATTATATTTTACTCCAAAATCAATGACAATAATATTTAAGCCTTGTCCATATTTTATATTTGTCTTGTATCTTAAGTAAGAAAAACATTTGTTAGAGTATTCCTTAAATTCATATATATTAGTTGTAGTTACTTGTTTTACTAAATCACTATTTTCTATTCCATTTATAGTTTTTAGTTTAGATTCCAATAAACTCTTATTAAAATATTGACTTGATATACATCCATTAATAGATCCTTTTTTTCTTAAGTGTTTAGTAAGTGATCTTGTATCTATTCCGAAAATATGAGGAATTTCATTCTTTATAATATAATTAACTAAAGATTTTTGTTTTCTCCAATTACTAGGAGAAAAACAAAAATTTTTAGCTATTATACCTTTTATATGAATCTTGTCGGATTCATTGTCTTCATAATTAACTCCTGTATTGCCAATTTCTGGGTAAGTGAATGTAATTATTTGTTCTTTATAACTAGGATCTGTAATTATTTCTTGATATCCTGTCATTCCTGTATTGAATACAATCTCTCCGAAAGATGTAATAGAATTTAGTAAAGTCCAACCTTTATAAATCTGTTTATCTTGTAAAATTAAGATAGCTGGATATATTTTATAGTTCATCATTGAGTTTTTAATCTTATAATTTTTATTTAAAATAATAGATAGTATTATATATAACTATCTATCTTTACTGTCTTGAATTTAACAATTTATATTTTAAAATTATATTAATGCTTTAGTTTGTTTATATTACCATCCGTTTTCTGATTGACTTAAAACATAATTAGCAACATTATCTATATCATCATCTGATAAGCGGCCACCAAATGCAGGCATAGCGTTTTTACCATTTTTTACTTGATTAGTAATTGCTGTTATACTTTTCATATCATATTTTAATAAATCTTCATTTTTTAGTGTTTTATTAGGCATGATTGCATTATTTCCATTTGCGTGACAAGCTGAACAGTTTGCTGAAAAAATTTGTTCTCCAGCATCTAAATCTGCGGCAAAAGTTGAGTGAATATTGTTTATTAAGATGCTACAGATAATAAAAAAACTAAATAATAATCTCATAAATTATATATCCTTAGAATAATAAAGTAAATAAAATCTTAATATACATTATATTTTATTTTTTCTTTTGTATTGCATATATAAGATAATTTACATGAAATAAATAGTCTATTAATTTTTATTTTGATATATTTATTGGTTTTTAATAGTATATTTTTCCTCCACCCCATTTTTCTGATTCAATTTTCGGTTGAATTAAAATATGTCCAGCGATTGCGAATAAGTCCTCATCTGTTAAGTTACGCATTTTTGGAAAAATTTCGGCACTTTTTATACTAGGATGCAGTTCAGCAATAGAAGTAGCGCCGTCATAACTGGTTGGATTTTTAATATAATCGATTAAGCTATTAATATTATCTCTTGCAGGCGTTGCTTTACTTAATGAGTCAGGTTCTAGACCTATATTAGGATTTGTTTTTGTGATTCCACCATTGTGACATTGAGCGCATGAATTATTGAATAGACGTTTACCTCTTTTTACTTGTTCAGGTGTTAATATAGTTGTTTTACCTGATTCTTCTAAAGTTACTGTTCTTGTTTTTTCATCTAATTCTATAGCATTAACGGGGTTTAAAAAAGTTTTGAAAGCTATTAGTATACTAAATATACTTAGCTGAATTTTATGAATTTTAATGTTTGACATCATAAGATTTATATTATCCTTGAATTAAGCAAGTAGTCTATATATTATATAATACCTTAAGTAATGTTTATTACTTTATTAAATTTTTATTTTTATATAACTAATAATTATCTCTTTCAGTATAATAGATTTCTCTAACTCATAAAGATTATTATTATTAGTTTTTGAATAAACAAGTGCTTATTTAGTACTTATAGTAGAAAGAAAGAATTTGATGAAGTTGATTTTTTAAGTTGATTCTTGATACTATTAAATCTATAAATCCATGTTTGAATAAATATTCAGATGTTTGAAAGTTATCTGGTAGTTCTTCTTTTATTGTTTGTTCTATAACTCTTCTTCCAGCAAATGCTATCAGTGCATTTGGCTCTGCAATAATTATATCACCCAGCATTGCGAAACTTGCTGTTACCCCTCCTGTTGTTGGAGAAGTTAAAATAGGAAAGTATGGAAGTTTTTGTTGTTTATGTTTTTCTAATGCAGAAGAAATTTTTGCCATTTGCATTAAGCTTAACATACCCTCTTGCATTCTTGCTCCTCCTGAAGCACATATAATTATAACAGGTATTTTTTTCGTTGTTGCTTCTTCAACTAATCTTGTTAGTTTTTCACCTACAACAGACCCCATACTGCCCCCCATAAATCGAAAATCCATAATTCCGAGAGCAACAGGTATATTATCAATATTACCTAAGCCTGTTTGTACAGCATCAAATAAACCGGTTTTGATTTTCATGTCTAATAATCTCTTGCTATATAATTTTCTATCAGAAAAACCTAGCGGATCTGTTGATATTAAATACTTATTTATGGGTTTCCATGTATTATGATCAATAAGCTTTTTTATTCTGTCTTCACTAGTTGTAGGAAAATGATGTTTACATTTAGGACAAATTTTATAGTTTTTTGCAAGAGTTTTATAGTACATAAGTAAGTTACATTTATGGCACTTAATCCATAATCCTTCGGGTACTTTCAATTTGGCTTCTTTTACATGAGTATTTAGACATGTATTACGTTTAGTAGTTAACCATTCTTGTAATGACATATACAATAATAAATAAATTTGAATATTTAAGTCAATTGTAGAATTATAATATTGAATTTATAATAAACACATATTTCTAAATAATATTAAGAAATATTTGTCATATGTGTTTTTCGTGTTTATTAATTAAATTTATATATATAAAATATTTAGTTTCTTAATGTTTTATCTTTCTGACTAACAAAAAGAAGTGCTAGTGTAATAGGTATTACAACAATTAGTGCACCTAAGATTAGACTATTAAAAAATCCGGATAATGATGATGTCATTAGAAATTGTCCTTCATTAATGATTCTTGAAAAATGAATTTGTAAATTAAATAAATAAAATATTAATATTACATATTTGATTATTTAATTTGAATTTTATCGATTGTCTCTATATTCTAATATAGTTTATGCAATTATTGAAGTTTTTGTTGTTTCTATTAACATTTCCATCGAATTACAACTGTACCCCATGTTAATCCAGCGCCGAATCCAGAAATCACTATAAGATCTTCTTGAGATATTTTATTTTTTTGTAATGCTTCATCAAGTGCTATTGGTATTGATGCTGCTGAAGTATTTCCATATTTACTTAAATTTGATATTATTTTACAATCGTCAATTGATAGTCTATTGCCTACAGCTTGTAAGATTCTTTGGTTAGCTTGATGTAATAAAAGCCAATTAACGTCTTGTATAGAAATATGTAAAGCCTTGAGACACTTTATAATACTAGCAGGAACTTTTGATACAGCAAATTTATAAACTTCTTTTCCATTCATTGAAATATATTCAAATTGACCTTTAAAGAGCTGAAAGCTATTTATAGCATATTTGTTTTCTTTGTATGTAATTGCTAACTCTTTATATTTTTCTCCATCTGTATTCAGTTGAAAACCTAAAATAGCATTATCTTTTTCAGAGCATGCTTGCATAATAGCTGCACCAGCTCCATCACCAAATAATACACATGTTTTACGATCTGACCAGTCCATCCATTTTGATAAAACATCTGCACCAATTATTAGAATATTTTTATAGCTTCCATTTTGTATAAACTGTGCTGCTGTTACAATAGCTAATACAAATCCTGAACATGCTGCTGTTAAATCAAATGCAACAGCTTTTCTAGCTCCTATTCTGGCTTGTACTTGACTTGCACTACCAAAAAGGTCATTTGGGCTAGATGTTGCAAGTATGATCAAGTCTATTTCTAAAGGATCCATATGAATTTTGTTTAAGGCTTTCATTGAAGCTGAATAGGCAAGATCTACAACTGATTTGTTTGCACCGGTTAGTACCCTTCTTTCTTTAATTCCTGTTCGGGTCATTATCCATTCATCTGATGTTTCGACTATTTTACTAATATCTTGGTTTTTTATACACAAATGTGGAACAGCAGAGCCTACAGAAATAATTCGAGCTCCTTGCATGATGGATGATTTCATGTCTTTTCAAAATTCTATGGAATTATAATAATTAATATGAGTGTTTAAATATGTAATATTATAGAAATTATATTTTTGTTTATTAGTAATTAAGATATATATATATCATTTTACGTGAGATGATATTACAAAATAAAACCCGGAAAAAAACCTTATATAATTAAGCTGAATTGCTGCTACTTTCCAGTCCTGACAAGTTTAAGCTATTAATAATGTTGTTTCCGAGTCTAATTAAAATTATAGCATTACATAACTAAGCAATCAACTATTAGGCTTGTTTAATTAGCTATAAGTTCATGACATACCTTGTATAATAAAATCAAAATAAGGTTCAACAATAATTATTTCTTCTTCTTTTTTTAAAGTTTTAGTGGCTGCTTTTTTCAAGCAGTTTATAGCATCAATCATCCCTATAATAGGTACACCTAATGAGTTATACATTTCTTTAACACCAATTAGGCCTATTTTTTCAATAGAGTCTTTGTCTCCGTTAATTACGCCATATGTAACTAAGCGCAAATACCATCCATAATCTCGGAGACATAAAGATCTTTTTCTAGATCCTTCTGCATTACCTCCGGGTGCTATATACTCGGGGTGAATTTGAAAAATTGCCTTACTAGCTTCTTGTATTATATCTTGTTCATTATCCCTTAATTTAGTACTTATACCAATACGAATTTCTCCTGTCCTCAGGTAACTATTTATAGATTGCAACTCTCCAATTGTTGGATATCTTAATTCATTGTCTGCATTTAAAATAATCTCACTAACTAAACTCATATTTATTAATATCAAATTTTAAGTAAATATTTTATATTTATTATATTAATATAATTGTTCTATATTTATTTTTTAAAAAAACAAGCTTATAGAATATAAAGCTTGTTAAATTCTTATTAAATATAAGGTTCTATTGAAATTTATAGAATACAGTAAAATTTTTCTATAATGATAATGATAGTATATCTGGAAAGAAGCGGTTAATTTCTATTATAAAACCTGCAGTAAATGTTAACCAAACAGCTGCGACCACAGGTATAGTTGATAAATATTTTAATAAATTATCATTCATATGTTTTTAACCCTATTTTGTATGTATTTTATTATTATTAACGGGGTGAAATAGTAATATCTTGATTTTCTGCAACTAATTCACCGCTAGTTAATTCCTTTATAGCTGCTAACGGCCAAGTAAAGCCTGAGAGACAATGCTTAAGTGCTAAAGGAATATCTAAAATTATTTCTTTTTCTGTTGGTTTACTATCTTGAGATATATCTTTTAAATATCCTCTACCTACCCATCCAATCCATCCTGTAATGTATATAAACAAAATTCCTGGAATCATAAATTCACCTGCATGATTCCATCTGCCATCAGTTATTAAGTGTGGTAATCCATCTGTTCCACATAGTATACCTGCTTGGGCATATTTATTAAATCGTAATTTTGTTTGTGTTATTTGTTTTTGAAGAGCTATTGATGGTGGAGTATTTGCATCATATTTAGCTAGTTGTGTTTCTAATTTTTTAATACGATTATTCAATCTTTTTGTAAATGCAGGTGACTCTTGACATTTTATTAATCCTGCTGTATCTGCTAAAGAATTAATAGGATTACTATAGGTACACAGTATTATCATGCAAAAAAGAGCCCATATTTTTTTCATTCATTATCTCCTTATAATTCTATGAATTTAGCATTCAAATATAACAAAAAGTTACAAGCTACTTAAAAATATAAAATTGGTTATATTATATAAGCATAATAGATCTTATCATTTTTTTGTTTATGTATTAACATTTGTTGAAAGTATAAAATGTTTTTATATATTTCAACGTGTATAAAATTTTAGTAATAGTAGTAAAACAATGTCTTTTTGGAAATTTTTTTTTAAGCATCATAATTTTTTATATTTGAGCTTGAATACTCAGCTTCAAAAGAACGACTCACTAGATAGAGTTTTATTAGTGAAAAATTTAGAAAATAAAGGTGAAACAATAAATGTATATCTGAGTTTAAATAGTGATGTTAACTTATACCAATTAGAAAAGCTATGTGATTCAGTTGGATGGGTACGTAGACCATTAAAAAAGGTAAAGACAGCAATTGATAACAGTTTTTTAACTGTTTGTTTATTTTATCAGCGTAATAAAAAGAAGTTTCTTATAGGTTTTGCAAGAGCTACATCTGATAGTTCTTTTAATGCAACTATTTGGGATGTTGTTATACATCCAGAATTTCAGGGTCAAGGCTTAGGTAAAATTTTAATGTCTCAAATAATAAAACATTTAAGATATGAAGATATTAGTACAATTACTTTATTTGCAGATCCTCAAGTTGTCAGTTTTTATAATCATTTGGGCTTTGTTACTGATCCAGATGGTATTAAAGGAATGTTTTGGTATCCTTTATGAAATAATTTATCGTATGCGAATTATTAATTCATTATGTAATAATTTTATTTAATTGTGTTAGACAAAAATTATTAAAAGGTGTTACAATAATATCTACTATTAAACGGGATATAGCGCAGTTTGGTAGCGCGCCTGCTTTGGGAGCAGGATGTCGCAGGTTCAAGTCCTGCTATCCCGAATTTTCATTTTCAAAATATTTAAGTTATATAAAGATGTTTATTTTTGTATTTCCATTAATAATTGCTTAAATATTATTTAAATTTTTTAAAATTTCTTTATTGTTGGGTTGCTTATTATAAGCTTTAAGATAATATTTTTTAGCTATTTTATACATATCGATCAATTGATAGCATAATCCAATATAATTGTAATAATTTGCTAATATTTTATTTTCACTTATAGAAGATTGATTAAGATAAAATTCAAGCATTGCAATACAGTGGAGCCATTTTTTTCTTTTTATATATGTATTTATTATGTATATAATATCTTTATATTCTATATATATTTTATTTTCTAATTTTTTGATATTATTTAGAATATTTGCTTGCTTATATATATATTTAAGATTATTTGTAATAAAATAACACACAGGTAATAAAAAACAGATTAGTATTATAATATATAATTCAAACATAAATTAAATTTATTTTCTTATTTCATATTAAGAGTATATAATAAATACATTATTAACATATAAAAATTTTGGATATGGGTAAAGGTTTTAGTAATGGAACGAATCTTAAGCGTTTTAGAAAATCTGGCTTTAGAGCTCGTGTAAGAACTACTAGTGGTCGTAAAATTCTTAGTTTTAGAAGAAGAAAAAAGAGAAAAAAAATAGTAATTTAGTTTTAATAATTAGCATGATTTATTTAAATAAATTCTGTAAATTTAATTATTTTTTATATTTATAATCAAGCTTTTTATGTTTTATGTCATTTGAAACTGATTTGAAATTGTCATTATATGCGCAAAATGTGTTGATTTATATTATTACTCCTGAAGAAGAGCGTTTGGAGTATAATCTTAATACTATAGTTCAACACAATATAAAAAGATCTATATATTGTTGGAATTTTATAGATGGTTATTATAATAATCCTAATTATTTAAATAAAGCGGCTGGCAATCCTTTAGATGCTATTAATTTTATTGAACAATTAGATTTTCCTTCATCTACAATCTTTTTTCTTAAAGATTTTCATATTTTTATTAATGATATTAGTATTATTCGTAAAATAAAAAATTTGATTCGTTTTCTTAAGCAAGTTAATTCATCTATTATTATCTCTGCATCTGAAATGGAGATTCCTACTTTATTAAAAGGTTTTGTTAATATTTTAGAATTTCCTTTACCTAATGAAGAGGAAATTAATATGGAATTAAATCGTTTATTTGACATTATGGATATTAATCCAATTATTCATTCAAATTATCTCAATGATTTAACATTAGCTTACAGAGGTTTTTCTATTGAAAAGATAAGAGAATCTATAACTAAATTATTATCTTTAAGTTTATCCCAAAATAATGTAGTCAAACATATTTTAAATGAAAAACATGCATTAATAAAGCAACAAAATGTATTAGAGTTTTATAAAGTAGATGACAGTTTTAAAGATGTAGGTGGTTTGATTTATCTTAAAAATTGGTTAAATAAACGTTCTATAGCTTTTTCTAAACAGGCTAAAGATTATGGGTTAATAGCACCTAAAGGTATTTTATTAGTGGGTATACAAGGAACAGGTAAATCGTTAGTTGCTAAAGCAATATCAGGTCAGTGGGAGTTACCTTTATTAAAACTGGATGTAGGTAAAGTTTTTGCTGGTATTGTTGGACAATCAGAAGAAAGAATGAGACATGTGATTAATGTCGCAGAACAATTTGCACCATGTTTATTATGGATAGATGAAATAGATAAGTGTTTTACACGTTTAAATAATAGTCATCTGGATAGTGGTACGACAAGTCGTGTATTAGGCACTTTACTAACATGGTTAGCAGAGAAAAAGCAACCTGTATTTGTTATTGCAACTGCTAACCAGGTTTTATCTTTACCTTCTGAATTGTTGAGGAAAGGTCGTTTTGATGAGATATTTTTCTTAGATTTGCCAAGCTTAGAAGAGAGAGAAAATATATTTCAAATACATTTAATGAAATTTAGACCTTTGTCTTGGTTTAAATATGATATTAAATTTTTAAGTCAACTTGCTGATCAATTTTCAGGTGCTGAAATTGAGCAAGCTATTATAGAAGCTATGTATAATGCTTTTTATGAGAAAAGAGAATTTTCCACACAAGATATTATTAATGTAATTAATGATTTTGTTCCTCTTGCTTTTACAGATCAAGTAAATATATCTGCTATTCAAAATTGGGTGATATCGGGTAAAATACGTATGGCTTCATAGTAGAAATCGTTTTGGAGTTTAATTTATTTTTATTTTGTAAACTCATGATAATATAACACTTAATATATATTTTTCTGTTAAGTGATTCTATTTATAGTATGTTGTATTAAATTTCAGGTTTATATAGAAATTTTTTACAAAATCTATACTTCATACTAATTATTCAATTATTATATGCATTAGATAGAAATGTTAATTCTATATATATTTAAGGAGTAAAATTGATATGGTTAGTGATAGTCAAATTTTTGTTGCCTTGTTATTTGCTCTTGTTTCAGCTGTTTTAGCAATTCGTTTAGGCACAGATTTATATGAGTAAATATTTATTTATAAGTTAAAATGTATAAGTATTATAGATGTGATATGATTTTAAAGTATTACATCTTGATTAATCTTATTTTTTAATTTATTGCTAAACTATTGTATTAGCGTTATGTTTTTTAAATTATTATATTTATCCTAAGTTTAATATTATTATTGTGAGTATCTTAAAAAATAAGACGCGTCCTGTTTTTCCTTTTACAGCTATTGTAGGGCAAGAAGAAATGAAATTAGCTTTATTGCTAAATGTTATTGATCCTAAAATAGGTGGTGTTATGATTATGGGTGATCGTGGTACTGGTAAATCTACAACTATTAGAGCTATTGCAGATTTATTGCCAAAAATTCAAGTTGTACAAGATGATCTTTTTAATTCACATCCTTCTGATTATGATTTAATGTCTGATATGGTAAAAGCTCGAGTACAAAATAATGAAGATTTACTTACTTCATTTATCAATGTACCTATGGTAGATCTTCCACTTGGTGCAACTGAAGATAGGGTTTGCGGTACAATAGATATAGAAAGAGCATTAACTGAAGGTATCAAAACTTTTGAGCCAGGTCTTCTAGCAAAAGCTAATCGAGGTATTTTATATGTTGATGAAGTTAATTTATTAGATGATCATTTAGTAGATATTTTATTAGATTCAGCAGCTTCTGGATGGAATACTGTTGAACGAGAAGGTATATCTGTAAGACATCCAGCCAGGTTCGTTCTTGTAGGATCAGGTAACCCTGAAGAAGGAGAATTGAGACCTCAGTTATTAGATCGTTTTGGTATGCATGCAGAGATTCGAACAGTTAAAGAACCTTCATTAAGAGTTAAAATTGTAGAACAAAGAAGTAAATTTGATAGTAATCCTTATACATGTTTAGAAGAGTTTAAAGAGCAACAAAATAAATTGAAATCTTCTATTGTAGAAGCTCAAAAAAAACTACCTAATGTTAATATAGACTATGATTTAAGGGTTAAAATATCTGAAATATGTGGTACTTTAGATGTTGATGGTTTGAGGGGTGATATAGTAACTAATAGAGCAGCGAAGGCGCTTGCTGCTTATAATAATAGAAATAAGGTTGAGATTGGTGATATTAAAGTTGTAATTAAATTATGTTTAAGACATCGATTAAGAAAAGACCCGTTAGAAACGATTGATTCAGGTAACAAAGTTCAACAAGTCGTAGATAGTATATTGAAATTATAGGCTCAGTAGGATTCGAACCTACATTAGAGACTTAGAAGGTCCCTGTCCTAATCCATTAGACGATGAGCCCAATATTATTAATGATTTTAAATTAGTTTAATCATTATGGGCGGTACTGGACTTGAACCAGTGACTACCTGCTTGTAAGGCAGGTGCTCTACCACTGAACTAACCGCCCTATATATTAGGATTTTAGTATATTTTGTGCAAGAACACAACTTTAATCTTTTTATGAAGTAAACATAAAATATTTAAATAAATCTAAAAGTTAATTAATTATTTTTTATTAAATACAGGTTTATTAATATGGAAGTTGAATTATGTTAAATGATACCATATATTATTTATACCGTCTAATTTGTAAGAGAATAAAATGGCTATTTTCAAATAGAAGTTATATTAATATTTTAGAACAAATTAAAATAGTTGGTCCAGACTCTGTAAGTATAGTTATAATTACAGCTTGTTTTATAGGTATGGTTTTTACAATACAAATTGTGAAAGAGTTTTTATATATTAATACACTAAGTTTAATAGGTTCTATTTTAACTATTGCATTTATTCGTGAATTGTCACCTGTATTAACATCTGTTATTATTGTTGGTCGTATAGCATCTTATTTTACATCTGAATTAGCTACCATGAGTGTTACAGAGCAATTAAATGCACTTTACCTTTTAGATACAAATCCCTTCATCTATTTAGTTATACCCAGGGTAATTGCTTGTATTTTAATGTTACCTTGTTTAAATATTTTTGCTTTTGTTACAAGTTTATTTAGTAGTTCTTTTATTTGTTTTACTATATATAATATATATCCGGATGTGTTTTTTATATCTTCGTTATCTTCTTTAATGATTCAAGATATATTAAAATCTTTGTTTAAAACGTTTATTTTTGGTCTTCTTATATCTTTAATTAGTTGCTTTTGGGGATTAAAAGCAACTGGTGGTGCTAAAGGAGTAGGTCAATCAACTACTCTATCAGTTGTTACATGTTTGCTTGGTGTTTTCATATTTGATTTCTTATTATCTTATATTATGTTTAATAAACTTGAGAGTTCAATTCAAAATTTGTGAACCAGATGTATAAAGTTGTAGTATTTATTAATTAAGCATATGTATCGCCAAATACTTGCAATATGTTCGAAATTGAGTTTGAATTTTAATTCAAATCGTTTTATAGTTCTTGTGACATTAATGATTTCTGTAGTTATGAGTAGTCTGACTTTTTATTCTTTAAATATTTTGCAAGAGGATTCAATAGTTACTGGAAAGCGTTTTTGTAAAGATTTAGTTTTTTTATTAGCTGATAATATTATAGATTCAAGTAGCATGAATAATCAAAAAGATGTTATGTATTTTCTTGAAAAAGTTTATTTGAGTACAGCTAGTATCAGATATATTTTATTTTTTGATCAGTATGGTAGTTTACTTTTGGGATTGCCTATATATAATACTAAAGTTCAAAGTATATTACAGTTACATCAAAGCTTACTGCAATTAAAAAATCAAGAATTTTTATTCAATATACCACTTATTAATTCTAGTAAATGGCTAAATCCTAACATCATTGATATTACTATTCCTTTAACTAAAGAAGGATATAGTTTAGGAAGTTTGGATTTAGGTATAGATTTAAATACCAGAATTTCTCCTTCTAAATTAATAAGAGATTTGAGTATTTTTGTTTTTGTTTTAGTTTGGTTAATGTTATTTATTGGTTTTATTTTTAATACATTAATAATTTCAGGAGCTAAAAAGCAACTTTTATTAGGAATTGAGAACATTGCTTCAGGTAATTTTGATCAAAGGTTGAGTTTGCCCATTAATAGTGAATTTGCGACTTTATTTATTAGTTTCAATGAAATGGTTGATAAATTGCAGTCATATGAAAAAAAAAATGTTGGTAAAATGATATCAGAAAAAAATAAACTGCAAAAGATTATGTCTATAATAGGTGATGGTGCTATTTTAGTAGATTCTGAACTCAGGATATTGTTTGTTAATAAAACGGCGCAAGAAATTTTTAATTGGTTTAATATTGATTTAACTGGTGTATATATTCAAAGTTATTTACCAATTCATGTTAATGAAGCTATCTTACCAATATTAAATAAACTAGTTGAATCCAGTTGTATAACTACGAATAAATCTTATACAGAAGAACTTTATATTAATTTGGATTACAATTCTGTAAAGATTTGTCGTTTTTTATTAACAACTTTATTAGATAATATAGTTTTGACAGGTATTATAATAGTTATACAAGACATTAGTAAAGAAGTAAAACTAAATAAAGCAAAAAATCAATTTATAGGTAATATATCACATGAGTTGAGAACTCCATTATGTAATATAGGTTCGTTTCTCGAGACTTTAATTGACTATAATACTACTTTAAATGATAAAGAGAAAATTGATTTTTTAACTATTGCCCATAATGAAACTAAACGTTTGTCTTCATTAGTTAATGATATTTTAGATTTATCTGTTTTAGAATCTGAATATGATTATAAGTTAGATTATATTGATTTATATCCAATTTTGTATAGAGTTGTGAATACTTCTCAGATTATAGCGAATAAAAATAATATTAAATTAATAGTTGAGTTGGATGAAAATGTTAAGTCTATTCTAGCACATGAAAACTCTATAGTACAAGTTATATCTAATCTTGTAAATAATGCTTTAAAGTTTTCTCCCTCGGAAAGTAAAATTGTGTTAAGGGTTTATCGATTAAAATATGCTAATATCTCCTTACTAGATATAGATTGTAAAAATTTAGTTCGTATTGAAATTATTGATGAGGGAATTGGAATTGCTGAGGGAGATCAGAAAGCTATTTTTGATAGATTCGTGAGAGTAGAAAATAATGTTCATACTTTAGAAGGAACAGGTTTAGGTTTATCCATTGTTAAAAATATATTGAGTAAATACAATATTAAAGTAATGGTTCAAAGTCAGTTAAAAGTTGGTACTAGTATTTGGTTCAATCTTAAATATTTAACTTAAACTTCCCATTATGATATTCTTACAATAATATATAGGTTTTTATTTAGATTTATTTCTTAAGCTAGTATAATATATATAATATATATGTTTATAAAAATGAAAATTTTAATTTAATTGAAATATCTGATTATTAACGTACTATTTTCATGAATTTATTTTTTATTGTTTAATTTATACTAGATATTTTAATGGTTAGTTGATATATTAGTATTTTCAGTGTTTATTTATCTTTTTTGCAATTTCTGTTTATAGGAGGTTTTTATTATGTCAGGAGGATCAACAGGCGAACGTCCTTTTTCTGATATTATTACTAGTATACGATATTGGATTATTCACAGCATAACTATTCCATCTTTATTTGTTGCTGGTTGGTTATTTGTAAGTACTGGTTTGGCTTATGATGTTTTTGGTACTCCAAGACCGAATGAATATTTTACTCAAGATCGTCAGCAAGTTCCATTAGTTAATGATCGTTTTAGTGCTAAGCAAGAATTAGAAGATTTAACTAAAGGTATTTAATTATAAGTATAAGGAATTAATGTAATTGATATGACAAAAGGTAATTCAAATCAGCCCATATCGTATCCAATCTTTACTTTTAGATGGTTAGCTATACATGGTTTAGCTATACCAACAGTATTTTTTTTAGGTGCTATTACATCGATGCAATTTATTCAAAGATAAAGTTAGGAGATATAGAATGAGTGGTCCTAATCCAAATAAAGAGCCAGTAGAATTAAATCGTACCTCTCTATTTTGGGGATTGTTATTAATTTTTGTTCTTGCAGTATTGTTTTCAAGTTACTTTTTTAATTAATAAATATCTTTATTTAGTTGTATTTTAATTAAGGATAAAAAAATGACAGGTACAGGTCGGGTTCCTTTGTGGTTAGTTGCGACAGTTGGTGGTATTGCTGTAATTACAGTTTTAGGAATTTTTATTTATGGTTCTTATTCTGGTATTGGTTCTTCATTATAAAAATGAATATATAAAAATTATATTTTGATTTTTAAATTAGTAGAGTATTTAAGCCATCTTGATATTTAAATATTAAGATGGCTTATACAATAAGTATTTAATATTTATAATATATTCAAGATATGTTTTCTTCTTCAATATATAAAAATAGTAGAGCCATGCTTATTCCAGGGAAGATTATTCCTACTAAAGGTACTAGTATAGACGGTAAATAAGATGCTATCATATGGTTATATTTTTTATTTAATATTTAAATTTTTATAAACAATAATATCAATATCTTAGATTGATTTATTTTTGTATCATTCTAAGTTTAAATATTATTGTGCTAGTCAAATAATAATAGTTTTATTTGATCTTATGACATAAATATTGCAAAATTTAATATTTATTTTTCTATTAATTTGCGTGATAGATTATTATAATATAATAAATATCAATCCTATTATAAACTTCATTCATGGAAAAAACAGATTATAAGCATCTTCCAAATAGTTTAGAGGTTATGCGTAAATTTTCGCAAACTTATGCTAAAAGAACAGGTACATTCTTTTGTTCTGATGTAAGTGTTACAGCTGTAGTTATCGAGGGTTTAGCTCGTCATAAAGATTCTTATGGTTCACCATTGTGTCCTTGTCGTCATTATGAAGATAAAGCTAAAGAAGTTATAAGTTCATATTGGAATTGTCCTTGTGTGCCAATGAGGGAAAGAAAAGAATGTCATTGTATGTTATTTTTGACTTCAGATAATGAGTTTGCTGGAACTAATCAAGAAATTAGCAAACAATTATTATTAAGTTATATTCATTAATATAATTATTATATGCAGATTAATATTATAATTTTATCTGCATATTATTTGATTTTATATTTAATTTTTCTTTTTAACAAAAAATGTTTTTATAAATTTCCTTTGCGTAGTGATAGTAGAACAATTACAGCTGGTCCTACTAATACAATTATAGCTAATGAAGCTAGTTGACCGATAACTTGCCAATTAATCATAATTCATTTATCCTTAATAATTAATAAATCAATATAATATATAATACATTAATTATATTATTAACTAAGTAAATATAATTAGTTTTCTTATTATTTTTATAAATAAAAATAAACAAGGTAGTAAATTAATCAATTGACTATAATTTTGTTATGTGATGTATATCCAGTTTTTATCTATATTTATTACTAATTTTTCTAATACTAAAGTTTTCTTGTTTATGTCTCTAAGACTTAAATATTTTATTAATTGATACGAAATGTGTTGATTTAAGTATTTATTAAAATTATAGTAAAAAAATATATTTATTACTCTTCTTTGTAAAGTTAAATGTTGATCTTTTATAATTTTGATGTTAATAGCTATATAGTATTGGTGTCTACTGATGATATATAATTTTATTGCATTTTGTTTTATATATTCGTTTTCTATAGCAGATAAACTTAAAAAATGAATAATATTTTTTTCTATTGTAGGATTAAAATATTGTTTTAAGTAAGGTAATAACTCATTCCTTATACGATTTCTATAATTTGTATAGCAATAGTTTGTTTTATCAGACCATATAGGTAAGTGAAGTTTATAGCAAAACCATGATATATCTTCTTTATTAAATTTAATTAGAGGTCTAATTATTTGTATATAATTTGTTATTTTTCTGATCAATGGTAAACTGCTTAGTCCTTCTAGACCTGTCCCTCTGAGTAAGTTCAATAAAAATGTTTCTATTTGATCTGTTTGATTATGTGCTGTAAAAATAATTTGTTTTTTATGTCTTATAGCATGTTTAAGAATGATTTGATATCTTATCTGTCGCATAATAGATTCGGAGATGTCTATTTTATTTATTTGGTAAATATATATTCGATTTTTGGTTTTATTGATATAGTTTATTAAATGTTTAATATTTTGTTTTGAATCTAATCTCCACTGGTGATCTATATAAATGAATTCTATGTACTGAAAATAATTGTGTATATTATTAAAATCTTCTACTAATTTTATCAGACATAAAGAATCTTTACCTCCAGATATTGCAATTAGTATAGATAAATTTTTGGTTAATTTTTTACAGTCTAGCATAATTTTGAAAAATTTATTATGCAAGTGAGTAATTTTCATTGTATTTGTTTATTATATGGGCTTGATATTGTGAATATATTGTGTTATTTATTTGTTATATAGTTATATTAGGGTTGCTAACTCAATGGTAGAGTACTCGGCTTTTAACCGATTAGTTCCGGGTTCGAGTCCCGGGCAACCCAATTTTTTAACTTTACTTTTTTATCTTGAATTAAAAAATTAAACCGAATTATAATAATGAATTTAATAACGAATTTTTTGCGCAATAAGACAAATTCCTGTGCTTTTGTTCCTTTTATTACGGCAGGTTATCCAAATGTTCAATTATGTATAGAAGCATTAAAAATATTGGATAAAAAAGGAGCAGATTTAATTGAATTAGGTATTCCTTATTCTGATGCTTTGGCGGATGGTCCTATTATTCAAGAATCTTCTCAAATTGCTTTAAAACAAGGTGTTTATATTGAGCAAGTGTTATATATTTTAAAAACAGTAATACCTGATTTAAATGTTCCTATAATTATATTTACATATTATAACCCGATGTTAGTTAGAGGTATTTATAAGTTCATTAGTGAAATCTCAGAACTAGGTGCAAAAGGATTAATTATTCCAGACTTACCATTGGAAGAAGTTGATCATATTATTAAAACATGTGATTTATACAATATAGAACTAATTCTTTTTATTTCTCCAACTAGTTCGGAAGCTAGAATTAAAATGATTTTGTCTAAATCTCCGGGATCTGTTTATTTGGTAAGCAGCTGTGGGGTTACAGGATTGAGAGAAAATATTAATTTGCAAATTGAAGACACGGTGAATCTTATTAAAAGTAAAACTGATAAAATGATAATGCTTGGTTTTGGAATTAGTACTACGGATCAAGTATCTCAAATAGTTAATTGGAATATAGATGGTATAGTTGTTGGTAGTGCTATAATTAATACTATGAATGATAAATTAACTAAAAATGTATTGAATTCTTTAGCTAATTTTTGTGTAAAACTTAAATCTTCCATGAGTAAAATTTAATTAAATAACAAATATATTAAGTGTTTGTTGTGTTCTTTGAAATTTTATACCCCCAGGGGAATTCGAATCCCCGTTACCTCCGTGAAAGGGAGATGTCCTAGGCCTCTAGACGATGGGGGCTTTATTCTTGTATTAATATACAAATTTATTATAACAAGTTAATATTTTATGCTATGAAAATACATTAATAAATTTTATTCGTTATGTCAAGTTTTATAATAAAAAAATTTGTTTCTATCATTAATAAGTGTTTATGTTAACAATTAAACGTGAACGCATGGTTAGGTATGTAACTGTTTGTCTTATATATGTTATCATATTAATAAATAAAGTAAATGCTTCATTCTTATATTCTATTAGTGGATCTTGTTGCCCATAGCTTCTCCAGCTAATAGATTCTCGTAGCATAGCCATTTTGTCTATATGTTCTTGCCATGCTTTATCGATTTGTTGTAATAAATAGTATTTTTCTAGTTTTCTAATTAAGCCGGGTCTTAATTGTTCTAAATAACTTTCTCGTAAATCATAACTAATGCGTAATTGTTCGTATAAAAATTCTTGTATTTGTTTATAATTCATGTTGTAAAAATTACTTAAATAAAAATTTTCACTTAAATTTAACAATTTATATATTTGTTTTATAATATATTCTTTATTTTTTATATTATCTTCTTGAGTAAATGTAATTAATATTTCATCTATAGTACTTTCTGCATATTCGATAATACAATCTCTCGTAAAACTTGATTGTAAGATCCTTTTTCTTTCGGTATATAGTGCTTGTCTTTGATTGTTTATAACTTCATCGTATTCAAATAATTGTTTTCTTATATCATAGAAATAAGATTCAACTTTTTTCTGAGCAGAGTTTAAACTTTTACTTAAAATAAAAGATTCTATTGGTGTTTCTTCATTAATATTTAAGTTCTGCATAAGTTGATATATTTTATCTCCACCAAAAATTCTGAGTAAGTCATCCTGTAAACTAAGAAAAAAACGGGATGTACCTACATCACCTTGTCTACCAGCTCTTCCTCTTAATTGATTATCTATTCTTCTGGACTCATGTCTTTCTGTTCCTATTACATATAAACCACCTAATGCTAAAATTTTTTGTTTGTCTTGATAACAAATCTTCTTATATTCTTCTAATATTTTGAAATAAAATTTTTGTAAATTTTTTTCTTCTTGATTTTGTAGATTTGGATTATTAATTATATGTTCAGTATAATTCTTTATTTTTTCTAAATCTAGATTTGTATCTTTATAAATTGTTAATTCTTGTATATTTAATATGTAATTATTAATTATATTTTGAATTGTGTTCTCTATTTTATTTAATTTATATAGTACTTTTAATCTTAGTTTTTCTTTTAAATAATTATTAATTATAAGTTTTGATAAAGCTTCTGGATTTCCTCCGAGTATTATATCAGTTCCTCTGCCAGCCATATTGGTTGATATAGTAATAGTATTTTTTCTTCCTGCTTGTGTAATAATTTCTGCTTCTCTTGATACATTTTCTGGTTTTGCATTCAATAAGTTAAAAGGTATTTTAAGTGTTGTTAAAATTTTAGCTAGTAATTCAGATTTTTCTACATTAGTTGTTCCAATAAGTGTAGGTCGACCAGTATTATACATATCAAAACATTCATTTGCTATAGATTGCCACTTATTATACTCTGTCTTATATACTAAATCGGGTAAATCTTTTCTTTTACATGGTTTATTTGTAGGTATTTCTATTACTTGCAGATTATATATTTTATCCAATTCTGTCTCTTCTGTTTTGGCTGTTCCTGTCATGCCAGATAATTTTTTATATAGCAGGAATAGATTTTGATATGTAATTGAGGCGAGAGTTCTATTCTCTTGTTGAATTGTGATATTTTCTTTAGATTCAATAGCTTGATGTAGACCATCGCTCCATCTTCTACCATGCATAATTCTTCCAGTAAATTCATCAACAATAATAATTTCATGATTTTTAATAATATAATGTTGATTTTTCAAAAATAATTCTTTAGCTTTTAAAGCATTTAATAAGTATTGTATCCAAGAATTATTAATATCATATAAATTGTTAATATTTAAAATAGTTTCACATTGTTTAATGCCTTTTTCTTTTAAAATGATATTTTTTGTTTTTTCATCTATTTCATAATCTAAATCTTTTTGTAAAATATTTGCGATTTTTGTAGATTGCTTATATTTATCTGTTTTTACATTAAAAGGTCCGGATATTATGAGTGGTGTTCTTGCCTCATCGATTAATATAGAGTCCACTTCATCAATAATTGCGAAATTAAATTCTTGTTGAACTATTTGATTTAAATCTATAGCCATATTATCTCTAAGGTAATCAAAGCCTAACTCACTATTTGTAATATATACGATATCACATTTATATGATTCTTTCTTTTGTTGATAATTTATGGACTGTGTAACTAAACCTACTTTCAGATTTAAATATTTACAAATTTTTTGAGCTAATTCTGAATCACGTTTAGCTAGATAATCATTAACTGTAATAATGTGTACATTCTTATCTGTTAAAGCATTAAGGTATGCTGTTACAATGGCAATAAGTGTTTTTCCTTCTCCTGTTTTCATTTCTGCTATTTTGCCTTCATGTAGAACAATGCTGCCTATTAATTGGACATCAAATAAGTTTATTCCAGTTGCTCTCTTAATAGCTTCTTTAGCTGTTGCAAGAGATTCGGGCAATATTTTTTTTAAGTTGAGGTTTTGATGGAATTTTTGTTTAAGTTTTATGGTTTGTTCTTTTAATTGTTGATCTGAATAATCTTTTAATATATTATTAATTTGATTAATCTCTGTGATTATATTTTGGAATCTATATAATTTATTTTTTTGTAAAAAATTTAACATATTGATAATTAAAATTATAAAAAGGATATTATGTAAGGGGAAAAAAATTCTTGTATGGTTGTAATTGCTTCGTATTCATTATATATGGTATATTTTCTTCCCCAAATAGGTTGTTTACTGTCAAATATATTTTCTAAGTATATTGAATAGACATAATATATCTCGTGTATATCTTTATAAATATCTGTTTGATTTTGAATTAACGATTTTCCTACGGGTTGATTGTTATTTAGAATAGTATATATATTATTATTTTTTATTTTTAACATCCAATTTGATCGAGCAAATGCTAAATTATTTTTTAATGTATCTTGTAAATATATATTTCTTATTTTTTTTCTCTTATATATATAATTTTCCTTGATATATGTTGGACAAGTTATAATATGTTGACCTGTCAAAGAATTTAAATTTTGAGTGAATGATCCATCACTCATAAGTATAAATTTCCATTCGGGAGGTATTAAATTATATGTCTGTTCATTAAAAGATTGCAAATTATTAAGTGGTAAATTTATAATATAATTTAGTGAATTAGATAATTTGATGTCCATTTATTATATATTATGGCTTTAAGTTTTAAAGTCTAAAATAATAATTTTTGTATTTTTTATTACATTAGATAGAGGTATACAAAATTAGTTATATTTGATTATTGTTTTAGTGTTTAATAAGGATTTACCATTCATTTCAATAGGAATATTTAATTTTAACAATTCTAAAATAGTTGGTGCAATATCTGCTAAATTACCATTTGTTCTTAAATTTTTTCTATTAGTTATAGATGATTCTACTAAAATAAATGGAACCGGATTATTAGTATGAGATGTACAAGGTTTATTATATTCATCTATCATATATTCTGCATTACCATGATCTGCTGTAATTATTAATGTACTATTTGTTTTTTGACATGCTTTCCATATTTTGTTTAAGCATATATCAACTGTATTAATGGCTTTTATAGTTGCTTCTAGATTACCTGTATGTCCTACCATATCTGGATTAGCATAATTTATAACAATTAATGTATATATATTTGCATTTATAGCATTAATTGCAACTTCAGTTAGTTCCTTAGCAGACATTTCAGGATACATATCGTATGTTTCTACTTGTGGGCTAGCTATAAGTTGTCTATCTTCGCCTGCAAAAGGTTCTTCAATGCCTCCATTAAAAAAATAAGTGACATGTGCATATTTTTCTGTTTCAGCTAGTCTTAATTGTTTTAAACCATAATTTGAAATAACTTGTCCAATAAAATTATTATTTTTTTTGAAAGGAAAAGCTATTTCAGTATTTAAGCTTGAATCGTATTTTGTAAATGTTACTATTTCTAAATTTTGGAATTTTTTTACATCAAATCCTTTAAATGTAGATTTGATAAATGTTTGTACTAATTGTCTCATTCTATCTGGTCTAAAATTAAAAAATATGATACCATCATTATTTTCAATAGTTTCTTTATTTATTTTAGTAGGTGGTATAAATTCATCTGATATATTTTCTTGATAACACTGGTTGATTAGTGATATAGGGTCTTTTATTATATTTAATTCATTACATGTTAATATTTTATATGTCTTTTCTGTTCTCGACCAACGACAATCTCTGTCCATACTATAGTATCTTCCACTAATAGTACAAATATTAATATTTTTGAGTTCTTTAATATGATTTTCTATTTGTTCAATAAATATTTTAGAATTATATGGTGAAGTATCTCTACCATCTGTAATAATATGTATACAAGTTTTAATATTATATTTAACTACTACATTTATTAATGCAAATAAATGGTCAATATGAGAATGTACTCCACCATTAGAACATAATCCTATTAAGTGCATTTTTGTATTTTGAATTTGAATTTTTTGACAAATATTTTCAAACGCTTTATTTTTAAAGAACGATTTATTTTCAATAGATTTACTAATACGAACCAAATCTTGGTTAATAATTCTTCCAGCTCCAATAGTTGTATGTCCTACTTCTGAGTTTCCCATTTGTCCTTTAGGTAATCCTACATCTTCTGCTGAGGCGTTTAATAAAGTATTTGGGTAACTGTTCCAAAGCTCATTTATAGTAGGTGTATTTGCTATTTGAATAGCGTTTCCTTTTGTATTTTTTGAATATCCCCAGCCGTCAAGAATAGTTAAAATAATAGGTTTCATAGTGTAAAGTAAGAATAGATATTGTATTAATATTTGTTGTTGAAAACAAAAATGCTTTAATTATTTATTATAACTATCAAAAATATAAATATTTTTGTTTATAATATGTATATATATTCACAATATATACATATTTTCAATTTTTAATGATTTTATTAAATTATAAATATATTTAACTCAAGGCATTAATTGCATAGTCTAAGTATGTATTTGCTTCATTTGCTGCTTGCCCTGAAAGGCTATGACTATTTTTTATATATTGTAAAGCTTCTATATACCAACTAGGTGATAGTTCAAAACTGCGATTAATTTCTTCTAGTCCAGCAATTAAATATTCATCCATTGGCCCAGTTGCTCCAACAACAAGGCAATAAGTTGTCATTCTTAAGTAATATCCTATATCACGAGCACATTTTGCTTTTCCTATTGCACTAGATGCGTAAGTTGGGCCTGGCATTTGAGTAGTAAATGGAAATTTAGTATAAACAGACTGAGCAGCTCCTGTAATTAGTCTTTGAGCATTACTTGTTAATGATTTTGCTGCTTCTAAACTAGCTGATGCTCTCTGATAGCGCCCATTAATCGATTGTAATTCACCGTTACTTAAAAATCTACCTTGGCTATCTGCTGATGCAATTGCTTCTGTAATAGGTGTTTTCATAATTTTTATTTTCCTTATCTTATTTGTAAGTCATAAAATTTTAAACTACTGCTACTGCTGCTCTATCAAAGTATACTCCTAATTCAGCAATTAGCGAACTACAATCTCCTGAAGTGATTCCACTTGGGTCATTTGCTAAGCTTACTGAAGCTTCTTTCATTTTTTGTATTGCAACAGCTACAGATGTTCCAGGTGTGCCTAAAGCTTGATATGTTTCTCTTAAACCATTTAAACATCTATCATCTAATACACTTGAATCACCAGCAACCATAGCATAACTTACATATCTTAGAACTATTTCCATATCTCTTAAACATGCTGCCATTCTACGGTTAGTATATGCATTACCACCTGGTTGTATCAGTTGAGGTTGTTCAGAAAATAAAGCTCGTGCAGAATTTGTAACAATAGCAGAAGCATTTGAATTAATTTTATTTACAATATCTAATCTTTTATTACCTTCAGCAACCATATTAGCTAAGGCATCTAATTGTGTATTACTTAAAAATTCTCCTCTAGCATCAGCTTGAGCTACAACTTTAGCAAATGCATCTAACATAATTACTATTCTCCTTGATCTAAATATGTTGATTTTGATTGAAGAACTAATCCTTATTTATATTTTATGATTAGTACTTATTAAAGTATTATACTAATTCATGTTATTTTTTTCTTTACAAAATATTACAATTAAACTCTTCTGTGAAAAAATACTTAATTAATTTCCTATAATTTCTGGTTGTGTTATTTCATCTATCATTTCTAATATAGATAGAATAATAGGTTTAATAGATGTATCATCTATTATATCTAAGTCTTCGTATTTTTTTCTTTTTGCGCGATTTGCTATCTGAATAGTTATCTTATATCTGTTATCAGAAGCATTTAATAATTCTTCTGTTTTATATATAACTTCATGCACATCTGATTTATTATACATTTTTATTGTTTATGCACTATATGAAAATCAAGATTATCTAAATTAATCATGAATAATTGTGTAATTAATTACAATGTAGTTTTATATTTTTATCTTTTATTCTGATTTTAATATATGTAATACTATACCAATAGTCGTAGTTTATTTTATAACAAATACTATAAACAGTTATTTATTCTTACTGCTTTGTCATAAAAGTTAATAATTTTTATATTAGTAACTTTCTAATATTTTGATTTAGTGTTAGTAATAAATAATATATAACTTTAAAATAAAACAAAAAATAAGAATTATATATGCAAGCATCAAAATATTATAATTATCAGTTAAATAACTTATATAGATACCCTTGTATCTTTTCTGAAAGAGATGCCTGTGGTGTCGGTTTTATTACTTGTGTTAACAATTTAAAATCTAACAGCATAGTCAAGCATGCATTGAGTGCACTTAGTTGTATGGAACATAGAGGTGGGTGTAGTGCAGACAATGTTTCTGGAGATGGTGCCGGAATTATGACTCAAATTCCATGGAAAATCTTTTCTGATGTTTTGCCTAATACAATACAAAATAACATTGGTGTCGCTATGTTATTTATGCCTCATGAAAAAACGCAATCTATACAGAATATAGTAGAGTGGATTTTAGGTTTAAATGGCTTTGATTTGTTGAATTGGCGTATTGTCCCTGTAGATGATACTGTTTTAGGTATTCAAGCTAAAACTAATCAGCCTTTGGTAATGCAGCTATTTGTACAGTCTAAATCTTTATCTGGTGATGCTTTAGAAAAGTCTTTATTTATTACTAGAAAGAAAATAGAAAAATTAGTTGCCCAGTCTCATTTAAATATTAATAAACAGTTTTATTTTTGTTCTTTTTCTTCTCGCATTATTGTTTATAAGGGTATGGTTCAATCAGCAGAATTATCTAAATATTATTTAGATTTATCTAATACAAATTATGAAAGTAGTTTTTCGATATATCATAGAAGATTTAGTACTAATACTATGCCGAAATGGCCTTTAGCGCAACCTATGAGATATATAGCTCATAATGGTGAAATCAATACATTATTAGGTAATTTAAACTGGATGAAGTCAAAGGAATCTTTATTTGAACAAAGTTGTCTGTCAGAAGATTTTGAATCTTTAAAGCCTATTACTAATTTTGATAATAGTGATTCAGCAAATTTAGATGCTGTTTTAGAGTTATTGATACAATCAGGTAAAAGTCCTCAAGAGTCTTTAATGATTTTAATTCCAGAAGCTTATAAAAACCAACCAGCTTTAAAAAACTTTCCTGAGATTGTGGATTTTTATGAATATTATAATAGTCTTCAAGAACCATGGGATGGACCTGCTTTAGTAGTTTTTAGTGATGGTAAAATTGTTGGAGCAACCTTAGATCGTAATGGATTACGTCCTGCACGTTATGTAATTACTAAAAATGGTTTTATTAGTTTATCTTCAGAGGTAGTTCCAGTAAATAAACACTTAGGCCAAATAACTGAAAAAGGTAGACTAGGTCCAGGTCAAATGATATGTGTAGATATGGTAAATAATTTAATTTTAGATAATTGGACTGTTAAGCAGTCTATATCTAATCAATTTCCTTATAGGAAGTGGCTTAACAGTTATCAGAAATATTTAATACCTGAAGACTATTTACAAGATTCTCTGCTGGAACCTTTTACAATGATGTTATTACATACAGCATTTGGTTATACTAATGAAGATGTACAATTAGTTATAGAGCATATGGCTAGTTCTGCTAAAGAACCAACTTTTTGTATGGGTGATGATATTCCATTAGCAGTATTATCTCACAAGCCTCATTTATTATATGATTTTTTTAAACAGCGTTTTGCTCAAGTCACTAATCCAGCTATTGACCCATTAAGAGAAAGTTTAGTTATGTCTTTAACTACTTATCTTGGACCTAAAGGTAATTTTTTAAAGCCTAGTGATTATATGGCTAAATCTATAAAACTAGATTCTCCTATTTTAAATGAAAAAGAGTTAGCTAGTTTAAGTAAATATGGCTTTTGTGTGTCTACAATTAATACATTTTTTCTTCAAGATTCTTATAATCAGAATTTTAGTAATAAAATTACAGAAATTTGTCACCAAGCAGTTGAATTGATAGATAAAGGCTGTCAGATAATTATCCTCAGTGACCGGGTAGATATATTAGATAAAACAAAAGCTTTTTTACCACCATTATTAATAGTTGGTGCTGTACATCATTACTTAATATCTAAAAACTTAAGACATAAGATTTCTTTAATTGTAGAAAGTGCTCAATGTTGGAGTACTCATCATTTTGCTTGCTTAATAGGTTATGGTGCAAGTGCTATCTGTCCTTATATGGCATTTTTGACCGTAAGACAATGGTGGTATAATCCGAGAACACAAAAACTTATGTCTAATAATAAATTATCTCAAATTACTTTAACTGAGGCACAATATAATTATCGTTGTGCTATTCAAATAGGACTATTGAAAATATTGTCTAAAATGGGCATTTCATTATTATCCAGTTATCATGGTGCACAAATATTTGAGATACTAGGTCTAGGTAAAGATATAGTTGATTTAGCTTTTAAAGGAACAGCATCATCTTTAAGTGGTATTAATTTAAATGAGTTGGCTGTAAGTACACTTGATTCTTATAATAATATAGTTAATGTGAAGCAATTCAAAAAATTGCCTAATTTAGGATATGTACAGTATAGACCAAGTGCTGAATATCATGTAAATAATCCAGAAATGTCAAAGACATTACATAAAGCTGTTCGTAATCAAGATTTTAATCTTTATAATAAATATAAAAATTTATTGCACGATCGTCCACCTACCAATTTAAGAGACTTATTAGATTTTGTTTCCAATAATAATTCTATACTTCTCGATGAGGTTGAGTCGGTTGAATCTATAGTTAAAAGATTTTGTACTGGTGGTATGTCTTTAGGGGCTTTATCTCGTGAAACCCATGAAACTTTAGCTATTGCCATGAATAGACTAGGCGGTAAATCTAATTCTGGTGAAGGTGGGGAAGATCATACACGTTTTATACCTATTTCGGATGTAGATACTTCAGGTATATCTAATAGTTTCCCTCATTTAAAAGGTCTGAAATCAAAAGATTTAGCCAGTTCCGCTATTAAACAAATTGCATCTGGGCGTTTTGGTGTAACACCTGAATACTTGATTAATGCAAAACAATTAGAAATAAAAATAGCTCAAGGAGCCAAACCCGGAGAAGGTGGTCAGCTTCCAGGTAAAAAAGTTAGTTCATACATTGCTAAGTTACGTAACTGTAAAACAGGTGTTACATTAATCTCTCCTCCTCCTCATCATGATATTTATTCTATTGAAGATTTAGCACAATTGATTTTTGATTTACATCAAATTAATCCTGGTGCACAGGTGTCTGTTAAGTTAGTAGCAGAAATAGGTATCGGCACTATTGCTGCAGGCGTAGCAAAAGCTAATGCTGATATTATTCAAATTTCTGGTCATGATGGTGGTACTGGTGCTTCTCCTTTAAGTTCGATTAAACATGCAGGATGTCCTTGGGAATTGGGTTTATCAGAAGTTCATAAAACTTTAGTTGAAAATCAGTTGCGTGATAGAGTAATTTTAAGAGTAGATGGAGGTTTAAGAACAGGTAAAGATATTATTTTAGCTGCTTTGATGGGTGCACAAGAATTTGGTTTTGGTACAGTAGCTATGATAGCAACAGGTTGTGTTATGGCTCGTATATGTCATACAAATAATTGTCCTGTTGGTGTTGCTACGCAAAGAGAAGATCTGCGAAAACGTTATCCAGGTATACCTGCAGATTTAGTTAATTTTTTTGTTTTTATTGCAGAGGAGATAAGAGAAATTTTATCTTTTTTAGGTTATTCATCTATATCGGATATTATAGGACGTACAGATTTGATTAGACAAAATTATAAAGCTTTGAGTAAAACAAAGTATTTAAATTTATCTGTTTTGTTCAACTCTTCAATTAAGAATCATAATTTTAATACCCATAATACTGTACATTCTAATAAAAAAGGTTTAGATGATATTCTATTAAATGATACAGATATATTAGAGGCGATTGAAAAGCAAGAGGATGTAATTAAGCAAATAAGTATTACAAATACAGACAGAACTGTAGGTGCAAGGATATCTGGTTTTATTGCTAAAAAATATGGTAATTATGGTTTTAAAGGCAATTTACAACTAAATTTCAGCGGTGTAGCTGGTCAAAGCTTTGGTGCTTTTATTTTGAAAGGTATGTATTTAAGTTTAGTAGGTGAAGCTAATGATTATGTTGGCAAAGGTATGAATGGTGGAGAAATAATTATTATTCCTGCAAGTAATAATTTGTCCGATCAAAATAAACCTGTTCTTATTGGTAATACATGTTTGTATGGAGCAACAGGTGGTTATTTATTTGTTAGTGGTCAAGCTGGTGAAAGATTTGCAGTACGAAACTCATTAGCTGAAGCTGTTGTTGAAGGAGTTGGTGATCATGCTTGTGAATATATGACAGGAGGTATAGTAGTTGTTTTAGGATCAGCTGGAAGAAATATTGGCGCTGGTATGACAGGCGGTTTAGCTTATTTTCTTGATGAAGACTGTGATTTAGAATCTAAGATTAATAATCAAATTGTAAAATATCAAAGGATTAAAACTCATGAAGGAGAAAAGCAATTAAAAAATCTTATAGAATTATATGAAATAAAAACCAAAAGTGTAAAAGCTCAATATATTTTAAACAATTGGTCAAAATTTTTACCCATGTTTTGGCAAATTGTTCCACCTTCAGAATCAGAGACTGCTTTAACTGATATTCACTATTCTGCGTATCAAACTATTATGTATTAAATGACAATAGTAAAATTTAATATTTTACGTAGTTTTTGTAATTAGATTTGACGTTTTATGAAGTTTTTACTTTTTTAATATATATTAGTGCATACTATATTTTAAGATCTATTTATTATTTGATTAGGTCTTTAAATTTTTTTAGTATTTAATTATTTATTAAGGTCAAGTTAATCCCTATGGCACATAATGTAAAAGTTTATGATACTTGTATTGGTTGTACTCAATGTGTACGTGCGTGTCCATGTGATGTGTTAGAAATGGTTCCATGGGACGGTTGTAAAGCAGGACAAATTGCATCCGCACCTAGAACAGAAGACTGTATAGGCTGTAAGCGGTGTGAAACAGCATGTCCAACAGATTTTTTAAGTGTACGCGTTTATTTAGGATCTGAAACAACACGAAGTATGGGACTAGCTTATTAGTAATAGTTGCTATAACATTTTATAATTTCAATTTATTTAGTTTATGAAGAAGTTTTGTTCTTTACAATCATAAATATTATAGTGGTAACAAGTAATACTTTTTCATAAATCTTTTTGTATAAATTTTTGATGCTAGTTATATTTATTCTTCATCTCTAGTAAATTATTGTTAATATTGTTATGAATTTTTATGAAAAAAATTGATTTAAGTCCAGTATGGCAGTATATAAATAGTGTCGTTATTTTTTCTATTTTTATAATATTTCTTTTTGCTATCCTGCTTAATGTAAATATAAAAAAAAAGCGGATATTCTGTTTTTATCTTATTAAATAATGCATATGGATTAAGTGAAGGATCAGGTGTTTTAATGAGAGGAGTGAGTATAGGTTATGTTACAAAAATTCAGATTAAATACAATTATGTTTTGATTAAAGTTAATATTCATCTTTCTTCTGTATTAATACCTAAAAATTCGCTAGTGGAAACAGCACAAACAGGTTTATTAAATAATACTGTGATTGATATAACTCCTTTATATAAAATCAAACATAAAAATATCACAAACTTGAATCTTTTTTCTACATCATGTCGTAAATCTCCATTTCTATGTCATTATGATTATATAAAAGGAGAAAGAGGGCTCAATTATGATGATTTAGTAAGAGCTGCAACAAGAGTCTCTCAACGTTTTGATGATCCTGTATTATTTCAATTAGCAAATTTACTTTTACAAAATATGGTTTATATTTCTCATGAGTTTATAGAGTCAACAAATACTGTAGCTAATATTACGGTTTTAATTTATGATTATTTATTTCGCTTTTTAAAATTATTTATAATATAATTTTTAATTTATTATTACATTTATATATTACATGACGATGCGCCAAGCTTTACCATTGGATTTTTTAAAACCTATACTAGAATTAGAATATCAAATACAGCAATTAAGTAAAATATCTATGGATCAACAGGTTTCTTTAGATAAAGAATTAGTTTCTTTTAGACAACAGTTATCTGTTCTAAAATATGATGTGTTTCAATCTTTAACTCCCTTACAAAGATTACACTTAGTACGTCAAGCAGATAGACCAACTACCTTAGATTATATACCTTATATTATGGATGAATGGATTGAACTTCATGGAGATAGAGGAGGTACAGATGATCCTGCTTTAGTTGGAGGTATAGGTAAATTAAAGGGCTATACAGTTGTTTTTGTTGGACATCAAAGGGGTAAAGATACCAAAGATAATGTCTTAAGGAATTTTGGTATGGCTTCTCCTGGAGGTTATCGTAAAGCTTTACGTTTAATGAATCATGCTAATCAATTCAATTTTCCTATTTTAACTTTTATTGATACTCCTGGTGCTTGGGCTGGTATAGATGCTGAAAAATTAGGACAAGGAGAAGCAATTGCGATTAATCTTAGACAAATGTTTTCTTTTAATGTTCCTATTATTTGTACAATTTTAGGAGAAGGTGGGTCTGGTGGTGCTTTAGGAATAGGAATAGGTGACAAAATTTTAATGCTTGAATATGCTGTATATACTGTAGCAACCCCTGAAGCTTGTGCAGCTATTTTGTGGAAAGATAGTAAGCGTTCATTAGAAGCAGCAGAAGCCTTAAAGATTACTTCTACTGATTTAAAAATTTTAGGTATAATTGATAAAGTTATACAAGAACCTATAGGAGCGTCTCAATCTAATCCTGCTCAAGCAGCATATATTTTGAAGCAATCCTTAATATCTGAACTACAAATGCTTTTACAACTTTTACCATCAATTAGAAAAGAGTTGAGATATAATAAATTTCGACAAATGGGTACATTTTATGAAGGACTTTAGTGTTGTTAATTTATTATTCCTATACTACTTAAACCGATAATTGTACCAGCTCCTATAGCATGTCCCAAGCTTGTTGTAGCTAATAATTCGGGCAAACCAAAACCTTTTAAGCCCAAAGTTGGTATAGAAGGTCCTAAGCCTCTAACTTGTATTGCATATCTTCCTAATGCTATACATAATAGATTACAAGTAATCATAATAATAGCACTTGATATTGACCAAGGAGATGTAGATGGAATGATACTAATTAAAATTTGTGTATTCATGTTTGCTATATAATAGTGATATGTAATAAATATTATATTTTATATTATATGTTGATATCATATTTTGTTTGATAAATTAGATAAGAATTAACATAAAGTTCTTTATAAAAACCAACCATAATTATGTAAACCTTGCCCTAAAAAATTAACACCCAAATAACAAATCCATACAATTATAAATCCTATAGAAGCTAAAACAGCTGGTTTTTCACCTTCCCATGATTTATTTAGTCTAGAGTGTAGATATGCTGCAAATACTAACCAAGTTATTAAAGCCCAAGTTTCTTTAGGGTCCCAACTCCAATAAGAACCCCAAGCTTCATTAGCCCATACAGAACCGGCTATAATACCAATTGTTAGTAATGGGAAGCCTAGTCCAATTATTCGGTAACTTAAATTATCTATACTTTGTAAAAGAGTTATTCTGCCTAATTTTTGTGTAGTTTGCATTGAGGAATTTATTTTTATATACATACTATTCATATTTTTAATTTTATATAAGACAAGAAATAAAATAGATAGTAGAGAACCTAATATTAATGTTGCATAACTTATCATCATAATACTAACATGCATCATTAACCAATTAGATCTTAAGGCTGGTACAAGAGGAGAAGCTTGTTGCATATTTTCAGGTAATGAAAGACTAGCAAATCCTGCGGTAAATAACTCTATAGGTGTTGCAATAGCACTTACAAATGAACTTTTGTTTTGTTTTTCTAATATTAGTTGAAGAAAACTTAATGACCATGTTAAAAAAATTAATGATTCATATAAGTTACTTAAAGGGAAATATCCATTATATAACCATCGTAGAATGAGAGAAATACTTAGTAATAAGTTAATACTTATAGTAAGAATAGTGCCTAACTTGTATAATATATTTGATTTTTTGAATGCTATATTAGTCCAATATATTATTAAGTTTATTAAAAGTAGTGCAAAAGATATATTAATACACTTGTTATCTATTAATGTTAAATTCATATATTTATTCAAAGTAATTTATGTAAGCATATAGTTTATTAGTTTAATACTATTTTTATTAATTAATATGCATTCGAAAAATTTATAAAAAAATAACCAAAATTAAAACTATTAATTTTGGTATTTAAGAGTATGAATTAAATTACTTTATCGTAATTATATTAAATTAGAAATTGTATAAACTTATGATAAAGAGTTAATAATATAGTCTAGCGCAGATGCATATTCTACTCCTGCTTGTGAAGACATATCTCTAGGAACACATAATCTGTTACGCGTAAATACAAATGATGCTACATAAGCAGCTGTTGGAAGGTTTAATGTTCTGTATACTTCGCGAGCTCCAGCTATAGCCCATTCGTCAAGAGGACCAGTACCACCTACAATCAGTGAGTAATTAACTAATCTCATGTAATGATCTAGATCTCTATAACACTTATTAATTTTTTCTTGGCTATCACCAGCTTCGCCTGGACTCTTTAGATATGAATATTTGGCAAAACAAGCATCACCAGCTTCTTTGACAACTGCATCATGATTGTCAGCCAGTTTTTCTGCTGCTTCTAGTCGTGTAGAAGCGCGTTGAATGTTTCCTTGTACAGATTCAAGGTCTGAACTAGAAGGAAAACGTCCAGCAGCGTCAGCTGCACTAATTACTGTAGTAATAACTGATTTCATAATTTATTTCCTAGTAAACTAATATGTCGATATCTTCTACTTCTTTAATTCTTGTTTTTTATTTTTGAAAGTATTTATTTGATAGCACTAACTACACGATCGCAGTAAGCACCAACTTCTGTGCATAATGCAGAGCAATCTCCGCTAGCTATCTCAACTTTTCTCTGTGGAGCTGTATTAGAAATAAATGCAATAGCTGCAGCTTTCATAATAGTTACTGCTCTTATTGAAGAATTAGTAGGTACTCCAAGGGCAATGTATGTTTCTTTTAATCCATTTAGGCATCTGTCTTCTAAGACTGATTCATCACCCGCGAGAAGTGCATAAGAAATATATCGTAAGATAATTTCTCCATCACGCAAACATGCTGCCATTCTACGATTAGTATAACAATTGCCGCCAGGAGTTATAAGGCCTGGATTCTCACAAATCATTCCTGATACAGCGTCTGAAACGATACAACTGGCATTAGAAACAATGGAATTAACAGCGTCTAAGCGCTTATTTCCTTCTGAAATAAAGTTTTTAAGAGCTTTTAAATCACTGCCACCAACATAAGCAGCTTTAGCGTCTGAATTTATTACAACTCTAGAAAATGCGTCAAGCATATAGCTCTCCTTAAGTCTTGATATAAAGGGCTTAGCTGTTTCAGCTGTTATATTATCTACAGCTGATGTATTAGTATCATTAATACAATATAAAATATTTATATAATAATCTATATAACAAATTAATATTATTTAATATTTTTATGATTAAATAAAAATAAGTCTTATGATAAAGAGTTCTTTATAAAATATTTAATCATATTATCTTTTATTATCATTTGTCTGAGTGTTAATAAAAGATGTTTTTTAATCTTTTTATCATTAAGTTTATAAACTTTTTGGCGATAAATAGCTAATTGAAATTCTTGTTCAAGGGTTAATTGATTTTTTTTATCCATATTGTTATTTAATTTTATATTAATACGGATTCACAATATGATATTTCATTTTTACATGGCTATGTAAGTATTTTTATTTGTATTGTTAGCTAATTGAAAAATGTTTAATCTTTTAATTCTAGTATAATATAGTATTATACATATGATGTAATTAATACTATATAAAAATAATAATCTTGACACTTAGTCTATATAATATTACTGTATTATTTGCATTATTATATAAGTTTTAGACAATATTTTGTCAATAAAATGAATCTGGAGGTTCTTATGTCTATACCTTTACTAAATTACTCATTATCTACACAAAATCAGAGAGTAGATGGTTTTGAATATTTGCCTGGTGAAGAGCAATCTAAAATATATACTACTGAAAATCTTCCTGAAGCAGTAGAAGTGGATGAAATTATTTGGGCTGCTTATCGTCAAATTTTTAGTGAACATCAAATTTTAAGTATAACAGCTCAACCTTTCTTAGAATCTCAATTAAGGTTTAATCAAATTAAAGTTAAAGATTTTATTAAAGGATTATTAATTTCTGAATCTTTTCGCACACTTAATTATAATGTTAATAATAATTATCGTTTTGTTGAAATGTGTATTCAAAGAGTTTTAGGTAGAGATATATATAACCAAAGAGAAAAACTTGCTTTTTCAATTATAATTGCTTCTAAAGGTTTAAAAATATTCTTTGATATTTTGTTAGATAGTGATGAATATATGGAAAATTTTGGTGATAATACAGTTCCATATCAAAGAAGACGTGTAATTGCTCAAAGAAGTAAAGGTGAAATGCCCTTTAATTTAAAAACTCCTCGTATGGGTAAAGAGTTTCGAATGAAACAAGGCATGCCTCAATTATCATGGGCCGGTACAGTAAGAACATTTCGACCTCAGGAACAAAAACCTAAAGCAGGTGATCCAGCGCTATTCTTAAATATGGTTACTGAAGTTGTATCAACACCAGTAATTATTTAATATAATTGTTTATAAATTAATTATAGACATAAATAAATTTTTAGTATTCAGAAAATTTCAATTAAATATACATTGAAATTTTCTAAATATTTTTTATTATAAACGTAATTTATATCTGAATTTTAACTTCCTAATTTAAAAGCATCTACAAATAAACCATATATGACACCTATTCTAATACAGTTAAGTATCCTTAATATAGGCAATTTATAATTTTTTTTTAAGTACTTATATATTTGTTTACTAAATATTTCATTTAAAGTTACTATTAAAGATCCTGCAATTATACCCCAATCTCCAGTTTGCGAAGGAATCGTTGATAAGACTGTAGATAAAAAAAACCTGTAAATAAACTGATGAGTTGGATTATTATATTATATAAGCTTATTTGTGGCATTTTAATCATTTTATTAATGTTTTAGTTTTATTTTAAAATATATATTATATATAATGATAATATATTCGATCTGTTTTATATTTATTAATTTTTAATGTGTAAAAGTATACAGATCAAATATTTTGCATGAAAATATTATCTATTGTGATTCGAGTTTATATATCCTCTTCACTTAAATTTTTAATTAGATATTCAAATGGTTCAATAATACAATCGATAGCATTTATATTTTGTAATGTTATTTCTTCTTGTGTTACTTCTTGTAAAAGTCTAATACTTCTAATTGTTGGTGCAATAGGAACACTTAAAGAATTATATACATCTCTTAATCCATCTAAAACACGTTCTCTTAAAATGTTATTATTGCCAGCAACTATTGCATAACTTACATATCTTAAATAATATTCAATATCACGTAAGCAAGCAGCATATCTTCTAGTTGTATAAGAATTACCACCAGGTTTTAATAATTCTGGTTGTTCTTCATATAATCGAGCTGCTGCCTCTTTGATTATTTGAGCAGCTTGACAATTAATAATTTTTATAGCTTGAATTCTATTAGATGCATTAATAAAATAATTATCTAACTCTTCTATTGCTATTTTATCTAAATATTTACCTTTTAAATCATATTGATTTAAAACTTTGGTAATAGCATCTTGCATGCATTATATCTCCTATAAATTTCAACTAACATAAATATTATAATTGATTTTGATATATTGTATTAGTATTTATAATAATATATAATTTTAAGTATAATATGTATAAAATTAAACTTATTATAGTAACCTATGAATCATAACTATTGTCTAATTAAAATTATTCAAAATTATAAAATAGCTTGTTTTTTATTTACCAGAATTTTCTCATTCCCATAATTATCCTGTTTGTTTTACAGCCAATAATTATGTTTTAATTTATCAACTAGTTAGTAAACATGATTATATAAAATCATTTTCTTTACAGCATATACAATATATATCTAAAGAGTTATATAAAGCTAATTTATGTTTACTTCTAAATCAAGTTTATGTGCAAAATTAATTATTTAGTACAATATAAATTACTGTTAAAGATAAATTGAGTAATTTATTATATTTTTTATGGTAAAGAAGTATATATTTTCGATACTAAAATAACAATTAAATGTTAGGGCATGTAACTCAGTGGATAGAGTATCAGATTCCGAATCTGAAAGCCGAAGGTTCGATTCCTTCCATGCTCATTAGGGTTCTAAAATTTACCAATAAATTATATATATTTAATATATAAATTTTATTATTTGAAGATATTATAATTTATTTTACGTTTAGTATCTATTAACAATTAGATACTTTTATTTAAAATAAAATATTTATTTTATGAATTGTATTACAGATAAAATTCAAAGTATAGGTTTTGTTTTTTTATTTTATGGTATACAATTATATGTATAATGCAAGAAAGATAAAAACTATCCAAGGGACTGTAAGGTTTCTACATATACTATGCTATATTATGTCATGAATATGAATCTTATTAATATTAATAATAAATGCTAGAAGTAATATATTAACTTTGTCTAGAAAATTAACATGTGTTTAAATTTTTTATATAAAAAATTTAAATAGTTAAAAACCTTTGCTAGAATTCAAATAATGGCGATCAGTACATTCATTTGATATATTTTGCTTGATTGCTCTTAAATCATGGTGTAAGAATCAATTGATATAAAGATAAGTAGTTAGTTAAGTTACTATAACATCAAATCATACTTTATTAGACTTATATTTAACTATATATATTTAATTAAATACATCATAATAATATAGTTGGACTTTATATAGTATATTATTATGGACGTGGGTTCAATTCCCGCCAGTTCCATTTTTTTAATTAAATTCAAAATAATTTATAAATTTTGTTTTTATTTTTCAACTTTATATGTCATTTTTAGATCTAACTCATATTTGAATTATATATTATATGAATATTCATTTACATTCTTTTTTGTTTGCAAAAAATAGATTCTCATCTGATTATAATGCCAGTACTTTCATGTCAAATCAAACTTTTGTTACTCGTACAATTGTTGGAAAATTAATTGATAATTATTGGCAAGAAAAAATTTTTTTGTCTGTTCGAAATATACAATCAGAAAAATATATCAATCAATTAAAATTAGAAGGTATTTTAATTTATAAAACAGAACAAAAAAAATTTCTGCTAGATTTTAGTAAAGCTTTATTATCTGGTAGAATTGAAGCATGTTTAAGTCCAGTCAAATTAACTTCGAGTAATAATAATTATGTTTCTTATATTTGGAGAAAAGGTTTTAACTTTTCTATACCTAAAAGGTTTGCATTATTTTCTTCTAATATTTTATTTTTAAGCAAAAAACAGGTATCATTTTTAAAAATCTTATATCAACAACCTTTTCCTATTTTTACAGTAACTAATAATTTAAATCAAATTATACTAGCTGATTCTTCTGAGAACACTAAAGGTAATCTTAAAACTGCAGATAAAATACATAAATGGTATTATACTAATTTTATAATGGATAGAAAAGTACCTTCTAGTTATTATGGTTTATTTTTTATACATCCTGCAGATGCTCAAGAATATATAAGTTATATAAAAAAGTTATACAATTTTTCTGATACACAAACCCAATTAAATCTTTTTTCAAGTTATTTATCTGTATATTACAAACTAACACGTATGCATCTGCAAAGTGTACAAATTAAGTTAATTCCTGATATTGAAGAACTTGGAAAACTTATTTATAAATATAAATATTATCAGAATATTCAGTTTCATAAGCATCAAAAATATAGTAAAAATTCTTTTCAAGGTCAACCTATATATATTATTCAACCTTTTTTTGCATATAACAAAAAATCAAAGAAAATAAAACTATTACACTATACTTATACTGACAAAAATGATCAAGTAGTTTTTACTAATTATTCTACTTTATTAAGAGCTTGGCAAAAATTTAAATGTCAGAATAGTGATTATAAATTATTAAATAGACCTAAAGTTCTTGTTTATAATCTAGAAGATTTAATAAGTACTTATGAGTTTAATGAGAAAATGCAAAGTAAAAATATTTTTTTTATTCCTTCTAAAGAATCTTATGAATTTATTAAAAATCATAAATATACTGGTAATCATCGCAAAATAAAACAAATATTCTCTAACAAGTTATTAGATTTTCAACTAATTAGTCAGAGACTTATTTGGTCATTAACAAGTAGACAACCTGTAAGCTGGTAAAATATATTTTTTAACGGCCTAAAATTTCAACTAATAGTCAAAATGACTATTTTCAATTGAAGTATAAGTTTTATTTTCTTGAATAATATTCTACAACTAATAGTTCATTCATTTCTAAAGCAACCCATTCACGTTCAACTATAGCATTTACTTTTGCTATAAGTTTTTTATTATCTAATTCCAAATGATTAGGGATACTTGCTAAAGTTGGAAAATTTAAATAACTTTTTACTAAATTGTGGGATGAATTTTTGTTTTGTATTTGAATATTATCACCTGGTTTGCATTGATAGCTACAAACAGATACTTTTTTATTATTAATTAGTATATGACCATGGTTTACTAATTGTCTTGCAGCAGGAATTGTTGGAGAAAGTCCCAAACGAAATATTATATTATCTAACCTCATTTCTAGAATTTGTAGTAAGATTAAACCAGTTGAACCAGTGACTTTTTTAGCTATCTTAATATATTTTAATAACTGTTTTTCACTTAATCCATAGTTAAATCTTAATTTTTGTTTTTCTTCCAATCTTAGTGAATACTCTGAAGGTTTACGTGATTGTTGACCATGTTCACCTGCTGGTGCTACTTTCTTAGAATTTTTTCTAGTCAGTCCAGGTAAATCTCCTAATCTTCTAGATATTCTTAGTTTAGGTCCTCTATAACGAGACATTTATTTTTCCTTATTTGATATATATAAATATATTTACTTAATAATATAAAAATGATATATTTAATGTTATAGTATTTTTTTAGGTGATAAAATCATGATTACGTTTCTTCCATCTTTTGAAGGAGGTTGTTGAATTTCTGATATTTTACTTAAATCTTTTGCCATTTTATTCAACAATTCAATAGCTAACTGAGCGTGTTGGATTTCTCTACCTCTAAATATTACATTAGCTTTAACTTTATCACCGGATTGTAAAAAACGTAATGCTTGATTTATGCGTACATTATAATCATGTACATCAATTTTATATCTCATTTTTACTTCTTTTATTGTAACATTATGTTGTTTTTTCTTAGCTTCTTTAGCTTTCTTTTCTTGAATAAATTTATATTTTCCATAATCTATTATACGACATACTGGAGGATTAGATTTATCGCTAATTAATACTAAATCTAAACCTGCATTGAATGCCATATTTAAAGCATCTTTAGAGGAATATATACCTAATTGAGATCCAGAAACATCAATTAAACGTATTTGATTATAATTAATTTTTTCATTTACTAATGTTTCTATATCATTTCTTTTTTTTTCTTTTTTAGATTTATCTAACACAAATAATAATTGGCTTTTTTAGGTTTATAAAAAATATTGTGTAATATATGCAAATTATTATAACATTACATAAGTAATTACAAATAAAATTTAACTTAAATATACTATATATTAATACTGAGGAAATATTGCATGAAACATACTTTATCTGTTCTTGTAGAAGATGAAGCCGGAGTATTATCTCGGATTGCTGGCTTATTTGCAAGACGTGGTTTTAACATAGAAAGCCTTGCTGTTGGACCAGCTGAACAAGTAGGTATTTCGAGAATTACAATGATAGTTAATGGCGATAATAGAACAATAGAACAATTAACTAAACAACTATATAAGTTAATAAATATATTAAAAGTTCAAGATATTACTGAAATTCCATCTGTAGAAAGGGAGTTAGTATTAATTAAAATACATGCTTTAGTAAAAAACAGATCTTCTATACTCGAAATAGCAAACATTTTTAGAGCAAAAGTTGTAGATATGGCCAATGAATACTTAATTTTGGAAGCAACAGGTGATCCAGGTAAAATAGTTGCTATTGAAAATTTATTAAAACAATATGGTATTATCGAGATCGCGCGTACAGGAAGAATTGCATTGATTAGGACATCAAATGTTAGTACAGAAGTATTGAAAACAAGGCTAAAAAAGTACTCACTATCATAAATTTTTAATAATTGATCCAATTACCAGGTGTTTCAATAAATGATAAACATTCTATTAAATCCCAGTCAAAAGTCATATATAAATTACAATAATTAATATTAATTAAGGTTTTTTGAGGTATAAAAAAATTATTATTTATTTTTATACTGTATTGTTTTTTATGTTGTTTTTGAATTAAATAATAAGTCAAACAACTATGAACATGCCTACAATTTACACATATACACATAACAGGTATTATTATTTAGTATATATTACATACTGGGGATGGAGGGACTTGAACCCTCACGATTATTAAAAATCAACAGATTTTAAGTCTGTTGTGTCTACCATTCCACCACATCCCCAACTTTATTTTATTTAGGATAATAGTGCAGGCGATACCCAGATTTGAACTGGGGATAAAGGATTTGCAATCCCCTGCCTTACCACTTGGCTATATCGCCATATTTGTAGACTTTACTAGAATAATATTATATGAAAATGTTTACTTTGTCAATACAATATTAATATAATAACTATATCTATTGAGTAAATAATCGACTTTTTAGTATGTCTTCTGCTTGAATCGTTACTAAATCGTTTTTAGTTAAAATTTTATCACCACTAATAAAAATTCTATTTGCTTGCCTCATTCTTGCTCTATCAATAGCATTGCGTATACTACGAGCATTTGCAAAATGAGGTTGTTTCATTCTTCTATTAGCATATTCTAAGAGAACTTTATCTGCTTCTGGCGCAAAACGATATTGTTGATCTTCCAACATTAGTTTAGCAATAGCTAATAATTCTTCAGCTGTATAATCAGGAAAATCTACATGATTTGTTACCCTTGATGACAAACCTGGATTGGACTCATAAAATTTATCCATTCTATCTTTGTATCCAGCAAATATTACAACTAAATCATCTCTTTGGTTTTCCATAACTTGTAGTAATATTTCAATTGCTTCTGCACCATAATCTCTTTCATTATCTGGTTTATAAAGGTAATAAGCCTCATCAATAAATAAAACTCCTCCCATTGCTTGTTTAAGAACTTCTTTAGTTTTTGGTGCTGTATGACCAATATATTGACCGACAAGGTCATCCCTGGTAACAGTCATTAAATGACCTCTTCTAATATACCCTAATCTGTGTAAAATATCAGCCATCTTCATCGCAACTGTTGTTTTACCCGTACCAGGGCTTCCAGTAAAAGACATATGTAGTCCAGGACTGCCAGATACTAAAGCTAAGTTTTTCCTTAATCTATCAACTAATAATAAAGCTGCTATCTCTTTGATTCTAGTTTTTACTGGTTGCAAACCTACTAACTCTTGTTGCAATTCATCTAAAACTTCCTGAATTTGAGTTTTGTTATACTCTTCTTGTAAATTTACTAAAGTATTATCAATCATATTTTTATTTATCTATATCAAGTATATATTAGCTATGTTTAATATTATAAAAAGGGTTTAATATATTATTAACCCTTTTTACAATATTAATCTAAATTAGTATCTAGAACCTTCCGGTTTAGCAGTTGCATAGCTGCGGAAACTATATTTTTGGTTTCTACCAATATCTTCTGTTCTAACTAGTTCAAATCCTGGTTCATAAGCTGGTCTATTTATGATAAAAGATAATACGCAACTTTCTGTACCTCTAGTATTATCAAATGCATTAAGCTTGATATAGAAATTAGGATATTGTTTACGACAACTATTAATTTCAAATAATACACTTGCAGGATCTTTAATATCAAATAATGGTAAGCCCCATAATTCCCAATAGTTATTCCGAGGGTGAGGATCTTCAGTATATTCAATACTAATAGACCAACTGTTCTTAATAGCATATTGGATCTGTTTATTAATTTGATCATCTGTTAGGTCTGGAAGGAAAGAAAAAGTTCCTTGTGTTAATCTCACTATTAAAAACTCCTTAAATAATATTATTGCATCTGTTAAAAATATTGACTGTTTATTTTCATTTTATATTATGAAAATAAATTAGATTATAAAATAAAGAATCGATATAGATTATACATTAGCTGTTGGAGTTTCAACAAAATCAGCTGTATCAGTAGAAGTATAATTAAAAGTAATATCTTTCCACAGATCTAAAGCTGTTTGTAAAGGACCACATGTTTTAGCTGCATCAAGTAATATTTGTGGTCCTTCTGCAACATAGTCACGACCTTCATTACGAGCTAAAACCATAGCTTCTAATGCTACACGATTAGCTGTTGCACCTGCTTGTATTCCATCTGGATGACCTATTGTTCCTCCTCCAAATTGGAGAACAACATCATTACCTAAATAATCTAATAATTGGTGCATTTGTCCACAATGTATACCACCTGACGCAACAGGTGTAACTTTACGTAAAGAAGCCCAATCTTGTTCAAAAAATATACCTTGTGGTAAATTCACATCTAAATGTGTCAGAAGTAAAGTATTATAGAAGCCTCTGATCATTAGTGGATCACCTTCTAGTTTACCAACTACAGTACCAGCATGAATATGATCTACACCGGCCATACGCATCCATTTGCAAATAACACGAAAGTTCATTCCATGTATTTTTTGACGAGAGTAAGTTGAGTTACCAGCACGATGTAAATGTAAAATCATATCATTTTTACGTGCCCATACTCCCATAGTTTGAATTGCTGTATAACCAATAACAAGATCAATCATTATAATGACTGTTCCTAGTTGTTTAGCAAACTCAGCTCTTTCATACATATCTTCCATTGTAGCAGCTGTAACATTCATGTAATGGCCTTTTACTTCTCCAGTTGCTGCAATTGACCTATTTACTCCTTCCATAGAGTATAAGAATCTTTCTTTCCAACGCATGAAAGGCTGAGAGTTAATATTCTCATCATCCTTTAAGAAATCTAAACCGCCTCTAAGACCTTCATAAACAACCCTACCGTAATTTTTACCAGATAAACCTAACTTAGGTTTAACTGTTGCACCTAAAAATGGACGGCCAAACTTATCCATGCGTTCGCGTTCTACTACAAGTCCAGTAGCAGGACCTTGGAAAGTTTTTAAATAAGCAACAGGTATACGCATATCTTCTAATCTTAAAGCTTTAACAGCTTTAAAACCGAATACATTACCAATAATTGAAGCAGTTAAGTTAGCAATAGAACCTTCTTCAAATAAATCTATATCATAAGCAATAAAAGCAAAATACTGGTCTGTAGTATTAGGAACTGCGTCTACTTTATAAGCTTTAGCTCTATATAAGTCACAAGCTGTTAATAAATCTGTCCATACAACAGTCCAGGTCGCTGTAGATGATTCACCAGCAACTGCTGCAGAAGCTTCTACTGGATCTACACCTGGTTGTGGACTAACACGGAATAGAGCTAGTATATCAGTATCTTTAACTGCATAATTAGGATCCCAATATCCCATCTTTGCATATGGGATTACACCAGATTCATAGCGCTCATTTTTGATTCTTGTCCGTTCTTCTACAGATTGAGACATTTATTCCTCCTTGAATTTAAGGCAGTATCATTAAATTTTTAATTGACGAGCAAATATTAAAATAAAAAATATTCTTAGTATTTTAAAATTAACTTGGTCTCATAACATAATATACTACATTATTAGATAGATTATATTATATTTAATTAACCTTATATATAAATTTACCACGACATAAGAATCAAATAATCGTACAATTATTTATAGGAATGATAATTTTTATTAATGTCAAAAAATATTTAATATAAAGAATATATATAGTTAAATAAAAATATTAGCAAATAAACTATTTTTTGTGCTAATATTTTTCCAATAAGAAATAAAGGAGATAAATACATTGTCTGTACCACAGGTTATTGATACTTCATTTTATGAAGAAGTAATAAAATCAAGTTGTCCAGTATTAGTAGATTTTTGGGCTCCTTGGTGTGGTCCATGTCGTATGGTTGCACCAGTTATAGATGAAATAGCTAATGAATACAAAGATAGAATCAAAGTTGTAACGCTTAATACAGATGAAAACCCTAGTACTGCTACTGAATATGGTATAAGAAGTATACCTACACTTATGATTTTTATAGGAGGACAAAAAGTTGATACAGTAATTGGAGCTATACCTAAATCAACTCTCGCAAAAACTTTAAATAAACATATTAAAAATAATACTTTAAAATAGAATTTTAAATATAATTCAAAAAGACTGAGAAATAATAATATGATAAAAAAATGTATATTAACAAATAAAACATCAAATAACGGCTATCAAGTTTCACATTCTCATGTAAGAACTAAGAAAATACAAAAACTTAATCTACAAACTAAAAAAATATGGTTATCTAAGTATAAACGCCAAATTAAAATTAAAATATCTACAAAAGCAATTAAATCTTTGCATAAGTTAAAAATATAATCTTATACTTTATATGAAAAATTAAATACAGGTAGTGACAATTTAAATATATTATGTTAATATATATAATTATAGTCACGAAATTAAAGAGAATAAGAGAGAAATTATCATGGAATCGTTGCAATATATTAATAGTTTACAAAATGAATTAAACCTTGATGATCTAGTATCAGAAACACCTATAGGATGGTCTTCAACTTGTTTTGATGAGACCATTAATTACTATATAGATTGCAACTCTAACAATTCAAGTTATGATAAAACAAAAAATCAGGATAATAAAATTAATAGCTAATTTAAGATTTGATTAAAAATCAAAAAACCCAAATGGTAATAGTTATTAAATTATATCTATTACCATCTTAGGTTAAAGAATGCTAGTATAGCTCAATTGGTAGAGCAGCTGATTTGTAATCAGCAGGTTATGGGTTCAAGTCCCCTTACTAGCTTATTATGTTCATTTTATACTATTTAATTAAATAATTTATGTATATGATATATACAGACTAACTTAATCCTAAATTTTGTACAATAGGTATATTAGCCAAAATTAAATAAGCAAAACCTGATCCTCCTACGGCTCCTACTAAGAAACCGGCTGTAAATTGCCCCCATCCTTCAGATGTCTGTAATAAATCCTTTGAATCATTTTTATCGAATGATACATTTCCGTACATTGATAAACAAATTGTTAAAATAATGATTAATCCTACAGCAGATAAAAAACCAGATAATAAAGCAACATCTGTATTTCTTAATGGACCTAACTTATCAAAAGGACCTACTAAGAAATAACCATGTGCCATACCTATTTCTAAACCCCTAAGTAAAGGAGAAAGACCTCTTCTATAAACAGGCAAATTACTTATTAAACCTTTAGTAAATGTTGATGTACTAATAGGAGTTGATAAGTTACCAACAAAAGGATCATCATTATACGCTTGAATAAAATCGGACATAATTCTGTTCTCCAGGAGGAATAAATGTTATATAATGAAATATACAATAAAGTATATATTTATTATATATTAATAATAATTAATTATATTTTATAATAATCTTATTATTAACTATTTTTTGAATTATATTCATAAATCTATATGTCTTGATTTATTAATTCAATAAGGAGTGTCTTTTAAATTATGAATATTTTTATTAGTTATATACTATTTACAATTGTATTTACTGCATTAGCTTTAAGCTTATATTTTGGTTTACAGTCTATTAAGTTGATATAAAAACAATATCTCGTAAAAATGTAAAATTAAGCATCAAAAGAAAAACTTTTGATGCTTAATAGTATTATTTTGTATATTCTATAATTAAATTAATATGTCTCAAATAAAAACAGATAAAATATTAGGATCTAGGCGAATTAGTAATTATTTTTGGGCCACAATAATTTTTTTAGGAGGATTGAGCTTTTTTTTGGTTGGTTTATCCAGCTACTTTAAAATAGAATTTTTACCCTTTACAAGGTCAACTGATTTGCTATTCTTGCCTCAAGGTATAATTATGACATTTTATGGAACAACAGCTATATTAATCAGTATTTTTTTATGGTTAACTATAATATGGAATGTAGGTTCTGGATATAATGAATTTAATCGAGATATTGGATTAATTACAATTTTTCGTTTAGGTTTTCCAGGTAAAAATCGTATTTTAAAATTAAATTATAAGATAAACGAAATATATTCTATTAAAGTTAACATACAAGATGGTTTAACGCCAAAAAGGGAAATTTATTTGAAAACTAAAGATCAACGAGAAATACCTTTAACACGAGTAGGTCAACCTATGCTTTTGAGTGAATTAGAAGAAAGAGCAGCAACTTTAGCTAAATTTTTGGGTGTTATAGTTGAAGGTGTTAGTTAAATATAATAATATAAAAAAAAATTGAACTTTAATGAAAATATATGATATTATTATGTTCAATATATTAGCGGGTATAGTTTAGTGGTAAAACCTTAGCCTTCCAAGCTAATGATGCGGGTTCGATTCCCGCTACCCGCTCTGTATCAGTGTAAATTAATTTTGAATTGCATCTGGCTGGATTCGAACCAGCGACGTCCTTACTAAGATGGCGGATTATTAGAGTCGATTTCTTTAAAAATCTCTCTTACAAAACCGTACTTGAAACTTTCATTTCATACGGCTACTATCTATTAAATTGTTGTAAAAATATTATAAATAATAATCGCTTTTTAATATTAGATATAAAAGTAAAAAATAGTTTTCTATTATATTTGTTATACAAATTAATTTTTAATATTTTTTTACATATTTTCTTATACCAAAAATATATAATTTTTGAAAACAAAATATACAATTCTACGAGTATATTAAAAGATGTAAAAATATTACTAGATTCATAAAAAACTATTAATAAACTAAATATTTTGTCTGTTAATTTATTAAGCTTTATATGATTATTAATACGCCAACGCTTTAATGAATCTTTAGTATATAACAATTTTTTAATATAATACTGTAAATAAGAATAAATTCTCTTATTTAGTATTAAATGCCAATAAATATCATAAAGCAATAATTTATATTTTTCTTTAAATATCCAATAAGAATAATTAGTTATATGTTGTAAATACTTTTTTTTTATATATAAACTTATATGAGTTTTTATAGATATAGATATGATAGATATGTTTTCTACAAAGTAATTATAATATTGATTAGTTAATAGTCCATAATTAAATAACATATATTCTATTAGAATTTGTGTTTTTTTTATATTATATATTTGTTTATTTATAGAACTAGATTTAAAATTAAACCATTCAGTACCATTTAAACATATATTACATATTAAATTATTTATTTTATAACTAATAGAATTATTTATATTTACCAGTTGTAAAAAATTGTACATTATATATTTATCATGTATATTTTTTATTTGTAACCATTCTATAATTTTTTGTGAAAAATAGGAAAATGTATGTGTTTTTTTTTTATATATTTCAAATTAATATATTGACTAGGTATATAGTAACTGAAAAGCGAAGAATGAAATGTATTATGCAAATTTTTCTGAATATAATGCATAATATTTCGATTTTGTGACGCAAGTGGTAAACAATTATATATACTTGAATAAGTAACTACTCTAAATCTTGTATTCCATTCTGATTCTAAACATAAGTAAATCATATACTGTTCAACTTTTTGTACTAAAAACAGAAATAGTTGAAACATTTTATGTTGAGCTGTTCTTTTTTCATTAAAAAGAAAAGAAAATATATGTGTTTTATGCATATCAGAAATAATATAATTTTCTTTATCAAAGTTAATATATAAATTTTTTATAGACTTACATACATATTCGACAGCCATAACTTTGGCTTCATTAGAATTAATTAAACTATTTTGCGCTTTATATATAAGTTTCTTATTACATATTTTTGATGCCTGATAAATTGTATTTTTTAATATAGATACTCTATATTCAATTTGTTTCCAGGGTAAATATTGCCATTTAGTACTTTTATTTATTTTACAATTGCTTATCATTAAGTATAAATTTCGTATAACTCTATGCTATTTCAATTAATAGATGCAACAAGTATGTTTTTAATACATATAAAATAAATTCAAAAATAATGAATTAATTTAAATATTTTAATCACAAATTTACTGTTGCTTCTGTCTAATAATTATTTTATATTTGCCTTAAATTTTAGTTATAATTATTAGTTTCTCCGTTCCACACTTTTTTAACTATTGTTAACTTAGGTTCCTCTTTATATACTAACTGCTGCTGATAAAAATCATACTTATACTAACTCATAATAGTTAAGTTTAAGAGCAATTAAAGATAAATAAAAATCTTAATTATAATTTTATTAATTAGTACTTTTTGTAAGGGTTTGTTTTCCTAACCTTATTAACTTTTTAATAAGTTTGCTTGATTCATCTATAGTTAAGGCTAACATACATATGAATTAACTTATTAAGCATATTCATGATTCAAAATAGATGGTCTTAAACCAACAAAAAAAGTATAGTTTATCTACAACTTATATTTAAGAAGAGATCTTTAGTTAGCTAATATCAGCTCTAATTTAATAGAACTTAATTAACACCTAAAAACGGGTCACACATGAGTCCGCTGCCTTCGGCCTCTCGGCCACAGATGCTTATTAATAATATTAAACTGAAATATAGAAAAAATCAAGTATGCTATTCATTCATATTATGATAAGTTGCAACAGCAGATGGAGAAATTTTATTTAAATATCTGAAAATCCAATATTTAAATATAGTATCTAAAATCACTGGAAAAGTAGAGATAAACACAAAAATAAAATCTCTACTTTCAGGCAACCCTAAATGGCGTAAAATTATTTCTATAATGACTTCCCATCCATGAGGAGAATGAAAACCCACGAACATATCAGTAAACAGTATAATTAAAAATGCTTTAGCTGTATCACTCAAATTGTATATCAGTTCGTTTAAAAAAGATCTTAATATTGAAAATTGTCTTTTACTAGATATCATAATAGAGACAAAAATACTTATCGAAAGTAAATCTGCTAAAATATTTTTAATCGCACAGCTACTTTCGTTTGCATAATCAACAGCTAATTCTAAAGCTTTTTCAGTCATTCTGTAATTAATTAAATTTGAAGATGGGTTTTGTAACTTGCCAATAAGAATTTCAAAATGTAGTTTTTCTTCAAATCTTTGTAATTCTGCAAACGCTCTTTCTTCTTGTGACTGATTAAGGAAAATAATATGTTCCTCTCTATTCCAAAAATAATTAATTAAAGGACTAAAAATAAAGCTCTTGGAAACTTGATTAATTAAAATAGGCATAATGAATAAAAAAACAAGATATTTGACTGACGCGACAGTTTGATATCTAGCTACTTTGAATTCTTCTATTGCTTCAATTTCTGCATTTGGGTCTAACTCTTTTTTAAATTTTTCAAAAAGTTTACTAATAGATCTAGGTATAACACCCGTTTTATCTAAAGATGACTGGTTAATTTTTTTTAAGTTCCAATATTTCATAAGTTACCCTAACAAAAGCGAATCAATAATTAATTTATATATAATTCAATTGGATAAATATTCAAAATGAAATATATTTATATAAATTAAAAAATAAAATATATATAATTTTTCATAAGGATCACATACTAAATGATATTTATGTTTTATTCAATTTTTATTACTATATTTTCATTATCTAATAAATCTACAGAAATGTTTTACCCTAATTCTTGTGCAATTGTTCATAGACTTTACTCTAAAAAAATACCCAAATTAAATAAAATTCACAAAACACAAGCAAAAATAAATAAATGTAATAAATACTTACTCAAAACAATCAATATTATTAACAAAAATCAATATAATAAAACATATAATTTACATTTCAATAATATATTTTTAATAAAATATATAAATACATTTAAAAAATCTGGTTATGTAAGCTCTATTAACAAATATACAATATTAAATCCTAAATACAAACAAAAAATATTTGATATTAATATAAATCCTATTATAAGTAAAATAAATATTACAACATATAAAAAATTAATAATACATCCTCAATATTTACAAATGTTATTAAACTTACAATTAGGAAAACCAAAAAATTATTTGCTAATTAATTCTATTATAAAATGTATACAATCCTGGTACTTAAAACGAGGTTATAAATGGTCAAATATAAATATTGATAACTTATCTCAAATTAATGAACTGAACTTAACTATTAATGAAGGAAAAATTCATAAAGTATATGTAAAGCATAAAAGTCACCAAATAAAAAAAAAAGTCAACTTTATGAATTAAATAATTTAATAGTAAAAAAATTAGATATTTTACCAGGCAAAATATTAAACTTGTATAAGCTAGAGATTGGTATATCATTTTTAAAAAAAGCTAAAATACTTAATAACTGTAGTTATAATATAATTAGCATACCAAAAGGTTTAATTGTAAAAATAGAATATAATTTATGTATAAATAATATAAAATATACCTATAAACAAGAAAATAGATATATATTGAAAAAAAATTTTGTGAAAATTTTGAAATATATAAAATATTATATAAAAAACTTTCATTGTCAACATCTCATAAATGTGTTTGATAAACATTTAATCTTAAAATTTCATAAATTTTCTACTTTTATATTTACATATAATTGGAATTTAATAAATAATTTACAAGTTGAATTATATACTATTAATCATTTAAATCAAATAAATGTAAAATTATTTTTAATGAATATAATAAATAATTACATTGAAAGTTATTTGTTTTACAATTATCGTATTATATATAATTATTTATTCTTTACTAACTACCATTATATCCAAATTCTTAACTCTAATTTTATTATTGAAGAAATATCAAAATTGCAAATGAAAACACAACAATTTACAATAAAATTCAAATATAGCTTGACACATAACATTAATATAATTCAAAAATTAATATTACAATGTGAAGAAAAATATTTTGTTTGTATTTATAAATATTCTTCTAATCAATACGATAATTTAAAATTAAAAACTTATAAACATTTATTTAACATATATAAACTAACTCAAAATCAACCACTATATTTAATTTTGTTATTAACATATCCAAAATTACAACATTTTACTATTTTCAAATACTGTAACATTTATATACATTTTTTGTTTTATAATACTACAAAAATTCAAAAAAGAAATATAATAAATAATATAAGTCATTTATATCCTAATATCGATTTTAATTACCATTACAAATTATGTATACCATCATTTATACCTTATGCATATCAAAATATTATTAAATTAAAATTAAAAATTAATATATTTGATATTACTAAAAATCTAATTAATAAAATATTATTTCCTGATAATAAATATCAATATACTAATATAAAGTACAAATCTATTAAATTTATTAGTAAACAAAAATACATATTGAATACAAAATATACAATATATCCAATAAAATATATTGCAGTATATTATTTTATTACATATAAAAAAAGTTGTTCTTACCAAATTTCATATATACCGCAAACTTATAATTCACAATTTATGTATCAACATGATATGCAAATAGGTATTGGATTAAATATATATATACCATTTATAAATAAACCTATGGTATTTATTGAATATTCTACTAATGATCAATATAGTAGAAATTTTTATATAGGAACAAAATTTAATTAAATTACATTTTATAACATTATGAAATATAAGAATATTTTAAATAAATTAGAAGGAAAATGGATATATCAAAGAACAGATTATTATGCGAACAATAAAAATACAAATTACTACCAAAAAGAAATACAAATTAAAAAAAAACGTAATATTAATCAACTATACTCAGAAGAACACTTGACATATAACTACCAGATATCTAATCGAGAAAAAAACGAAGAGATAGATTATATATTTTTTAAACCTAACAAATCAAATTTTGGCAAAATACATCGAATAACTGATGATAGTATAAATTATTACAGATTTATAATTTATTCATGCAACTCTATAAAAATAGAATCTGTACAACAAAATTTAATTTACAATGAATATATTTATTTAATTAATTCTAAATTCAGGATAAGTATATGTATCCTGAAAAAGAACCATAAATATTTAGCTATATCTTTTATATCTGAGATTAAAATATCTCATTAATTATATAGCTTACTATAATAAATATTACTCTAAGTCTTTCCTATTAGGATTTCTTGAAGGATCATTAGAAAGAAAACCGAAGAAGAAAAGAGATACAAAAAAAATAACAGTTGTATAAACAAAGATTTTTAAAGTAAACATAATTAATATCCTATATAATAATTTAAAAAATTCAAGATCAATCAATAATATTGTATATTAAAATTATATTAACCAAACAAAATACTAAAAAAATTCAACAATTTAATAATATATCTAAATATATATATTATTTATTTGATCAATTCTTATATATGCGCTATATTTTTTTGCATGATTACTTAATAATAATATTTTTTTAATATCAATAGAGCCTTCAATAAGTACTTTATCTTTTTGTTTATATAAATCAAAAATTCTCTTAGCTATTTTTGCCTTTGCAAATGCTTTAATTTTAAGATTCAATATACGATTTTCAGAATTATAGACATTATGCAGGGATAATAACATATAACAATAGTTTTGATGTTTTACTTTTTTTAACTTAGGTTGAGTCAATATAAAGGCTGTACAAATAAAAACATTCATAATATAACTTATATCTTAAAATATTAAATAATATTAAAAGTTATTTGTATTAATACTATCTTGTTGACTGGCCGTTTTGTAATTTATTTCTTTTAGCTTTTTCATTACTTTACTAAAATATTCCTTAAAATAATCTTCTAGTTTTTCTGTATCTGTTTCATAAGACTGTAAAAGAGTATATACTTCATTCATTGATGCATTAAGACTATCAGATGTCTTTAAAATAACAGCAAATGCCAATCTATCAGAAATATTCCAACCCCATTGAAAAAAATGTGCAAATTGCTGAACAACAGCTAAAGCTAATAAAGGAATTCTAGAAATCTTAGATCTTTGTCCAGAAAACTTTTCGCATAATTCAATAATCTCCAAAGAGTTCCAAGATTTAGAACCTACCATAGGTAAAACTCTATTTTTAGTATTTGCTATAGATAAACTTTTAATAGTTAATTTAGCTATATCTTGTGTATCTATATAAGCAACTGATTTATAATCATCTGCAATCCACACAGACTTATTATCTAAGATAGGTACAGCATATTGACTAACTAAACCTTGAAAAAAACCAGCTAATTGAAAAATAGTATAATTTATACCTGAATTGATCAAATGGTCTTCTACGATTGTTTTCATATACATCAAAGGTATTTGAGAATATTGGGAAGCATTAAGAATAGAAAAGAAAATATACCTTTTAACATTAGCTTTTTTAGCAGCTTCTATTAAAATATACTTACCATATAAATCTATTTTTGAAGTATTATAAAAATCAGAAGTTCTTGCAGTAGAAGCATCTATAATTGCACTAATTCCTAACAATGTTAGTGGTATAGTTTCAGGTAAATTTAAATCTCCATAAATCAATTCTGCACCCCATTCTTTTAAGAACACCGATTTACGAAAATTTCTTACAAAGCATTTAACTTGAAAACCTTCATCTAAAGCTTTTCTAACAATTTGTCTGCCTAAAGTTCCTGTTGCACCCAAAACTAATAAACTCATATACTTATTTTTATCGTGGTAATTTAATTAATCTAATATAGGTAGAGAGGGACTTGAACCCTCATAACTGGAAGTTATCACATTTTGAATATGATGCGTATACCGATTTCGCCATCTACCCTAGTATTATATATTCACATAATATAGATTATAAAAGCAATAATTATGAATTAATATAAAATTATATGAACTTACTACTAAGCTTTTTATTTGATAGATACATGCATTCTCCTAAAAGTTGGTTACATGAAATAAAATCGTGTAGCAAAACTTATTTATTTTTTATATACTTATATATTAGTTTATATATCGATTCCAAATACATAATAATAAGTTTACTATGTAACATCATTATTTTAATATATTTGAGAAATATAAAAAATAATTATAAAAAATTTATTTTACAAATTTTATTAATACCATCAATAATAATTTATAATCAGATTTTATCAACACAATTACAAATAAAAAACAGTTTTTATACTAAATATATTTATACTTGTTTCAGTTATATCTATCACGAAAATATATTAAGTATAAGAATATTTTTAATATTTATTCATTATTTTTTTATAATCCATATTTTATTTATAACTACAATTTATGAAGAAGTCATGTTCTGTTTTTTTAATTTTTTGATAGATTGTAAAAATTACACAATCAATAGAATTGCTTTCATTTCTATATTTTCTTTACAGGCTTTAGAAAGTATTATAATAAAAATAAATCGTATCATAATTACTATACAAAAAAAAAGAATTACAAAACTGTTTAAATATTATATATATATTTATTTTATTTCAAAACTTATTGAAGATATATATAAAGATACTTATAAAATATCTAGTGTGCTCTACAGTAGAGAATTAAATGATAAATTAGTATATATAAATATATATAAGTAATTTATATAATTTTGACTTTTTTATTATGCATTTTTATAAGATGAAAATTAAAATTTATATCAATATATAATATGACTATAAACAATTTTATTAACCAGCCATATAAATACGGATTTTACACTAACGTTGAATCTGATAGTTTACCACCAGGACTGGATAAAAAAATTATTGAAAATATATCAATAAAAAAAAACGAACCTATATATTTAAAAAATTTTCGTCTCAAAGCTTACCAAAAATGGCAAAAAATGAATGAGCCTAAATGGAGTAAATTAAAATATAAAGAAATAGAATATAATAAAATCACTTATTACTCTACACCTAAATATAAAAAAAGTCTTCAAAATTTAGAAGAGGTAGATCCAGAAATATTAGAAACGTTCAATAAGTTAGGAATTCCCTTAACTGAACAAAAAAAATTAGCTAATGTTGCTGTAGATGCTGTATTTGATAGTATTTCTATAACAACAACTTTTCAGAAAGAACTAGCTGAAGTAGGCATTATTTTTTGTTCTATTACAGAAGCTATCAAAAAATATCCAGATTTAATCCAAAAGTATTTAGGATCCGTTGTACCTATTGGTGATAATTATTTTGCAGCTTTGAATTCTGCAGTATTTAGTGATGGTTCATTTTGTTATATTCCTCCAAACACACATTGTCCATTAGAACTTTCTACATATTTTAGAATTAATAACAAAGAAGCTGGACAATTTGAAAGAACATTAATAATTGCTGATGAAAATAGCTATGTTAGTTATCTAGAAGGATGTACAGCTCCACAATTTAGTAATAATCAACTACATGCAGCTGTTGTAGAATTAATAGCATTAAAAAATGCTGTTATAAAATATTCTACTGTACAAAATTGGTATTCTGGAAGTTCAACAGGAAAAGGAGGAATTTATAATTTTGTAACTAAAAGGGGCTTATGTGCGGGAGATAATTCTAAAATCTTATGGACACAAATAGAAACCGGATCTGCAATTACTTGGAAATATCCAAGCTGTATACTAACAGGAAATAATACTATTGGAGAATTTTCTTCTGTAGCATTGACAAATAATTACCAACAAGCAGATACAGGGAGTAAAATGATTCATATCGGTTGTGATACAAAAAGTAAAATAATATCAAAAGGTATTTCAGCAGGACATTCTGTAAACAATTATAGGGGACTAGTAAAAATAGGTCCTAAAGCTGATCGTTCACGTAATTATTCACAATGTGATTCTTTACTTTTAGGTAAATTATGTCAAGCTAATACATTTCCTTATATTCAAGTGAGAAATTCTTCAGCTAAAATAGAACATGAAGCTTCAACCTCAAGAATTGGAGAAGAACAAATATTTTATTTTTTACAAAGAGGTATAGATATTCAGCAAGCAATTAGTTTAATGATCAGCGGTTTTTGTAAAGAGGTCTTAAAAGAATTACCAATGGAATTTGCTATGGAAGCAGATAAACTATTAAATCTAAAACTCGAAGGAACTATTGGATAAGTATTAAATAATATGGGTAATAAAATAATATATGCTAGAAATCAAAAATTTACATGTATCAATTAAAAATCAAGATAAACTATTAAAAGGTATTAATTTATCTATAAATCAAGGAGAAGTTCATGCAATAATGGGCAAAAATGGCTCAGGTAAAAGTACTTTAGCAAAAGTAATTGCTGGACATCCTAAATACAATATAATAACAGGCAAGATATATTTTAATAAACAAGATATAACACAAGAGGATGCAACTATTAGATCTCATAAGGGTATCTTTCTCGCTTTCCAATACCCAGTAGAAATTCCAGGGGTAAATAATATAGACTTTTTGAGACTTGCCTATAATTGCAATAAGAAAGCTAATAACCATGAAGAATTGGATCCTTTATCTTTCTTTGAATTAATTAGTTTAAAAAGCAAAGAAATTCAGATGCAATCAAATTTTTTAACCAGAAATGTTAATGAAGGATTTTCTGGTGGAGAAAAGAAAAAAAATGAAATTTTACAAATGAATTTATTAAATAGCCAACTAGCTATATTAGATGAAATTGATTCTGGTCTTGATATAGATGCACTTAAAAACATTGCAGATCAAATTAATCAATTTAAAAGAAAATCTAATTCAATTCTTTTAATTACACATTATCAAAGATTATTAGACTATATAATACCTGACTATATACATATTATAGATGAAGGACGTATAATTCATACAGGCAATTTCGATATAGCTAAAAAACTTGAGAGATACGGTTATAAATATATAAATAAGATTAAAGTGTAAATATAAATAAAATATATTAGGATGTTTGATAAATATAGTTAAGCATCCTAATTATTAATTATATATAATATATTTTTATTATAAACTTAATTTACACCAGAAAAGCTTGTTTAATATCTTCAATAGACTGCTTTAAAATCTCTTCTGATTCTAAATTTAATTGTTTGGTAGTACGTATACTCTGTCCAAACTCAGGTTTTGAGTTACGTAAATCTTCTCTTAAGGCTTGAACAAAATCTTTAACCTGCGACAAATCAATATCATCTAAATAACCATTAATACCTGTATATATAATAGCTGTTTGTTCTTCAACTGGAATAGGTGAATTTTGTGCTTGTTTTAAAATTTCTCTTAAACGTTGTCCACGAGATAACTGATTTTGTGTTGCTTTATCTAAATCAGAAGCAAATTGAGAGAAAGCTTCTAGTTCCGCAAACTGTGCTAACTCTAACTTTAATTTACCTGCAACTTTTTTCATCGCTTTGATTTGAGCTGCAGAACCTACACGAGAAACAGAAATTCCTACATTAATAGCTGGCCTAATGCCAGAATTAAACAAATCTCCAGATAGAAAAATTTGACCATCTGTAATAGAAATAACATTAGTTGGTATATAAGCAGAAACATCACCTGCTTGTGTCTCTATAATAGGTAGGGCTGTCATACTTCCTCCACCTAATTCAGTATTAAGTTTAGCTGCTCTCTCTAACAATCTAGAATGCAAATAAAAAACATCTCCTGGATAAGCTTCTCGCCCAGGAGGTCTTCTTAATAATAAAGACATTTGGCGATAAGCCTGTGCTTGCTTAGTTAAATCATCATATACAACCAAAGTTGCTTTACCTTTATACATAAAATATTCTGCTAATGCAGCACCTGTATAAGGAGCAATATACTGTAATGTAGCTGGATCATCTGCATTAGATGCAACAATTATTGTATACTCTAATGCTCCTTTTTCTTGCAAAGTAGAAACAACTTGAGCAACTGAAGAAGCTTTTTGACCAATAGCAACATAAATGCATATAACATCTTGACCTTTTTGATTAATAATTGTATCTAAAGCTACTGCAGTTTTTCCTGTTTGTCTATCACCAATAATTAATTCTCGCTGACCTCTACCTATAGGTATCATTGAATCAATTGCTGTAATACCTGTTTGTAAAGGTTCACAAACTGATTGTCTACCAATAATACCTGGAGCATAAGATTCAATCAAACGTGTTTCTGAATAGTTAGGCAAACCTTTTGCATCAATCGGTCTAGCTAATGGATCTACAACTCTACCTAAAAAAACATCTCCAACTGGTATTTGAGCGATTTTACCAGTAGCCTTTACAGAACTACCTTCTAAAATGTCACGACCATCACCCATTAACACTACACCAACATTATCACTTTCTAAATTAAGAGCTATACCTATTGTTTGATCCTCAAACTCAAGTAGTTCACCTGCCATAACCTCATCTAAGCCATATACTCTTGCAATACCATCTCCAACCTGCAAAACAGTACCAATATTAGCTACTTGAACTTCTTGTTCATATTCATCTATTTGCTGACGTATTATATTACTTATTTCATCTGGTCTGATATTTATCATAATTAAAGTTGTGAATATATTATTTTTTATAGATATTATTCTAAATGCTTACATTTGAGGTTGAGTTTAAATAAACACTTATGTGGTTTAATTTTCCATGTAAACTTGTATCAATAGTTTTAGACCCTATTTTTATAATGAAACCAGCTAATAAAGTCGGTTCTATTTTAATTAATAGTTTTACTGTTTTACCACCTGTCATATCTTTTATTTTGCTAATTAAAGAATTTTGCTGCAAATCTGTCAAAACAGTTGAGGTTAACACTTCTGCTACAATTACAGATTGCAATTGATATACTAATTCTAAGTACTTATTGATAATAATATCTAATAAAGCAATTCTACGCCTATCTATAAGAATAAGTAAAAATTTAATAATAAGATTATGAACTTGATTCGCAAAAAGCTTATTTACAACATTTTTTTTAATTTCTGATGCAACTAAAGGATTATAAAAAAATGTTTTTAATTCTTTTGATTTTTTCAACACATCAGATATTAAGGATAAATCTTGATTTACTTGCTCTAATGCGGAAGCATTACGAGCTGATTCTATTAAAGCTTCTGCATAAGGCATAGCAACCTTAGACATAAATCCTCGACGGCTCATAAATTACCTCCTAACTGATCAATATTATTATCAATAATTTTAGTCTGAAGAGCAGGCGTAATTTGATTTTCTAACTTCATCCTGACCTTTTTAATAGCTAACGATATAATCTGTAGCTGAATCTGTTCTTTAATTTGTATTTCAGCTGTTAAAATGCTAGCATTACTAGCAGATATTAACTTATCTATATCTGCTTTTCCTTGATCTAGTATGGATTGTCTAACTTTTTGAGCTGTTAATTCTGCTTCTTGTATAATTTGAGAAATAACTGCCTGTGTCTGAGCTAGTTGCTTCTCGGACTCTACTAATCTTAAATTAGCTTGTTGCAAACGTTCTTCTGACTCTTGTATAGCTAGTACAACTTTATCTTGTCTTGTAACTAATATAGAACCTAAGAATTCTTTTAATACATATAGTAAACCTGAAAGTAATAATACAATATTAATAACATTGGCTTCTAAAAAATTTGTATTAAAACTAATGCTTGCATTATTATTTGTATCAAAATTTGCAAGTATATTAAATACTTGTATAAAATTTTTCATGTTATATATGTATCCTAATATTATAAATTATTTAAAATAGTAAGAAAATTGCATAATAAGATGCATATTAATCATTTAATAATTTTAATTTAATCAAATCACTAAGAGTATCAACTTGAGTTTCTAGTGTTTTTAACGCATTTTCTTTTTGAATACTTAATTGTTCATATGCTTCAGAAATTAATTTCTCTGCATTTAATTGAGCATCTTTTATTTTAATAGATACTGCTTCTTGAGCTTGCTCTTGAGCAACTTTAATAATACTTTGAGCCTTTTTTCTCGACTCTGCTAACTGATTTTCATACTTTTTTGTTAACTCATCAGCTTTTAATAAAGAAGCAGAAGCTGTAGTTAAGCTATTACGAATATATTCATCTCTTTCATCAAGTACATTAATAACTGGCTTATAAAAAATTAAATTCAATAAAACAGTTAAAGCAAAAAATTGCAATGCCATAAGAGGTAAAGTTGCATTAAAATCAAATAGTCCTCCTTCAGTATCTGTACTTAACATTTGAAATAATAAAAATGAAAAGTCGGTCATATAGTTATTTATATTAATTTTAAATTTACTAATTAAATATCTATGATATACTTACAACTTGAGAAAACGCTTAGTTGTCTAATTCTAGTACTAAATAGAAGTATATAAACTAAGCGTGAAAGTAACTAATTTAACCTGTATAAGGATTTGCAAATAAGAGTGATAATGCAACCACTAACCCATATATGGTCAACGATTCCATAAAAGCTAAACTTAATAAAAGGGTACCTCTAATTTTACCTTCAACTTCTGGTTGTCTTGCAATACCTTCTACAGCATTAGCAGCAGCACTACCTTGACCAATTCCAGGTCCAATAGCAGCAAGACCTACAGCAAGACCAGCAGCTATAACTGAAGCAGCAGAAATAATAGAATCCATAAATAGTATTATATAATAAGAGTATATAGAAAATTAACAGATTTCAAATAAATAAGATACTAAATTAAAAATTACATACTTATAAATTAATGGTCTCCATATGCTTCAAGAGCTTCACCTATATATGCAGCAGATAGAGTAGAAAAAATTAAGGCCTGAATAGAACTAGCAAATAATCCTAAAATCATGACTGGTAATGGTATCAAAATTGGAACCAGTAATGTAAATACTGAAACAACTAGCTCATCTGCTAAAATGTTACCAAATAACCGAAAACTAAGAGATAACGGTTTTGTAAAGTCTTCTAATATATTAATAGGTAACAATACTGGTGTTGGTTCAATATAACGCATAAAATAACTTAAACCGTTTTTATTTAAACCAGCATAAAAATATGCTATTGAAGTTAATAAAGATAAAGCAACTGTTGTATTAATATCATTAGTTGGTGCTGCAAGCTCACCTTCTGGTAAATGAATCAATTTCCAAGGGATTAAAGCACCTGCCCAATTACTACCCAAAATGAATAAAAAAATAGTTGCAATATAAGGAACCCATGAACGATATTCATGCTCTCCTATCTGATTTTTTGCTATATCCTGTAAAAATTCCAGAACAAATTCCATAAAATTTTGCCATTTGCCAGGTACTTTATCTAATTTTCTAGTTCCTATAATGGCAATTGCTATTAGTACAACAATTACCAACCAAGAAACTATAAATACTTGGCCATGCAATTTATAACTTCCTATTGTCCAATATAAATGTTTACCTACTTCAACCGCAGATAATGAAACAAACGAAAAAATTTCTGCTAATATTGTATAATCCATAAAAATTATAATTTTAATTAAGTAGTATACATAATCGAGATATATTAGATTTCTATTTTAAATTTTTTTAAAAGAAAAATACTATTATAATTAATTATATATTGATATAGTTATTATTTAACTTTATTTTTAGATTTTAAATACATTTTAATATCAATACTTATATACTTTAGATCTTATTTTCAATCTTTTACTTCGCCTAACAAAAATCTTTGAAAACGTCTTATTTTTATATTTTCTCCAAGCAAAGCTATATGTTTTTTTATCAAATTTTCAACTGAAATAGTATGATCTTTTATAAAAGGTTGATTTAACAAAGACATTTCTTGTAATCTCTTATTTATTCTTCCTTGAATAATCCGGTCTTTCATATTCACAGGTTTATTAATTAAATCTTCTTTTTCTGACTCAATACTAATCTCATTATCAATTACATTTTGTGGAATATCATCTATAGAAATATAGAAAACATTTTGACAAGCCGCTATTTGCATTGCTAGATTTTTAGCTAGTTGTTGAAATTCAATACGTCTAGCAACAAAATCTGTTTCACAATTTAACTCAACTAAAACTCCTATTTTTGAACCTGTATGAATATAACTATCAATTATACCTTCTGTAGCTGATCTCGCTGACTTTTTATCAGCTGATGCCAATCCTTTTTTACGTAAACTGTCTAAAGCTACTGTTATATTACCTTCTGCCGCTTGAAGAGCTTTTTTGCAATCCATCATACCAGCACCAGTTTTACTTCTCAATTCCTTAATAATATGTGAGGAAACTTGCATTTTCATTTACTTTTATTTATAACCAATTATGTTTAATAATTAAATTATTTTATATATTACATAAATTTTAACTAATAATCCATATTCATGAACTATAATTTGCACCTTCTATTATAGAATCTGCTATTTTACTCATAATTAATTTAATTGATCTAATAGCATCATCATTTGCTGGAATTGGAATATCAATAATTTCTGGATTACAATTAGTATCTAATATACAAATAGTTGGTATACCTAATTTTACACACTCTTGAATTGCTGTTGTTTCACGTTTTTGGTCTACAATTACTACAAAATCAGGTAATTTATTCATATCTTTAATACCATTCAAATTCTTTCTTAATTTTTCTAATTCTTTACGATTTACTGAAGCTTCTTTTTTAGGCAATATGTCAAGTAGACCAGATTTTTCTTCTATTTCCAATTTTTTTAAACGATCAACTCGTGATTTGATAGTCATCCAGTTAGTTAACATACCACCTAACCATCTTTGATTAATATAATAAGAATTAGAACGTATAGCTTGTTCTGCAATAACACCTGCAGCTTGCCTTTTAGTACCCAGAAATAAAAATCTTTTACCTTGTTGAGAAGCTTCTTTAATAAACTGACAGGCATCTGTTAAAAGCTGTGCTGTTTGTACTAAATCTATAATATGTATACCATTTCTTTCAGTATATATATATGGAAACATTTTAGGATTCCATCGTCTGGCTTGATGTCCAAAATGAGTACCTGCCTTTAACAATTCACTTAATGAAACAATTGACATAACCTTTTAAATAATTACTATAAAATAAATGAAAAAATAAAATAGAGTTTATATTAATATGTAAAATATAATACCATAATGATTAATATGAAATTTATAATACAAATATAATAAGATGTTTCAAATAATAGATATAGCTATTTATTTTTTTTATTAGAAGAGTATATATGAGCATTTCTATCATCAACAATTATATCTTCAAAATTAAACTCTTTAGAACTTTCAGATAAGTGAAATAAAGTTTTTTCATTCAAAAATTTTTTATCTTTATAATTAAATTGTGTATTATTGTAAACATTAAAGCCTGTTCCAGCAGGTATCAAACGTCCTATAATTACATTTTCTTTTAAACCTCTTAACCAATCCGATTTACCTGAAATTGCTGCATCGGTTAAAACTTTAGTTGTTTCTTGAAAGCTTGCTGCGGATATAAAACTTTCTGTATTTAATGAAGCTTTAGTAATTCCTAGCAATATTGGACAATATAAAGCCTCTTCTTTTCTAATTAATCTTAAAGAATTATTTACTAATTCTATTTTTTGCAATTCTACAAGTTCACCTGGCAAATAATCTGTATCACCTCCATTTTCAATTTTAACTTTAGATGTCATTTGTCTTATAATCACTTCAATATGTTTATCTGAAATTTCCACACCTTGAGATTGATAAACTAATTGTAATTCTTTCACTAAATATAATTGTAATACTAATAAACTTAACCTTGTAGAATCATATAAACTTAAACCTTTTTCTAAATATTGACGAAAATGAGAATCTAAAATAATATGTGGATTAAATCCTGCATCTGACTTTTTACGTGCCTCTAATATTTCTTCTATTCTTGGCAAACCTTGTACTATATCACCAGTTTTTGCTCTCTCGAAGATTAATGTAGCAATATTTTCACCTCTTTGAATTAATGCTTTATGATTAACATGTAAAAAAGAACCTTTAGAAATTAAATAAGGTTGTCCTATACGAATAGTAACTTGATTGTCTCTAACAGAAATAACTCTTCCTGAACTATATGAAATAATATCAGTTGCAATTTGATCCCCTTCATATATCCAATCATTTATATTGACTTTAATATTTTGATTATTCTTTATAGAAAAAACTTTAGTGTCTAATGAAGTAACTAATAGAATTCTCGGATTAGAAAATTTATTTTGCTGAATAGATACTATTTGACCTTGATAATGTGAGAATATTTCTGTTTGTGCTAATATAGTATTACTTTTAATGTATTGATTATCCTTAACTAACAAACATGTTTTTGTATATAAACCTTTTATATCACTTATATCATGTTTTCTTTTCAAGGACAATTTATCTGTTGTTAAAATTGTAAGTTTTGATACAGAATCACTTTTTACATTATGATCTAAATGTAATGTACATTTTAAATTTGTATATTCTTTTCGTAAATTAGCTATTAAATAAGTTTTCACAATATCTATACCTGTAACCGATTTTATTCTTTCACCATCTCGAAAATAAATACATTTTACTAATCTTATATCACATGCATCATAATTAAAAGAATCTTTAGAATAACTTAAATCTATAATCTTATTAGGAATAGAATAAACTACTACTGGTCTAATTAAAATATATTGTTCATTATTAATATACAAATACTCCCAGTAAACTAACTTATCTGTTTTTAAGCTACTAATAATGTTTTCACCTGGTCTTAAGAAACCTCGAGATTTATTTTTATAACTATAAGTATTAGAATACGAATATAATATACCCGGCTTAATTATAACTTCTCTAACAATACCTTCTTTTTGTACTATATCAACTATACCACTACTATTAGAAAAAATATTTTTTACTATTTCTGTGCCTGCATCTATAAACTGACCATGATTAACTAATAGTAATGATGTGTCTTTATTTATTTCATGAGTTTCTTCAGCTATCCATAAAATATACCCTCCTTCTAGAATATCATAATAATCTTTTTTATTATAATGATCTGTTTTTTTATCAGAAACTGATAAATCTAGGTACTTAATAATTCCTCCTGTACTCGTACGATAAATATTACTAATTAATTCAGCTATTAATTGATTATTAATAATAGCTTGATTAGGTAAAGTTTTTAATATAAACTGATCTTTTTCTGGTGTGATTAAAATATAATTTTTATAACCATTCTGAAATTTTGTCAAAACATTTATGTTATTATATGTTTTAGAAGAAGTAATCATTACTATATCTTCTATAATATCCTCTTTATTTTTTACAAAACAAACTTTACCGTTGTAACGGCTAACAAATTCTATTTTTCCAATTACACTATGTTCATATATAAAATCATTTTCAGAAACCATTAAATGAGTATCATATGGTATGCTGAAAACATGGCCAGCAAGAATCCAGATTATACCATTTCTAACTATATGCTTAAAACTCTTTTCTTCACTTTTGAGATCATCCGAAGGTAAATCCATTAAATAAACACTACCAGAAAAATCTGCTAGGACAGCTTTTTGCGCTTTTTCTGTAATAATTCGATTAGTTAAGGGGTACTCAGCTATGATTTGTCCACTTGTTATAATATCTAAATTTTTTACAAATAATAACGAACCTTTTACTAAAGGTAAACTACTCTGTTTTTTGTGAAGATCAAATAATTTCAGTTTAGTATCTTGCTCAACTAAAAAAGCATGATCACCATGTCTAGTTCTTGTATTACTTAATACAATATTATTTGGATATTCAACTTGACAATTGATAGAACTAATTATAGTTTGAGCTAATTCACCGGTAAACACTCCTCCTGTATGAAAAGTTCTCATAGTTAATTGAGTACCAGGTTCACCAATAGATTGAGCTGCAATAATACCAACAGCTTCTCCTAAATCAACCATTTTTCCATGAGCTAAATTCCACCCATAACATAATTGACATACTGATTTTATAGAATTACAAGTAATAGGGGATCTAACCAACACACTACATATACCTAAAGCTACAATCTGATTGGCCAAATTGGGAGATATTTCTTGATTTGCTTTAGCAATTAATTTATTACTTAAAGGATCAAACAAATTTTCTGCTAATACACGACCAATTAAAGCTTGATTTAAAGTAATTAAAGTTTTTCTATTATCTACCATAGATTCTAATACAATACCTTTGGATGTATTACAATCTAGTTCTCTTACAATTACATCTTGTGCAACATCTACTAATCGGCGAGTTAAGTAACCTGAATCTGCTGTACGTAAAGCTGTATCTACTAAACCTTTTCGAGCACCATAAGAAGAAATAAAATAATCTGTTACTGTTAATCCTTCTCTAAAATTACTTGATATGGGCAAATCAATAATTTTACCTTGTGGATCGGACATTAAACCTCTCATGCCTACTAATTGTCTTACTTGTGAAATATTAGCTCTTGCTCCAGAAAATGCCATCATATATATAGAGTTTAAAGGATCTTTTTCTTGAAAGTAATTAATTACTTGTTTTTTTAAAGTTTCACTAGCACTATTCCATGTATCAATTACTTTTTGAAAACGTTCAACAGCTGTTATTTCACCTCTTTTATATTTTGAATCTGTATCACTTATTAATTTCATTGTGATTGTCAGAAGATTATTTTTCGATGGTGGAATACGTAAATCTTCTAAACTTAATGATATTCCTGCTTTTGTCGCATATAAGAAACCTAAATCTTTCAAAGTATCAGCCATATTAGAAGCATGAGCTATGCCATAATTTCTAAAAGCCCATATAATTAATTGTCTTAGTTGTGATTTATCGACAACTTTATTTAAAAACAATGGTTCTATAAATTGTTTTTGAATCATATAATAAAAATATAAATAATAGATTAAAAAATTAAATTAAACTAATGATTCCCTAATAGCTTTATTAAATAAAATACGGCCGACTGTTGTACGAATATATTGCACAAACATTTCACCATTTCTATTATATTTTATTATTTTGCTAGAAAATATTTTAGTTATAGTACCATCTATATTAAGTTTTGATGAAATTAAAGCATCATCATAAGAATCTTCTACTTTACCATTAAAACGAACCCAAACTAAAGAATGTAAATTTATTTGATTTTGTTCATATGCGATTAATACATCATCTAAATTAGAAAAATAGTGACCTAAATTTTGAATATAAGCTGGATTATAAGTTGTTAAGTAGTAACAACCTAAAACCATATCTTGACTTGGCATTAAAATAGGCTGACCAGTAGCTGGAGATAAAAAATTATGTGGTGCTAACATTAATAAACGTGCTTCTGCTTGCGCTTCTAAAGATAAAGGTAAATGTACTGCCATTTGATCACCATCAAAATCAGCATTAAATGCTGGGCAAACCAATGGATGTAATTTAATTGCTCTGCCTTCTACTAAAATAGGCTCAAATGCTTGTATTCCTAATCTATGTAAAGTTGGGGCTCTATTTAATAAAACTGGATGACTATATATTACTTCTTCTAATACGTTCCAAACAACTGATGAATTTTTTTGAATAATTTTTTTAGCAGCTTTAATATTATTTACTAAACCTTGTAAAATTAACCTATGTATTACAAAAGGTTGAAATAGTTCTAAAGCCATCTCTTTAGGCAAACCACATTGATGTAATTTTAGATTAGGCCCTACAACAATAACAGATCTACCAGAATAATCAACTCGTTTACCTAATAAATTTTGCCTAAATCTTCCTTGTTTACCTTCAATTATATCAGACAGAGACTTTAGAGGGCGATTATTAGCTCCAATAACAGTTCGACCACGGCGACCATTATCCATTAAAGCATCTACTGCTTCTTGTAACATTCTTTTTTCATTTCTGATAATTATTTCTGGTGCTAATATAGCTTTAAGTCGAGCTAAACGATTATTACGATTAATAATTCTTCTATAAAATTCATTCAAATCAGCTGTTGCAAACCTACCACCGTCCAACTGAACCATCGGTCGTAAGTCTGGAGGTATTACAGGAATTACAGATAATACCATCCAAGAAAGATTAGCTTCTGTAGATAAAAAATTTTCTAGTAAACGTAGTCGTTTCATTTTCTTATTGAATTTCGTAGAGGGATTTTTTAAAAGCTTAGGAGGTTTGAGAGACTCTTCCCTTAAAATTTCTATAGTACTTTGTAAGTCTATATTATCAAGCAATTTATAGATTGCTTCAGCTCCTATACCAACTTCAATATCAAATAAAGTAGAAGGATCAGAAGACAAACTTTCTTCTAAATTTCTCCACTCATAACCTTCTAAAAGTTGTTTATAATTTAATTTGTGGTAACTACCTGGATTAATTACTACATAAGAATGAAAATAAACTATTTTTTCTAATTCTTTAACAGTTAAATCTAAAGCTAATGCAATATAACTTGTACTTCCTTTTAAATACCATACATGCGTTACAGGAGCAGATAATTCAATATATGCCATTCTATGTCTTCTGACTTTCGATTCTGTAACTTCAACTCCACAGCGCTCACATACTACGCCTTTATAACGAAACCTTTTATATTTACCACAATGACATTCCCAGTCTTTTACAGGACCAAAAATTCGCTCACAAAATAAACCATCCATCTCAGGCTTTAAAGTTCTATAATTAATCGTTTCAGGTTTAGTAACTTCTCCAACAACTTGTCCATTTGGAAGAACACGCTCACCCCAACTTCGTATCTTATTAGGAGAAGCTAAGCTGATTTTCACATAATCAAAATGATGGTCAAATTTAGTCATGAGTATCAGTAATATAAATTATCATAAAAAACTTTAATGTATTCATTCAAATTTTTAAAAAGAATTAATATTTTCCAATTGTTCATCAGACATTAAATTAATTTCTATACTAGTTTTATTTCCATTATCTAATAATTCTAACTTATATACCGCTACATCAAGTGCTAAAGACTGTAATTCTCTCATCAGCACTTTAAAAGATTCTGGAGTTCCAGGTTTTGGAATAGGTTTACCTTTTACAATAGCATTTAAAGCATCATTTCGACCTTGCATATCATCTGATTTAACAGTCAATAATTCCTGTAACGTATATGCAGCTCCAAAAGCTTCTAATGCCCAAACTTCCATTTCTCCTAATCTTTGTCCTCCATGCTGTGCACGTCCTCCTAAAGGCTGTTGAGTTACTAAAGAATATGGACCAGTAGAACGAGCATGTATTTTATCGTCAACTAGATGAACAAGCTTTAACATATATGCTTTACCTACTGTAATTGGATTATCAAAAAATTCACCTGTTCGACCATCAACTAATAAAACTTTACCTGGATGTAAAGAGTCAAATAACCAATGCTTTTTAGATATTAAACTAGCTTCTCTTAACTTATTATTTACCAAAGCACGAGAAGCTTCTAATCCATACATTTCATCAAAAGGTACAATTTTGAAACGCTTACCTAAGTATTCACCAGCTAATCCAAGCAAACATTCAAATAACTGACCTACATTCATTCTTGATGGCACACCTAAAGGATTCAGAATAATATCTACAGGAGTTCCATCTGGTAAAAAAGGCATATCTTGTAAAGGTAAAATCTGTGAAATAATACCTTTATTACCATGACGTCCAGCCATTTTATCACCTACTTGAATTTTTCTTTTCTGTGCTACGTAAACTCTTATAATTTCATTAGTACCAGGTGGAAGTTCATCACCTTTCTGACGCTTAAAAGTTTTGATATTAACAACTCTACCTTTAGTAGCATTAGGTAGTCGCAAAGATGTATCACGTACATCTCTTGCTTTTTCACCAAATATAGCTCTTAATAATTTACCTTCTGGTAATTGATCAGATTCTCCTTTAGGAGTAACTTTACCAATTAATATATCTCCTGAATCTACCCAAGAACCAATAACAATTATGCCATTTTTATCCAGTAAACTAACAGATGATTCACTGACATTTGGAATATCTCGTGTAATTTCTTCTGAGCCTAACTTAGTTTGTCTACATTCCAATTCATACCTTTCAATATGTATAGAAGTATAAAGATCATCATACACCAGACGTTCACTAATCAAAAAAGCGTCTTCATAATTGTAACCTTCCCAAGGCATATAAGCAACAATAATATTTCGACCCAATGCTATCTCACCACTATCTGTAGATGCACCATCAGCAATTATTTGACCTGTACGAATTGTTTCTCCTGGCCATACAATAGGACGTTGATTAATACAAGTATCTTGATTAGAACGATAATACTTTTTTAATCTATAATGAACTGTATATCCTTCTTTATTTTGTATACCAATTTTAGTTCCTGATAAATAAGTTACAATACCATTTGTACGACTTGTAATAACCATTCCTGAATCATGAGCTATTTTAGCTTCTAAACCCGTACCAACAATAGGTTTTTCTGGAAATAATAGAGGTACCGCTTGTCTTTGCATATTTGAACCCATTAAAGCTCGATTTGCATCATCATGCTCTAAAAAAGGAATTAAAGAAGTAGCAGCAGATATAAATTGTATAGGAGAAACAGACATATAGTCTACTTGCTCAATATTAGCTGTTATAAACTCTTGTTTGTATCTAACAGCTATTACCTTATCTTTTATATTATTTTTAGAATCCAAAGTTATATCTGCAGGAGCTATATGTAAATAGTCTTCTTGATCAGCAGTCACATAATAAACTCGATGTTGTTTTAAGACTTTACCATTAACAACTTTATAGCATGGTGTTTCTATAAAACCATATCGGTTGACTTTAGCATATATACTTAAAGAACCAATTAAACCGGCATTTGGTCCTTCTGGTGTCTCTATAGGACATATACGACCATAATGACTTGGATGTAAGTCTCTAACAGCAAAGCCTGCCCTATCTTTGTTAAGACCCCCTGGACCTAAAGCACTTATTCTTCTTTTATGAGTCAATTCAGAAAGTGGATTTGTTTGATCCATAAACTGAGATAATTGACTTGAACTAAAAAACTCTCTTACTGAAGCAATCAAAGGTTTTGGATTTACTAAATTAGACAGACTTAAAGAATCAAGGTCACAAATCATCATACGCTCACGTATAATTCTTTCTAACCTATTTAAACCTATCCGTACTTGATTTTGTAATAATTCCCCAACTGAACGTACTCTTCTGTTTCCTAAATGATCTATATCATCAAAAGTTCCAATATTTTGTTCTTTTATATTTAGTAAATAATCTAAAGAAACTAAAATATCTTCTGGGGATAAAACACGAAAATTATAAGGAATTTTTAAATTTAACTTTTGATTGATTTTATGCCTACCTACTTCACCCAAATCATATCTCTTAGGATCAAAAAAACGTGTATAAAGCATCTGCTTAGCAACATTCATAGTTGCTGGTTCATTAGGACGTAACTTACTATAAACAATAACTAAAGCTTCTTCTTCTGTTATTTGATCAATAGAAAAATTTACGACATCTTTGTTAAATTCTTTTTTATAAAAATTTAATGAAGAATTAATTAAATAATTATACTTTGTTAATCTTCTTTGAATATCCTCGTTTTGTAAACCTATAGATCTCAAAAAAATATATGCATTTACTTTATGATTCTTATCAATTTTAGCCCAAATTTGACCTTTAGTATCTATTTCAAACTTCAACCAAGAACCACGATTCGATATTAAGCTGCAACTGTATATTTGTTTATTATTCTTATCTAATTCTTTTTTATAGTAAACCCCTGGACTTCTAACTATTTGGTTAATAATTATTCTTTCTGTACCAGATATAATAAAAGTTCCTCTATTAGTCATTAGTGGTAAATCACCTATGAATACAGCTCTTTTTCTATATTTTTTACTGACATTTTGATAATTAATTAAAGGTAAAAACTTTTCATCAATTTTAAAATTCTCTTTCAGCAAATAAGTATCCCTTCTAGTCAATTTTGCAGGAATATATATTTGAGCGCTATATGTTCTATCTCTACTTTTTGCTTTTCTTACGCTATATCTTGGAAATTTCAACTTATAATCTTTGCCAAAAAACTGCAATTCTAGCTTGCCAGTTGGATCAATTATAGTAGGAAAAGAACTTAATACCTCGGATAGACCTTCTATTAGAAATGATTTAAAACTTTCTTTTTGAATAGCCGCTAAGTCTGGAAATGCATATTGAGACATCATTTGTTGTGACATTAATAACCTCACAATTTAAAGATTGAGCTTATAAAAAATCAAAAATTTTAACTAATACATTTATGACTTATGATACTATAAAAACATAATAACTATATTTTAATATACAATAATAATATAAATATAACTAGAGTAGAAGAATTAACTAAAAAAACATTTATAGATTTTATAAAAAATATATTACATAAATTCATAGCAACTTATGTAATCATATTATTTTTAATATATCAAGACTTTTTATAAGTTGTTTTTTTCATCATTTTTACAAGAAAAGACTTTTTACGAGAACCATTATTCTTATGTAATACTCCTTTACTTATAGCTTGATCTATTTTTTTATAAGCAACTGATAATTTTAATATACAGTCATATTTCTTATCTATTTCTGTTAGATTATTTAAACTGATAAGATACTTTTTAATTGAGTTCTTGATAGCAGATTTATAACTTTTATTTCTACGTTTATTACGTAAAGATATTTTTGCTTTTTTTATAGCAGAGACATTTTGAGACATATAAAATTCATTTCATAATATTAATTCAAGTACGATTATACCATTAATTAATATCAATAAACAAGAAAACATAGCTCAAACTAACAGTTATAAATATAAATTAGAACTGGTTGTCTTGATACATATTAATCATATTTACAATTAAAACTTGATATAGCTAAAATACTTGTGAGATAATAATCTTAAATTTACAATATTTACAACTACAATATTATGAAAAAAAGTAAGGGAGCACGCATAATAATAACTTTAGAATGTCCCTGCAGAAATTCAAATGATAAAAATAAAAGAAAAAAAGGTATTTTTCGTTATACAAGTACAAAGAATAGAAAAAATACACCAAATAGAATAGAGCTCATGAAGTTTTGTCCTAATTGTAACCAGCATGAAAAATTTAAAGAAATTAAATGATTTTATATAAAAACAAGAATTTAAACATTAAACCACACGAAACCGTAGACTATAAAGATATAGATTTGCTTCGCAAATTTATAACAGATCAGAGCAAAATTGTTTCTAGAAGATCTAATGGTTTAACAGTAAAACAACAAAAACAATTAGCAAAATCAATTAAAAAAGCTCGTATTTTAGCTCTATTACCTTTTGTTAATAAAGATTGATGAAAATTAATAAAAAAGTATTAAGATGTATTCAATATCTTAATATTTTTATTAATTATATACATAATTACTTATTTATAAAACCTTGGACTGTTGATACAATTCATAAGCTTTAATGTTATCTTGGGATTGCCATGAATTATAGTCTTTACACATAACCCCACATTCATTATTCATAAAAACTTCACCTACATTATCTTTTAATTGCTTTAATGAAGTAATAATTCCTTCATAAATTAATTGATCATAACGATAAACACTTATTAAAGCATTTTTTTTCAATTTTCCAGACTTGACTATACAACCTGCTACAACCCCTTTATTTACTGAAAATATAGTTTGAACAGTAGCCTGACCAATTAAAACTTTATCATATTCAGGATCAATTAAATCTAACATATAACTTTTAATATACTCTAAAAAATCATAAATAATAACAAACTGAGATATACAAACATTTAGTTGTTCTGCTTTATTCAATATATTATTATCTATATTAAGATTAAAGACAATAATTAAAGCTTTAGTATTAAAAGCTAAATCCAGATCTGTATTAGAAACAACACCTAAACCAGAACTTAACATATTTAATTGAATTTTACTTTGAGGAATTTGAGCCAATGAAGTAACTAAAGCATCTATAGTTCCTTGTTTATCTGCTTTTATAATTAAATTTAAAATTTTAATATCTTTTTTGGTATTATAATCATATAATTCTAAATTTGAACTCAATAAATTTTTTTTATTTTGAGACATATTAGAAGATAATTTATACTTTTGAATTAAATTTTTTGCTTCTTTTTCAGTTTGAACCACACGAAAATATCTTCCTGTTTGTGGTATAGAATAGAAACCTAATACTTCTATAATCGATGAAATATCAGCTTTAATTACTTGATAACCTAAACTATTTACAAGCCTTTTTACACGTCCATACGTATTGCCTGATACGATGATATCTCCAACATTTAAATGACCATTTAGAATAACTAAATTGACTACTTTACCCTTCTTTTTATCTAAATAAGCTTCTAATATTATACCTTCAGCTGGTTTATTAGGATCAGCTTTTAATTTAAGAGATGGTAGTAAATCACAAATAGCTTTTAATAACTTATCTATATTTATTTTTTTTAATGCACTAACTTCAATAAATTGTGTATATCCACCCCAATCTGTAGTTAAAATATCATTACTTGCTAGTTGTTCTTTTATTTTATCAATATTAACATCTATTTTATCAATTTTATTAATAGCGACAATACAAGGTAATTGGTTCAATTTTATATAATCAATTACTTCAATAGTTTGAGGCTGCAAACCATCATCTGCAGCAACAATTAAGATTACTATATCTGTAATCTGAGAACAACGTAATCTCATACTAGAAAAAGCTTGATGACCAGGAGTATCAATAAATATTATTTTTTTATATTCTTCACCATATAACCAATCTACTTCATAAGCACTTATAGATTGAGTAATTCCACCTATTTCTTTGTTTACAATATGGCTGTTTCTAATCGCATCTAATAAAGTTGTTTTACCATGATCCACATGACCTAAAATTGTCACAATAGGAGCTCTATCAATACTTATAGATGAATTAAAAACTTGCAATTTATTAACATTAAATTGTTCTAATTTATTTATATAGTTTTTTACAACAACTTTAAATCCATAATTTTGAGCAACTTGAGTCGCTACAGTTGTATCGACTATTTGATTAACTGTTACAGAAATACCCTGTAAAAATAAATTTGTAATAATTTCCGCTGGTGGCAATTTAAGCTTTAAAGCTAATTGCTCAATAGTCAACGAATTATCAATAATAATAGATTTATAGCTATTATTAATATTCATATTATCTTCTAATAACTCACTGCTTTGTATTTTAATATTATTGATAGAATCACTTAACCTTTGTTTAATTTTATCTTTTTTTCTTTGTTTATTAGATTTTAAAGATCTTTCAAGTATATTATTTGTATCAATTTCAGAACGAATAATTCCCTTATTTTTATTTTTTGTCTTAAAAACGTTTTCTTGCTTCAAGTGAATACTATTAATTTTTTTCTTTTTTAATTTAGATTTATTATCTTGCTTCAAGATATTTTTTGCTTTCTTACTAAATTTCAGATCAAAGTCACTATTATCAGGACTCATTGCAATATTTGATGAAAGATTAAAGTCTTGACTGAATTTATTATCTACAAATTTTAAATTGTTAATAAATTTTGGGTCCTCTAATAAAAAAATTTTCTCATTTTTTATAGACATAGATGAATTGAAGTCAAAGACAACATGATAATACAATTATATATTCCTCCTTAATTCATTAATAATAGAATTGCAAATATTAATTTAATACTAAATATATAGTAAATCAATACTTGATTTAATAAAATATTACCAAAAAGAATTTATAGTATGGGTAATAAATAAACAAAATATATTGATAAATTATTATAATAATATATAACTATAATCATAAATTGAGGAATACTATGCCCCGTCTACAAAAGAACGATAACTTTATAGATAAAACTTTCACAGTACTAGCAGACATTATCCTAAAAATATTACCAACTACTAAAGAAGAAAAACAAGCTTTTTGTTACTACCGCGATGGTATGTCAGCTCAATCAGAAGGGGAATATGCAGAAGCTTTAGAAAACTACTATGAAGCACTTAAATTGGAAGAAGATCCATATGATAGATCATATATAATTTATAATATTGGTCTAATTTATGCAAGTAATGGTGAACATACTAAAGCCCTAGAATATTATCATGAAGCTCTAGAATTAAATTTCAGATTACCACAAGCACTTAATAATATAGCGATTATATACCATTACCAAGGGTTAAAAGCAACTAGTAAACAAAATAATAATATTGCAAAGTCTATGTTTGATAAAGCAGCAAAATATTGGAAGCAAGCTATTTACTTAGCACCTAATAATTATATTGAAGCTCAAAATTGGCTTAAAACAACAGGTAGACTTAATAAAAACTAAATTATTTTTATTTACTATATACTTTAATAGTTGTTAAAAACTATTAATTGTATCTATAATAAAAATATAACTACTATAATATAAAAAAATTAAAATTTACAATAAGAAACTAAGTTTATTTACTAAAATTAAATTATCTTAAAATCAAAATGGTTAGCATAAAAAATCAAGGATGTGTTACACAAATTATAGGACCTGTATTAGATATAGAATTTCCTAGTGGACAATTGCCAAAAGTGTTTAATGCATTAAAAGTTAAAGCACCAGAAAATAATAATATTATAACATGCGAAGTACAACAATTACTTGGAGATAACCGAGTTAGAGCAGTTGCTATGAGTTCTACAGAAGGCTTAAAAAGAGGTATAGAAGTAATAGATACAGGAGCTCCTATAACTGTTCCAGTTGGTATACCTACACTAGGAAGAATTTTTAATGTATTGGGAGAACCCGTAGATAACTTAGGCAAGATTAAGTCAGAAGATTCTTTACCTATACATAGAGCAGCTCCTTCTTTTACTCAATTAGAAACAAAACCTTCCATTTTCGAAACAGGTATTAAAGTTGTTGACTTACTCGCTCCTTATAGAAAAGGAGGTAAGATAGGTTTATTTGGTGGAGCTGGTGTTGGGAAAACTGTATTAATTATGGAATTAATTAATAATATCGCAAAAGCACATGGTGGAGTATCAGTATTTGGAGGAGTTGGAGAAAGGACAAGAGAAGGCAATGATTTATATGAAGAGATGAAAGAATCTAAAGTTATCAATGCAAATGACTTAAAAGAATCTAAAGTAGCACTTGTATATGGACAAATGAATGAACCACCAGGTGCAAGAATGAGAGTAGGATTAACCGCATTAACTATGGCAGAATACTTTCGTGATATTAATAAACAAGACGTACTACTATTTATAGACAATATTTTTCGATTTGTACAAGCTGGATCTGAAGTATCAGCATTATTAGGTCGTATGCCATCTGCTGTTGGATATCAACCAACACTAGCTACAGAAATGGGAACTTTGCAAGAAAGAATTACATCAACCACAGATGGTTCAATTACTTCAATACAAGCTGTATATGTTCCTGCAGATGATTTAACAGATCCAGCACCAGCAACAACATTTGCTCATTTAGATGCAACAACTGTTCTATCAAGAGGTTTAGCAGCCAAAGGAATATACCCCGCGGTAGACCCTTTAGCATCGACATCTACAATGTTACAACCATCTATAGTGGGATCAAATCATTACTCTACAGCACAAAAAATAAAGTCTACACTGCAAAGATATAAAGAATTACAAGATATAATAGCTATATTAGGACTAGATGAATTATCAGAAGATGACAGATTAACTGTCGCTAGAGCAAGAAAAATAGAAAGGTTCTTATCACAACCTTTTTTTGTTGCAGAAGTATTCACAGGATCTCCAGGTAAATATGTATCACTACAAGAATCAATAAAAGGATTTAATATGATACTAAACGGAGAATTAGATGACTTACCCGAGCAATCATTCTACTTAGTAGGAAATATAGAAGAAGCTATAAGCAAAGCAGAAACATTAAAATAAAAAATGACATTAAATATCCGTATTATTGCACCAGATAAAACTGTTTGGGATGCAAGTGCAGAAGAAATTATTTTACCTAGTAGCACTGGACAATTAGGTATTCTAAAAGGACATATTCCTCTACTAACAGCTATAGATATAGGAGTTATGCGCGTACGTCTTGAAAAAGAATGGTTACCTATTATATTGCTAGGAGGATTCGCAGAAGTTAAAGATAATAATATTACTATTTTAGTTAATGGAGCAGAAAAAGTATCAGAAATAGATATAAAAATAGCACAAGAAAATTTAGAAAAAGCTACTCAAAATTTAGCAGAAGCTGAAAGTAACAAAGATAAAATCGAGGCAACACAAAATTTAAGAAAAGCAAGAGCTCGTGTACAGGCAGCTAACGTCTTAAGTAATTAAATTATAACTTAAAATAAAAATAAGTAATGGTAATTAAAATTATCATTACTTATTTATTTAAAACAAGTATATATACTAGCTTAAACCAGAGCAAATATAATCAAAATATACTCCCATTTCTTTTCCTGCATCTGGACCAACTAAACTAGAAGTTACCTCTTTCATAGCTTGTACAGCTTGTATAGTTGCTCCAATTGGTACACCTAATGAATTATAAGTTTCTTTTAGACCATTTAAAACACGTTCATCCAAAATAGATGGATCACCAGCTAACATACCATAAGTAGCATAACGAAGATAGTAATCTAAATCTCGTATACAAGCCGCATATCTTCTAGTCGTGTACATGTTACCACCTGGTCTAGTAATGTCAGAATATAATAAAGCTTTTGCAACAGAATCTTTAATAATTGTTGCAGCATTAGCAGCTATTGTAGCCGATGCTCTGACTCTAAGTTCACCGGTCTGAAAGTACCCTCTTAATTTATCTAGTGAATTATCATCTAAATATCTGCCCTGTACATCGGCTGCATTAATTACAGAAGTAATAGCATCTTGCATAATTTATAATCATCCTTAAATTTATTTTTCTGATTTTTATATTATAAACTTATATATAAAGCTGTTTTTTATTGCATTGCACCTAAAGTATAATCAAAATAAAACCCTGCTTCAGCAGAATCTTCTCCAGAAAGCAGAGAACATGCAACACTTTTCATTGAACGTATACCTTCAGAAACTCCAGATATAGGAGTACCCAAAGAATTATACATTTCTTTAACACCAACAAGACCTATTTCTTCTATTGGTGTTACATCACCTGCCACTATACCATAAGTTACTAGTCTTAAATAATAATCTAAATCTCTTAAACATGTTGCTGTCATCTCTTCCCCATAAGCATTACCACCAGGAGATACTACATCTGGACGGCTCTGAAATAACTGCTGACCACCTTGTTTTACAATTAGTTCACGATTATCTGTTAAAATTTGTGCTATCCTCAAACGTCTTTGACCAGATAGTACAAAACTCTTTATTCGATCTAGTTCTCCAGGACTTAAATATCGAGCTTCTGCATCGGCATTAACAATCGATTTAGTAATAATACTCATTAATCAAACTCCAATAATACTAAAATCTATAACATAACATTAGTAATAAAATACTACTTAAATAATAATTGTAACTTAGTAACTAAAAACTTTATTTCTTGAAAGTTTTTAAATATAAGTACGAAAAAAGGATATTTAAGAAGTACTAAAACAAGAAAGTTAAATAAATCAACTATAAAAATTGACTAATTAACAGCACCCGGTTTAAAACTAGGTACAACAATTGATGTACTCTGTCTAGTCAAACTATTATATAATTTTTCTGTATTGGGAAAATTAGCAGCCGGCAATGTTGGAAAACGACGGTAAGGTACAGTATTAACACCAAAAATTATATCATATTCCTTACTATTAACTAAAGATGATATAAAATAAGCTAAACCCTGAGATGCTAAAATTTGATTATAATATCTTATTTCAGCTTGATTATTAGGAGCTCTACCCAAAAAATGCTTAGTACCTAATTCAATCACCTTAGTATTGGGATATGGTTGATAAAACTGTTTTGCATATAAATAAGAAGAGCCCAGCTTCTCTATTAATTGGCGGACTGTTATTTGTCGATTAATAAAAGCCTTTTCTAAATTAAAAAATTCATCTCCTACAATAAAAGAGTTTAAATCTCTTTCAAAAATTTGCCTATAAACAGCTCTTAAAATTTGTAACATATGATTATTATTCATAGAAGAAGTAACTGTAAAAACAACTGTTTGATTTCTTTTAGTATTAACACCTTGATTGATCTTCTTTATCACACTAGATGAAACGACAAAATCAACATTCGACAGTAGCTTTTTAGAAGATTCTATAGATAAATTCATCTTATATTTTTGATTACTCAATCTTAAATTTCTTGCAACTAATTCAGAAGATGTAATATATCTTTCATATGGGACAATACTATCTCCAAAAGATTCTATGTATTCTGAACTATTTACCATAACATCTATCATATCATAGTAGCCTTGCTTATAAGCTATATCAAAATATTGATTAATTTCTTTTCTACTATAAGTAGGTCTTCCTATTAATCTAATATGTATATATTCTATAGATTTACAAATATATAAGTTGTCCCAATACAATGATCTAAATATAGAAGATTTCACTAATTCAGTCACAAACTTGCGTACAGAAATTTGACCATCTCTAAACAAATTTTCGAATTTATTGACTGCTATTTGTTCAAATTTATAAATAAAACGACCAAACACTCTTAAATAAATAGCCCTGACAACTTGATCTATATTATTATTTACTAAGTTTGTTTGACTTGACACTGAATTATTGATTCTACTAGACATATTTAACTTAAATACTTGTGGTCCTAAAGAGCCTGGAAGTTTAGAACGAAGATTTGGACTACCAATTTGACTATAAATACCTGGACCACTTCTAGATAAAATTCTTCTAGTATCTTTACCAAAAGGAGATGACTTTTTACGCAAATTAACACGGTTTTTTGCAAAAATTGCACCAAACTGTATTAATAGAGGATCATTACTTAAACCATAAGGATGCTGATCAGGAAGATTAGCTTTATAATCACTAAACAGAGTTATAAACTGAGGTATTTTTCGAAAAACTGAGCTATAATTAAATAAATCTAGTTGAGTACCCCAATTACGAGCTTCTTGCGCTTCTTCACCCAAAGTTCTTAAATAAGGAACTGTCTCTTCACCAAAGTAATCTGCATATTCATTGGAATTAATTAAATCATCTACTAAACCATTTAAGCCTCTTGATGACAAAACAGAAAAATACTTTTTAAATTCTTCTAAAGAGCTAATGCCTCTACCTAAAAAGTTCCTGAAAGCTAATTCAACAACACGACTATTCACAAAAGGCTGCACAAACTGTTGATAATAAACAGATGATTTTCCAAGATAACGAACAAATTCTTTAATTGATAAGGAACCATTTTTAACTTGCGACTCCAAATCTTTAAAGTTTATTCCGTAAGCTTTTGAGATATCTCTTTGAAAAATTTGCCTATAACATGCTTTAATAGCCAAATTTTTTTCTTCAGAAGACAAACTAGTTTTCATAAAAAACCGTTGCTTAGTAATACTCGCTTTATTATATATCTGAGGTAAACGTAAACCTTGTAAATCACTCGATAATCTTCTACGTATCTTATCTGTTAAAGCAGGTTGCTCAAACTCTGATACTACAATATTGAAGTATTTTTGAACTAATTCTTGGCCTTCATTGTCAGAATTAAAAATGCTTAAAGCTACTTTACGCATTTCTCGTAATGCAACTATTGCTACAGCACTAGAACATGCATTATCTATTAAATCTCTTAATCCTCTTATATTAACAGATAAAATATTAGGATCTCCTGCAACAATAGCATAAGTCAAATACCTTAGAAACCAATCTAAATCACGTAATGATTTTTTCATACGATTAATTCCATAACGCCCTATATTAATAGGCTTAAACCCTGCAGGTAAAGCATCATTAGCACTAAAAGTTGATGAAATGATACCAGCTAAATCAATCTGAACATCACCAGATAAATTAGAAACATTCAATTGACTATTTATACTATCTGCTACCAAACTTGATACTTGTGGTCTTTCTAAATAAGAAATTGGAGATCCTCCTACAAATATTTTATCAGCAGCTCTAGAAACTAATATAGTTGCATTTTTAGTTAGTATATCTGCTACTTCTAAACGCTTATTACCTGAATTCAAAAATGTAACAAGTTGATCTAATTCTCCTAGTTGTAGAAACCTATCTTGTTGTTCTGCTTGTATTATTGACGATATTGAAAGTGTTTGAAATAACTGAGGACATACTAGAGGACTTCCACTACTTGCTTTAATACTCATAAAATACTTATCTCCTATACTCTATATCTCTTCTTGAATGTATATATTAAATATATTAATTTTAAGAGATAGCTAATTAAAAAGTGAATCTTGTATTCAATTTAAAAATTCATAAAGTGTAATATATTGTAGTAGTATATATGATAACTATATAAACTTATACTTATAATATATTTAATAATATATATCTACCTTGAATAAAGATAAATTTTGTAATACTTATTATTCACATAATATGAATACAGTAAAATTACATACAACAATTTCTTTTGATTTAAACTGAAACTATGAATAAAAAAACAAATTTTAATACAGAGATGTCCATTTTCGAACATTTAGAAGAATTAAGACAAAGAATATTTATTGCTTTTTTACTTTTTATTACAATCACAATAATTTGCTTCTTATATATGAAAAATATTTCATATATATTGCAACAACCTGCAATGGGAATAAAATTTTTGCAGTTAGGGCCTGGAGAGTACTTTTTTACTTCTTTAAAAGTAGCTTTATACTCTGGATTCCTGTTAAGCAGTCCATTTACAATTTATCAAATAACTTTATTTATTATACCTGGACTCACTAAAAAAGAAAGTAACTTTATTATTCCTGTATTATTAGTATCGATCATTTTATTTTTTTGTGGTATAGTATTTGCATATATAATTTTAGCTCCTGCAGCTTTAAAATTCTTAATTAATTATGGTAATGATATTGTAGAACCAATATGGTCATTTGAACAATATTTTAATTTCATATTATTACTCTTATTCAGCACAGGCATTGCTTTTCAAATCCCTATTGTTCAAATAATTTTAGGTATACTTAAAATTTTTTCTTCCAAAGATATGTATGCATATTGGAAATATATTATTTTAGGTTCAACAATATTATCAGCTATTATTACACCATCTACAGATCCAATTACACAAATTATTATGTCTATAGCTATTTTAACTTTATATAGTAGCGGAATTATTGTATTGAAAATTTTAAATAAATAAAAGTATATAATCAGATATTTAAACATAAACGATAAAAATAATAATTAATATGTATAAGAAACATGATTTATGAAAAAATAATAAATATAGAATGTTATTATAAATAAATAATAAATATAATTATTAAAAATCTAACTTTGTAGAATATGACTCAAAATTACAATAAATATATTCATATGAATATCCGAATTACATTATTAGTTTTTATCAGCACTATAAATCTAATTGCCAATTATCCCATTAATACTTTTGCATTTCCTATATATGCACAACAAGGATATGAAAATCCTAGAGAAGCTACTGGAAGAATAGTATGCGCAAATTGTCACTTAGCACAAAAAAATGTTGAAATCGAAACACCTAAATCAGTATTACCTAATAGTGTTTTTGAAGCTACTGTAAAAATACCTTATGATAAAAACAGTAAACAAATCTTAGGAAATGGAACCAAAGGATCAATTAATACTGGAGCAGTCATGATTTTACCTGAAGGCTTTAAGTTAGCTCCTAAAAACCTATTGTCAGAAGAACTAAAAGAAAAAACTAAAAATATTTATATTCAACCGTATAGTACAACAAAAGATAATATTCTGTTAGTTGGCCCTTTACCTGGTGATAAAAATCAAGAAATCATTTTTCCTGTTTTATCACCTGATCCAAACAAAGATAAGAATGTTCACTTTTTTAAATATCCAATATATGTAGGGGCTAACAGAGGTAGGGGACAAGTATATCCAACAGGAGATAAATCTAATAATAATCCTATAATATCTTCACAAAATGGTAAAATAATAGATATAATAGCTATGGAAAAAGGTGGATATCAAATTAATATCGAAAAACAAAATGGAGAAACTTATATAGAACAGATTCCAACTGGTTTAGAATTAAAAGTATCTAAAGGCAGCAAAGTATTGACTAATCAAAACCTAACTAATGATCCGAATATAGGAGGATTTGGTCAAACAGAAACAGAAATAGTACTACAAAGCCCATCTCGCATTAAAGGTATGATCATTTTTTTCTTTACTGTAACAACAGCACAAATATTTTTTGTATTAAAGAAAAAACAATGGGAAAAAGTACAAGCAGCAGAAATTAACTTCTAATTATATAAAACCAGAAAATTGATAAAAATAAGTAAGTCTAAAAACTTACTTATGAAAAATTTAATAATTAGAGCTTAATTATTAAAATATAAGATAAGTCTAATAAAGATCAAACTATCTTTTTTACAGCTTCTATAATCTGCTTAGGATGAATAACTGTTGCTTTTTCAAGTGTACCATTATAGGGAGTAGGTATATCTTGTGATGAAAGCCTCACTATAGGAGCATCTAAAAAATCAAAGTAATTATCATTAATTTGAGCTATAACTTCAGCAGCAATACCTCCTGTTTTCATACATTCCTCTACAATAATAATTTTATGAGTTTTCATCAATGAGCTTGATATAGTAGCTATATCTAAAGGCTTTAATGAGATTAAATCTATAACTTCTGGGTCATAATTATCATTTACAAGCTCTTGAACTGCTTGCATAACATGGTAGCGCATGCGAGAATAAGTTAAAATAGTCACATCTGATCCAGACCTAACTAACTCAGCCTTATCTAGAGGGAGAAAATATTCATTTTCTGGTAAACTATCTTTTAAATTGTATAATAAAACATGTTCAAAAAAAATTACAGGATTATTGTCTCTAATAGCAGATTTTAATAAACCTTTAGCATTATAAGGTGTAGAACAAGCAACAATTTTGAGTCCCGGTATAGCTTGAAAATAAGCTTCTAATCTTTGTGAATGTTCTGCTCCTAATTGTCTTCCAACACCACCTGGACCACGTATTACTATAGGAATTTGAAAATTTCCTCCTGAAGTATAACGTAACATACCAGCATTATTAGAGATTTGATTAAAAGCCAACAATAAAAAACTCATATTCATTCCCTCAACTATTGGTCTTAAACCAGTAATAGCTGCACCTATAGCCATACCCATAAAACTATTTTCAGCAATAGGAGTATCTAAAACACGTAAATCACCATATCTAGAATGTAAATCTTTAGTGACTTTATATGAACCACCATAATGGCCTACATCTTCTCCTAAAATAAATACAGAAGAATCACTTTGCATTTCTTCATTAGTCGCTTCTCTTAACGCATCAAACATAAAAACTTCATTCATAACATCACTTTACTTTAATCTAAACTATTATTAATTTTAATCCACAAATAAATATTTTTTGAGATCTTTTACATGAGGTTCAGGACTAGAAACAGCAAATTCCACAGCTTGATCTATTTTTTCTTTTATTAAAACGTGTAAAGCATCTATTTGTTTTTCTGAAGACAAAGAATTATATAATATATAATTTTTCAAACGCTTAATAGGATCCCGAGCTAACCATGCCTCTTTTTCATTAACTGATCTCAACTCATCAGGATCAGCTAAAGAATGACCACGAAAACGATAAGTCAAAGCTTCTATTAGTGTAGGTCCTTGTCCAGATCTAGCCCTATTTATAGCTGATAAAGAAGCCTGTCTAACTGCTAAAACATCCATTCCATCTACTTCTAAACCAGGTAAACCAAAAGCCTTTGCTTTTTTATGTATTTCAGGAAGAGCAGTCGACCTATGATGTGCCATACCAATTGCCCACTGATTATTTTCTACAACAAAAATAACAGGTAATTTCCATAATACAGCCATATTTAAACACTCAAAAAATTGTCCATTATTACTAGTTCCATCACCAAAAAAACATGCCGTCACATGCATGGGTCTTTGATCATTTAAAACTTGCTTTTTATAAACACTTTGAAATGCAGCACCTATAGCAATTGGAATACCTTCACCAATAAAAGCAAAACCACCTAAAAAATTATGAGGAGCTGAAAAAATATGCATTGAACCGCCACGTCCACGACTACATCCAGTCTCTTTACCAAATAACTCTGCCATTATTTCATTAGCCGGAACACCTTTGCTTAATGCATGTACATGATCACGATATGTACTACAAACATAATCATCTTTTTCTAAAGACTTTATAACACCTGTAGAAACAGCTTCTTGACCATTATATAAATGAACAAAACCAAACATTTTACCTCTATAATACATTTGAGCACACATATCTTCGAAGTAACGTCCTAGTAACATATCTTCATAAAGAGACAATATAAGCTCAGAGTTTGTTTCATCTTCTTTAAGTAAACTTGGAGGCAGGATAACTTTATTGTTCATTATTTAATAAAATATAATAAATTTGAATATAAAATATTGTAAATTAAGTCAAAATATTTCACATATATATAAAAATAATCATACATTATGGTATTTTGTATATCAATCAAAGAATAATGTTAAATCACTACTTATTATTAATAATATAGTTATAATAATTTGTTCGACTATATATTTTATGAAAAAAAATATAATTAAATTCAATGACTATAGTACCTAAAATTTTACCGAATATCCAGCAAGATTTGTTGATTTTAGAAACAAACTTAAAACAAATGATCAATCCTAAAAATCCTATATTATATGCAGCAGCTGAACATCTTTTCCATGCTGGAGGAAAAAGAATAAGACCAACTATTATACTCCTAATTGCATTATCAACCTCAAAAGAAATTCGTCTGTTACCAGAACATAAAAGACTAGCCGAAATAACAGAAATAATACATACAGCTAGTTTAGTTCACGATGATGTAATTGATGAATGTGAAACAAGAAGAGGGGTAGATACAGTACATAGTGCATTTAGCACTAAAATTGCTGTTTTAGCAGGAGACTTTTTATTTGCACAATCTTCTTGGTATTTAGCTAATTTAAATAATTTAGAAGTTGTCAAAATTATTTCTAAAGTGATTACTGATTTTGCAGAAGGTGAAGTAAGACAGGGCTTAACATGTTTTGATGAAACAATATCTATGGATAATTATATAGAAAAATCTTTCTATAAGACAGCATCATTAATAGCATCAAGCTGTAAAGCTGCAGCTATACTAAGTGGAACAAATTCTATGATACAGCAACATTTCTATATTTATGGAAAACACTTAGGATTGGCTTTCCAAATTGTAGATGATATTTTAGATATAATTGGTTCAGAAGTTACTTTAGGTAAACCAGCTGGATCAGACCTAAAAAATGGTAACTTAACAGCTCCACTTATTTTCACTTTGCAAGAAAATTTAAGTTTGCATCAACTCATTAAAAGAGAATTTCAACAAAAAAATGATATTTCTCAAGCTATAAAAATAATTAAAAATAACACTGGTATTCAAAAATCATATGATTTAGCTCAAGAACATATTCAAGCATCAATACAAGCTTTAAGTAAAATAGATAATCAATTAGCTAAAAACAATTTATTTCACATTAACAATTACATTATAAGTAGATTATACTAAGGACATTTAAGAATAAATATAATATAATGACAAATTAACATTGCTATTAAGATATAGTTGTAAAAAATAGAAAAATCAGAATACATAATTCATATTTTATCTTAAAATTTAGCAAAATTTTTTAGTCTTATTAATTAATTATAAAAATCTTAGTTTAATTGACATGACTTGATAATATTCTCAAATACTGCATTATCTAAAATTGCTAATTGAGATAACATTTTACGATTTAAAGCTATACCTCTTTTTTTTAATTCTTGTATAAACTGACTATAAGTAATACCATAAGGCCTTACAGAAGCATTAATACGTATAATCCATAAACTTCTATAATTTCGCTTTCTGTTCTTCCTTCCTATATAAGAATATTTCAAAGCTTTTAATACTTGCTGTTTAGCTGTACGAAATAAGACAGAATGAGAACCATAAAAACCTTTAGCTAATTTTAAAATCTTTTTACGTCTTTTACGTGCTACATTACCTCTTTTAACTCTTGTCATAAATATAATATTAACTTATATAAGGTATTTTAAATTTAAAGTTGAATATATCAGCTCTTGTCAATTGAACAACTTTTCTTAATTTTTGCTTTCTGCTAGAAGACTTCTTTTGAAGTAAATGATTGTGACCAGCCATATTTCTAAAAATTTTATACTTAGATTTGAGTTTCAATCTTTTGATTATTGATTTGGAAGTTTTTAGTTTATACATAAATTATACGAGAATTTGATTTATGATTTATACACTATATAATATAGAAATTAATATAACATACACTCAACAATATAATAATATCGGATTAAATCTCAAATAATATAACTATGTACACTATTTGAAATAAAAAATACAAAAACCTAAAATAGATTAGACTTCAAATACATTTCTTTTTAAGCTTGTAATTGCACTTAATAATAACATACCCATAATCTTAATAAAATTAGAATTTAATTCCTGAAAAACTTTCATATTAAGATTGAATGCAATATTTGCTTCAGCAATAATTTGGTCAATTTGAATCTGACTAAGCGGAGCATCATCTAATGCTTTACGGTATATAAACTTAAATCTTTGATCGTTTGGAATATCCTGAAAATCATAGAAAGCTGTACCATTATCATCAGATAAATCCATAGCTGTTTGAGCTATTTTTTTTAAGATTTGTCCACCAGATAAATCGCCCATATATCTAGTATAAGCATGTGCTATTAATAATTCTGGTTGACTAATACTTACATTACGAATTCTATCAATATATATTTTCGTTGCTAATGATGGAGAAACTTGATCTTGCCAATTAGAACCATAATAATATTTGAGGTCTTGCATCAAATTAGATACACGATTCAATTGTGGAAAATATATTGATTTAATTACAAAATGATTTTTATTTTTTTCTATTTCTTCTTCGAGTGCAACATAAACAAAAAATAAATTAGCTACTAATGTACGATAAGACTTTTTATCAACTACACCACCTAAAAATGATTTAACAAAGCTAACATTTTCAGCCATACTATGAGCTTTTGTTGTTCCTTCACGTAATTGTTGAGCTAAGTTTGTAGACATACTTATTATTCCTAATAAATCTATAACGAAAATACAAAAAATAATATATTGACTTAGAATAAACTATTCTGTACTATACTAAATATTTAATAATATATAATAAAGCTTCAATATCTATAATTAATTATTATTAAATATTTAAGCATTTAACAATAAAACTATTTAACTGATTTATATAGACTGAAAATAATCTTTAGAGTCAGTAGGATTACTAACTATAGTAGCTTGTCCTGGTTGCCAATCTGCTGGACAAACTTCATCCGGATGAGACTGTACATATTGAATAGCTTTCAATATTCTTAAAGTTTCAGTAACACTACGACCAAAATCTAAATTATTAACTAACGAATATTGAATAATTCCCTGTTTATCAATAATAAATAGACCTCTTAATGCTTTACCTTCATCAGTTAAAACATTATAGGAGGAACTTATATTTTTTGTTAAATCGGAAACTAAAGGATAATTCAAATTTCCTAATCCACCAACATCACGTTCCATTTGTAACCATGCCAAATGCGAGTATTCACTATCAACAGATATACCTAAAATTTCTGTATTTAGACTTTGTATATCTTGATATGCATCACTAAAAGCTGTAATTTCAGTCGGACACACAAATGTAAAATCTAGAGGATAAAATAACAGTATGACATACTTACCTAAATAATCAGATAACGTTATATTCTTAAATTCTTGATCATATACAGCGATAGCAGAAAAATTTGGTGCTGGTTGACCAACTCTAATATAATTATTATTTGTTACCATTTTAGTAATACATTTATCATTATAACATTTAATATTTATTATATTTTATACTTTATAAAATACAAATAGTAAAACAACATTATGATACATTAATACAAGTACTATATGCAATACTGAATTTTTATATAATAGCGGAGAATGGATTTGAACCATTGACTTTCGGGTTATGAGCCCGACGAGCTACCAGACTGCTCTACCCCGCGACTTAAAATATAAGTTTACTCTATTTAGAGTCACAAAATCAATGAGTATAATATTTTTTCTAAAAAGAGTAAAACTAAACTTGTTAATATACTATATTTTACTCTAAATAAGAAAGGCATAACCTCATAAAAACCTATAATACGATCTTTAACCAAAATTTCAGGAGTTTTCACCCATAATTGACCATCATACCAACCTGATTCTTCATAAAAAATAGTAGCACTAATTAATCTTTTCACAACATAAGACCATCCTAAGTATAAGCGTATAAAAACTAATAGAAAAATACAAGTTGTAATCAATGCATTTAAAATTACTAAATCCCATATACTATTAATCTTTGATACTGTATATAAAATTAGAGGTGTAGATACAGTTATGACTATTGTAAAAATAACAAAAAGTTTAGCAAAATACCTATCTAAAGATGCAGTAGACCAAGAAAAAAACCACGAAGTTTTGAGAGAGAGATACTCATTTAATGGTTGCTGATCAAAAGGAACAGGACACTTTTTTTTAGAGACAGACATAAAATTGTTTTTATTTTTCTATGCTTAAAATATTATCTTATATAAAAATCTAATATAGATCAAAAGAAAATACATATAATATATTAAATATTAAAAATAAGCATATACTAGTGATTATAATTATTTGTAAATTTTTTTGTGTACTACGAGTAAAATTTAAACTGCTTAATTGATTAGAAAATCCACCAAAACTCGTAAACTTAGGATTGTTAATTAAAATTAATACTATACTAACAATTCCTGATATATACCATAAAACTTTCATATAAAAAGACAAAAATAAAAATTTAACTGATAATTAGCAAGAAGAATATGAAAATCATATTCTTACATATCATATGAACTATTAGATTAATACTTGCAGTAAATTATAATATAATTGCATAACTATTCACCTTGAACTTTCAATAGAAAAAATCCTAAAATTAATCCTAGCAATATTAATATAAAACTTACAACACTAACAATTGCAATTTCTGCTACCACTATAACACTCCATAAATAAATATAATTCTCACAATTATTAGTGTAAACCTAAAATCCGTTTCTTCCCCAAACCACTAAAGCTATTGAAAAACTAAACACAGCTAATAAACATCCCCAGCCTAAACTTAGTATATCAAACATTTGGTTTAAACTCCCTGACTTATTTAGTCAATTATAAATTAATAATTTAAATATTAAATCTATATAAATTATTGTATCAAATATTATAAAATCAAGAAATGTAAATTTTTTACAATTATGAAACAACTACATTAAACTTAAGGTTAGTATAGAAATAATAATATATTATATCTGAACTAAAACTAATATAGTCAAATAGTATCTAAAATTAAATTTATCATTATTATCATACTATGCAAAAGAATCACAATTTATCTCAAACAAATGCACAAGAAACTTTACTTACTCCACGCTTTTATACAACAGACTTTGAGGCAATGTCTAAGATAGATATTTCATTAAATATAAATGAATTTGAGGCTCTGCTTGAAGAATTTAGAGCAGATTATAATAGAAAACATTTTATCAGAGATGAGGAATTCGAACAGTCATGGAATCATTTAAATAATAAAACTCAAGCACTATTTATAGAGTTTCTAGAACGATCATGTACAGCAGAATTTTCAGGTTTTTTACTATATAAAGAATTATCAAGAAAATTAAAAAAAAGTAATCCTATAATTGCAGAATGTTTTTTACTTATGTCGAGGGATGAAGCAAGACATGCAGGTTTCTTGAATAAAGCTATGGGCGATTTTAATCTATCATTAGATTTAGGCTTTTTAACTAAAAGCAGAAAATATACTTTTTTTTCTCCAAAATTTATATTTTATGCAACATATCTATCAGAAAAAATTGGATATTGGAGGTATATTACAATCTATAGACACTTAGAAAAATATCCTAAACATAGAATCTATCCTATTTTTAAATTTTTCGAGAATTGGTGTCAAGATGAAAATCGTCATGGCGATTTTTTCGCAGCCTTACTAAAATCACAACCACAATTACTGAATACTTTAGAATCAAAAATATGGTGTCGTTTTTTTCTTGTGAGTGTATTTGCAACTATGTATTTAAATGACTTTCAAAGATCAGACTTTTATAAATCTATTGGACTAGATGCAAGACAATACGATATGCAAGTTATTAGAAAGACTAATGAAAGTGCATCAAGAATTTTTCCAATTGCCTTAAATGTTGATCAACCCAAATTTTTTCAATACTTAGATAAATGTGCTTCAGAGAATAAAAAATTAATAGAAATAGACAAAAAATATAGCAATTCATTTATACTAAACATTATTAAAATGCCAAATTATATTACTTTAAGTTGGTACTTAATCAAATTATACTTACTTCCAACTATTCCTTCTTCATATTTAATATCCACTATTAAATAATAGTAGAATTTGGTGTTCAATATATAACTTAATAATTACTATTTGATAAAAAATATAAAGCTTTATTATCTATAAATATAAATAAGTATAAAAATAAACTATAATGCTAAATATTATTAAATACTAATTATTTATTTTACTATGACTAATACAATTGATTTAAAAATGCCATCTCCTATTTTTGGAGGCAGCACAGGAGGATGGCTTAGATCTGCAGAAACTGAAGAGAAATATGCTATAACTTGGACTAGTAAAAAAGAACAAATTTTTGAAATGCCAACAGGTGGAGCTGCTGTAATGCGAGAAGGTAACAATCTATTGTACCTATCCAGAAAAGAGCAATGTTTAGCATTAAGTTCACAATTAAGAAAAAAATTTAAAATTACTGACTTTAAAATTTATAGAATTTTCCCTAATAGTGAAGTTCAATATTTACATCCAAAAGATGGAGTATTTCCAGAAAAAGTTAATCCAGGTAGAATTGGTATAGGTAATATTGATCATTCAATAGGAAAAAATTGCAACCCTATAGAGCAAAAATTTACTGCAAAAGCTACATACGAATAAATAATTTTATAATAAAATATACTTAAAATTGAAATATAAAATTGTATTTCAATCTTAAGTATGATATATTTTATATTGTAGATATTGGAGAGGTGGTAGAGTTGGTTTATTGCATCTGATTTGAAATCAGATGAACCATTAGGTTCCGTGGGTTCGAATCCCACCCTCTCCATAATACTAAATCAGACTAAATTATTTTAATTTTTATTAATAGCTTTTTCTATAAAACCAATAGCTTCACCTAAACTGGCTATATTTTCAGCATCTTTATCAGGTATTTCTATAGCAAACTCTTCTTCGATAGCCATAACTAATTCAACTGTATCTAAAGAATCCGCGCCTAAATCTTCGACGAACTTTGCATCATTTGTAACTTTTTGAATTTCTACACCTAACTGAGCAACAACAATAGTTTTAACTCTATCTGATACAGATCCTTCTAATTGTGATGATGACATAATAAATCCTCAATAAATTAAATATAACAAATCATTTTTAAATTAACCTGTATCTATAATTACTAATAAAATCATAATGCAAAACAAGATAAATATATTAATCAGGGTAAATTTTTAATCTTCTATTAGGTTCTTCACCAAAGCTACTAGATCTCAGATTATAAAAATTAATTAATCTATGCTGTAATTTACGCAAATTTATATTTCTAGGTAATAATTCCACTGATTGTTGTTTACTATTAACAATTTTTTCTATTGCAATTTTTGTTTCTATTAAAGTTTCAAGCTCAACCTTTTGTTTATCTCTAGCTATAATCTCCCAATTATGATTAGAAACCTTACGTATATTTAAAATTTTTATTAGAGCACGTTTAATATTAGCAGAAGTACTACTAGATATAGTATATATTGTTATCTGTCTTGCTTTTGCTATTTGCTTTAGTTTTATATTATGTTTGAAATTAGACCTCAGGGCTAAAATTATATCAGCTTTTACAATATCTCTTGTAATATATATAGGTATATGCAATGTATTTACTATCATTTGTACTTGGGCAATATTTATATAATATATATATAAGCGTATAGAAAATGTACTTTCCATCGTATCTTTACTGTCTTGTAATACACTAGATACTTTTGTCCATTTAGTTATTTTTTGTGTTTTTAAATAGCCTAAATCTACTTTTCGATTAGTTAAACTTGTATGTTTACTAAAAGACTCTAGATTCTTTCTACTAATTTTAGTAGTAGAATTAGTTAAATTAGAGACAAGACTACTAGCTTTATATTTTTCACACTCAATAATTATAGATCCATTAGAGATTAATTTACGACGTTGAACCCATAGACTTAATCCTTGTAATAATTGATCTACAGCTAAATCAACTGATTCATGAATAATCCAACTATAACGATCATGGATTTCTATAGCTACTTGAAATGCAGGTGATGCTTTTCTTTCTAAAATACTTTTTTGTGATCCTCTTCGTTTTGCTTCATCATCTCCAAGAGTAACATATTGTATACCACCAATTAAATCAGATAATATAGGATTTTTTATTAAACTATCTAAATAATTACCATGAGCTGTACCAACTAATTGCACACCTCTTTCAGCAATTGTACGAGCAGCTAAAGCTTCTAAATCTGTTCCTATTTCATCAATTATAATAACCTCTGGCATATGATTTTCAACAGCTTCAATCATAACTTGATGCTGGAGTTCAGGTCTTGATACTTGCATCCTTCTAGCACGACCAATAGCAGGATGTGGTATATCTCCATCACCAGCTATTTCATTAGATGTATCAATTATAACAACTCTTTTTTCCATTTCATCCGCTAATACCCTTGCAATTTCTCTAATAGCTGTTGTTTTTCCAACACCGGGTCGACCTAATAATAATATTGAAGGATTATTATCTAATAAATCTCTAATAATACTAATTGTACCTAAAAGAGCTCTGCCTACTCTACAAGTCAAACCAATAATGCTACCTTTTCTATTTTTAATAGAACTAATTCGATGTAATGTTCTTTCAATTCCAGAACGATTATCACCACTAAAATTTCCTATACGCTTAATCGAATAATCTAAATCTTGCCAAGTTATAATTTTATTAGATAAATACTCTGGTCCTTTAGGAAAACGAGCTTCCGGTTTTCTTCCTAAATCCATAACAACTTCAATAAGCAACTTTCTGTCTTTATGAATTTGCAAAGGCTGTCGAATAAAGTCAGGCAAAATTTCTAATAATTGTTCTAGATCATCTGATATTAACATATGTTATTAACCAAAACATAAAATAAAAACTTATAGTCTTAAATTTACTTAAAAGTAAGATGATTAATATAAAAAAATATATTATTTATAAAATAAAGATATAAAATACTATTTAAAAGTACAAGTTAAAATAACTATAAAAAGTATAATATAATACTAAATATATTATAAATAATAAGAAAATATAAACTACAGTAATATAATTTAGGAGAATAAATAATAAATATGAACTTTCAAATAAAAGACCTAAGAAAAATATTATACTCCATTCAAGCAAATAAGATTTATCGACTTAATATAAAAAGTGAACAATTTGAATTATTTGTTAACAAAAATAATATTATTTTTAGTAAAAATTCTAAAACTTCGAAAAATAAATATTCTAATTTTTCTACACAAAATACAATCAAACAAAATAAACTGGAATATAAAAGTTCTAATCAGATACAGACACATGCTAATGAATCTAAATCTATAAGCTATTCAACAATTGTTTCACCTATGGTTGGAACTTTTTATAGATCTCCTGCACCAAATGAACCTCCATTTATAGAAAAAAATGACATTGTAAATAAAAAACAAACCGTATGTATAATTGAAGCCATGAAATTAATGAATGAAATAGAAGCAGAAGTTAACGGTAAAGTCGCTGACATATTAGTAAAAGATGGAGAAATTGTTGACTGTGGTCAAGCTCTTATGAAAGTACAAATAATATAAATACAGTTAATAAAATTCCTTGATAATAGATTTTAACTATTGTTAACAGATCTAAGGCAAATGATAACTTATATTTATAATATAAATTAGTAATAAAAACTCAAATGTAAAAATTACATAATTTTATAATATAAAATTATTAACATAGTGAGTGTTTTATTAAATTGTCTCGTTGTATTTTAATCAGAATAAACAGGAGAATATCAATGGCAATTAGCTCAAAAGAGCAAGAGGCAAAAAAAGTTAAAGTTACTGTAGATAAAAATCCTGTTGCTACTTCATTTGAAAAATGGGCAAAACCAGGTCATTTTTCAAGAACTCTAGCTAAAGGTCCTAAAACAACTACATGGATCTGGAATTTACATGCAGATGCTCACGACTTTGATAGTCATACAAGTTCTCTAGAAGAAATTTCACGAAAAATTTTTAGTGCTCACTTTGGTCAACTAGCAATTATATTTCTATGGCTAAGTGGAATGTATTTTCATGGTGCAAAATTTTCAAACTATGTAGCATGGCTCAGTAGTCCCAATACAATTAAACCCAGTGCTCAAATTGTATGGCCTATCGTTGGTCAAGAAATTTTAAATGGTGATGTTGGAGGAGGACTCCAAGGAGTTCAAATTACATCTGGATTTTTTCAGCTATGGCGAGCTTCTGGTATAACAACAGAATTTGAACTTTATGCAACTGCAATAGCTGGCTTATTTATGTCATGTTTAATGGTTTTTGCCGGATGGTTTCATTATCATAAATCAGCTCCAAAACTAGAATGGTTTCAAAATGTAGAATCAATGATGAACCATCACTTATCTGGTTTACTAGGACTAGGATGTCTATCATGGGCTGGACACCAAATTCATATTTCTATACCTATTAATAAGCTCTTAGATTCTGGTGTATCTCCACAAGAACTACCTCTACCACATGAGTTTTTAGTAAATAGAGAACTTGTAAGTCAACTTTATCCAAGCTTCAGTAAAGGTATACTACCTTTTTTTACTTTGAATTGGAACGAGTATTCAGATTTTCTAACTTTTAAAGGTGGATTAAATCCTGTAACTGGTGGCTTATGGCTAACTGATACAGCTCATCATCATTTAGCTTTAGCTGTATTATTTATAGTCGCTGGACATATGTATAGAACTAATTGGGGTATTGGGCATAGCATGAAAGAAATATTAGAAGCCCATAAAGGACCATTTACTGGTGAAGGACATAAAGGTCTTTATGAAATTTTAACAACTTCTTGGCATGCACAGTTAGCTATTAATTTAGCTATGATGGGATCATTAAGTATTATTGTAGCCCACCATATGTATGCAATGCCTCCTTATCCTTACATTGCAACTGATTATCCAACTCAGCTATCATTATTTACACATCATATGTGGATAGGAGGCTTTTGCATAGTAGGGGCAGGAGCACATGCTTCAATCTTTATGGTTAGAGACTATAATCCAGCACAAAACCATAATAATGTATTAGATAGAATAATTAGACATAGAGACGCAATAATATCTCATCTTAACTGGGTATGTATATTTCTAGGATTTCATTCATTTGGTTTATATATACATAATGATACAATGAGGGCATTAGGTAGATCTCAAGACATGTTTTCAGATACAGCTATCCAACTTCAACCAATATTTGCACAATGGATACAAAACATTCACAGTCTTGCTCCAAGCAATACAAGTCCCAATGCCTTAGCAACTGCTAGTTACGCATTTGGAGGAGATATAGTTGCAATTAATAATAAAATTGCAATGATGCCTATAAATTTAGGAACAGCAGACTTTATGGTACATCATATACATGCATTTACTATTCATGTAACGGTGCTAATTTTAGTTAAAGGTTTCTTGTTTTCACGCAATTCACGTTTAATACCAGATAAATCAAACTTAGGATTCCGTTTTCCATGCGATGGTCCTGGAAGAGGTGGGACCTGTCAAGTCTCAGGATGGGATCATGTATTCTTAGGACTATTTTGGATGTATAATTCACTATCAATAGCTATTTTCCACTTTAGTTGGAAAATGCAATCTGACGTTTGGGGCAGTATAGGATCTTCGGGAGTTGTATCTCACATTACAGGTGGTAACTTTGCGCAAAGCTCTATAACAATTAATGGTTGGTTGCGCGACTTTTTATGGGCACAAGCTTCACAAGTAATTCAATCATATGGATCTGCTTTATCAGCATATGGCCTAATCTTTTTAGGAGCTCACTTTGTATGGGCATTCAGCTTAATGTTTTTATTTAGTGGACGTGGTTATTGGCAAGAACTTATAGAGTCTATTGTATGGGCACATAATAAAATTAAAGTAGCTCCATCTATTCAACCAAGAGCACTAAGTATCACACAAGGGAGAGCAGTAGGTGTAGCTCATTACTTACTAGGAGGAATAGGAACAACTTGGGCTTTCTTCTTAGCAAGAATTATATCAGTAGGATAAATATTAAATCAGGAAAACAAAAAAATGGCAACAAAATTTCCCAAATTCAGCCAAGCTTTAGCACAAGACCCTACAACAAGAAGAATTTGGTATGGGATAGCAACAGCACACGATTTTGAAACCCATGATGGAATGACAGAAGAAAATTTATATCAGAAAATATTTTCTTCTCACTTCGGTCATATAGCTATAATCTTCTTATGGACATCAGGTAATTTATTTCACGTTGCTTGGCAAGGCAACTTCGAGCAATGGGTAATACAACCTATGAAAATTAAACCCATAGCTCATGCTATATGGGATCCTCACTTCGGACAAACAGCAGTTAAAGCTTTTACAAAAGGAGGCGTATCATACCCAGTAGATATAACTTTTTCTGGCGTATATCATTGGTGGTACACAATAGGAATGAGAAGTAATAGTGACCTATATAATGCTTCATTATTTTTATTGGTTTTATCTGCAATTATGCTATTTGCTGGATGGCTACATTTGCAACCTAAATTTAAACCTGGATTGTCTTGGTTTAAAAATAATGAATCAAGATTAAATCATCATCTATCAGGTTTATTCGGATTAAGTTCATTGGCTTGGACAGGACATTTAATTCATGTAGCAATTCCAGAATCTCGTGGACAACATATTGGATGGGACAATTTCTTATACACTCTTCCACATCCTTCGGGATTACAACCTTTTTTCACAGGTAACTGGGGTATTTATGCATCAAATCCAGATACACCAAGCCATATTTTTGGTACTAGTGAAGGAGCAGGAACAGCTGTATTAACTTTTTTAGGTGGATTTCATCCGCAAAGTCAATCTTTATGGCTAACTGATATAGCTCATCACCACTTAGCAATTGCAATAATATTTATAATTGCTGGTCATATGTATAAAACCAATTGGGGTATCGGACATAATATTAAAGACATAATTGACGCACATCGTCCACCTAGCGGAAAATTAGGCCGAGGTCACACTGGATTATATGAGACAATTACAAATTCTTTACACATGCAACTGGGATTAGCTTTAGCATCTTTAGGTGTAATCACATCACTCGTTGCACAGCACATGTATGCAATGCCTCCTTACGCATTTATATCTAAGGATTTTACAACTCAAGCTGCTTTATACACACATCATCAATATGTAGCCGGTTTTCTTATGGTTGGAGCATTCGCACATGGTGCTATCTTTTTTATTAGAGACTATAATCCAGAAGATAACAAAGATAATGTACTATCTAGAATGCTAGATCATAAAGAAGCTATTATATCACATCTTAGCTGGGTATGTTTATTTTTAGGATTTCATACTCTAGGACTGTATATACATAATGATACAATGATTGCTTTTGGAACTCCAGAAAAACAAATACTAATTGAACCTGTATTTGCACAATGGATACAAGCAAGTTCAGGGAAGGCATTGTACGGCTTTGATACTCTTCTATCTTCTTCATCAAATATAACTACAAGAGCAGGAAGTAGCATATGGTTACCTGGTTGGTTAGAAGCAATCAATAGTAATAAAAATTCACTATTCCTTACTATAGGACCAGGAGACTTTTTAGTTCATCATGCAATCGCTTTAGGATTACATACCACAACACTAATATTAGTAAAAGGTGCTTTAGATGCAAGAGGATCAAAACTAATGCCAGACAAAAAAGACTTTGGATATAGTTTTCCATGTGATGGTCCTGGAAGAGGTGGTACATGCGATATATCAGCTTGGGATGCTTTCTACCTATCTGTATTTTGGATGCTTAATACAATTGGATGGGTTACATTCTACTGGCATTGGAAACATATTACTATCTGGCAAGGCAATGTAAATCAATTTAATGAGTCTTCAACATATTTAATGGGATGGCTAAGAGACTATTTATGGCTAAATTCATCGCCATTAATAAATGGATACAATGCTTATGGTATGAATAATTTATCTGTATGGGCATGGATGTTTTTATTTGGACATTTGGTATGGGCAACTGGCTTTATGTTTTTAATATCTTGGCGAGGTTATTGGCAAGAACTTATAGAAACCTTAGCTTGGGCTCATGAAAGAACACCTCTGGCTAACTTAGTCAGATGGAAAGATAAACCAGTAGCATTATCTATAGTACAAGCAAGACTTGTAGGTTTAGCACATTTTTCTGTAGGATATATTTTAACTTATGCAGCATTCGTAATTGCATCTACATCAGGAAAATTTGGTTAATTAAATAAAATAAATAATATATATAAACATTAATAAGAGACTAGATTACTACTTTTAAAAACAAGTAGTAATTTTTTATTGCAATATATAGACTTTTAAAGTAAAATTAAAGTAATTTTAAATCCTTCCTACAACTTACAACTAAATATAAATTCGTAAAAATGGCTAAAAAAAGCATGATTGCAAGAGAAGTAAAACGAGAAAAACTAGTAGAAAAATATAATGAAAAAAGAAAAAAAATAAAAAGTAAACTAAAGAATGAATTAACTTTTTTAGAACAAATACTAATACAACAAGAGTTACAAAAATTGCCCCTAAATAGTTCTAACTGTCGTAAAAGAAATAGATGCTGGAAAACTGGACGGAGTCGCGGTTTTTATAAAGACTTTGGGTTATCAAGACATGTTTTGAGAGAAATGTCACATGATTGTTTATTACCAGGTATCAGAAAATCTAGTTGGTAATATTGGTAATAAATAAAATTTTATTATTATATTTATATAAATGTTAATATAATATTAAAATTTTATTGATAAAACTATAATCCTAATTGATTACCTCTACGATATTGTAGATAAGCAGCAACTAACAAACCTAATAATGTTACAGGAATTAATCCTAACACTATACCAGATAAAAGAGGTTCTACCATAATAAAAAACTTTCTAAAAAATAAATTGAAATAACATGACATATTTTATTTAATCCAATTATCTAAAACCAATAGCTGCTTGCCATACAAAAGCTAATAACAAAAAAAATACAGGAATTACAGGCAATATATCAACTAAAGGACGAAAAATTGAATAAGCTTCTGGTAACTTTGCGAATATTATTAGTGTAGTCATAAAATAAACCTCTTTATAATTAATTTATATAATTATTTATATATATAATAATACAAATCTTAAATTCAAACATAAAATACGTTATTAATTATGTTTTTTATTATAAATTCACTATGATAATGATATCAATACAACAGAAAAAGTGCTGACATTATGAAAAAAAAATATATATGCAAAAATCCGTTTATAATAAGCAATAGATCACGTTTCACAATATATAATTATATATTATATATCTATTTTTAAGTCATATTATTAAAAAATATAAAATATAAGAAAATAAAAAATTATGACCATCATTACTCAAATATTAGTATTTACACTAGTAATTTTTTCCACTTTACTTGTTGTAGGGATACCAGTAACTTTTGCATCTCCTGGCCAATGGGAAAAATCTAAAAGTTTAATTTATACTGGTGCAGGAATATGGACAGGATTAGTACTAATAACAGGATTTGTAAACTCTTTCGTTAACTAAAATTATATTATATATAAATATATGAAAAATAATTTTAAAATAAACTTAGTATAATATCAAGTTAAAAAAATTTGACAAAATATATTTTTTTTGTAATTATACTATAGTAAGCGGGTATAGCTCAGAGGTAGAGCGCAACCTTGCCAAGGTTGATGTCGCGCGTTCGAATCGCGTTACCCGCTTATAATATTTAGGCTTCCTTAGAATTAGTATCTATAACGGTATCATCAACTGACTGATCATTACTATCTTTATTAGAACCGTAAACTTGCTTACCTATATTCATCATTGCTTGCTGCAGTTGATTTTGGAAAATTTTAATATTTTCATAATCATCCTCTTTAATAGATATTTTTAAAGTATCTATTAGCTTTTGTACATTTTTTTTCTCATCTGTAGTAATTTTATCTTTTAATTCATCAATTTGATTTTGAGATTGGTAACATAAAGCATCTGCTTGGTTCTTCAAATCTATTTTTTCACGTTTTTGTTTATCAAATTCTGAATTTTCTTCTGCCTCTTTTACTAACTTTTCAACCTCTTCTTTAGGTAATGTAGATGCACCTGTTATAGTAATAGACTGTTCTTTACCTGTTCCTTTATCTTTAGCTTTGACAGATAATATACCATTAGCATCTATATCAAATACAACCTCTATTTGAGGTACACCTCTAGGTGCAGGCATAATACCATCTAACCTAAAAGTACCTAAACTTTTATTATCTTTTGTAAATTCTCTTTCACCTTGTAAAACATGAATCTCAACATTAGGTTGGTTATCAACAGCTGTTGAAAATATTTCTGATTTTTTTGTAGGCACTGTAGTATTACGAGAAATTATTTTAGTCATTACACCTCCTAAGGTTTCCACTCCAAGAGATAAAGGTGTAACATCTAATAATAATATATCTTTAACTTCACCCGCTAAAACACCTGCTTGAACAGCTGCTCCAATTGCAACTACCTCATCAGGATTTACACTTTGGTTAGGATCTTTACCTATCATTTGTTTAACAGATTTTTGAATAGAAGGAATCCTAGTAGAACCTCCAACTAAAACAATTTCATCTATACTTTCAGCAGATAATTGAGCATCTTTTAATGCATTGTTAACCGGCACTTGACAACGATTAATTAAATCTTGACATAAATACTCAAACTTAGCTCTAGTTATATTCTTTTCTAAATGTTTAGGACCAGTATTTGTAGAAGTAATAAAAGGTAAATTAATATCCGTTTGTGATAAACTGGATAACTCCATTTTCGCTTTCTCAGCAGCCTCTGTTAACCTTTGTAAAGCTTGCCTGTCCTTTCCTAAATTGATTCCTTCATCATTACTAAATTCATTAATTAACCATTCAACAATTTTTCTATCAAAATCATCTCCACCTAAATGAGTATCACCAGAGGTTGATAAGACCTCGAAAACACCATCACCCACTTCTAAAATAGAAACATCAAATGTACCTCCACCTAAATCAAATACTAAAATAGTTTCATTATTTTTTTTATCTAAACCATATGATAAAGATGCTGCTGTAGGTTCATTTATAATTCTTAATACATCTAAACCAGCAATCTGACCAGCATCTTTAGTTGCCTGACGCTGCGAATCATTAAAGTATGCTGGAACAGTTATTACTGCTTGGGTTACTTGTTGACCTAAGTAAGTGCTAGCATCTTCAACTAATTTACGTAATACTTGAGCAGAAATTTCCTCAGGAGCAAAATCTTTACTTAGTGCTGGACACTCTAACTTAATATTAGAATTATAATCTGTCTTTACATTATAAGATGATTGTTGCAATTCACTACCTAATTCATCTTTTTTACGACCTATAAATCTTTTCACAGAATAAAAAGTATTCTCTGGATTCATAACTGCTTGTCTTTTAGCTATTTGACCTACCAATTTATCTTGTTTTTTAGTATAAGCAACAACAGATGGAGTAGTTCTCAATCCTTCTTTATTGGGAATTACTGTAGGTTTACCTCCCTCCATAACAGCAATTACAGAATTCGTAGTACCTAAATCAATTCCAACAACCTTAGACATAAATTACCTCTTAAAAAATAAACTTAATTATGTTAACTTTAATACTATATTTCGTTTATATAGTTATATAGATATATATTGCATGAAATTTAATTATCAGTAAAGTAGTAATTACCGTACTTTTGAAAATAGATAATATATTCCAGTTTTAATATTAAAATATAGTAGACGTAATTTATCATTAGGCAAACCAACAAATACTAAAGCAGTAATTATTTGATTCAAATATACGTATTAGAAGTAAACTAAGTTGAACATTTACAGATATACTTTCAAAACTTAATAAATTACCAGAAAAAGTATAGAAACATTTTTCTAAGGAATTTTCATTACCAGATTCAAACTTCAAATATTACTTACGACATTCAATGACAGTCATTGACAACTTCTTTAATGAAGACAACAACTTTTTACGACTATAGCCACTATCATAACCTATTAAATCCAATGCGAGAGAAGTGTACAATTTAAAAGTACTAAATGAATTACTATATTAGCGTAGAATATAAATTAATACCATTAAATCGAAATAATTTAATAAACCATATTGCATATAAACCTTTAAAAAGTTGTCATCAGATTCCGAACAACTAACAAAAATATTCTTATTTAGATGAATACCTAGAATTTAAATAGAAGAAATGAAATATATTACAAACTTTAATAATATCGTATTTAGAGATGAATTTAAATGATTTATCTAATTTATTTTGAGAAGTCAAATCTATAATATTATCTATATCGTTATCAGTATTTATTATTGAAGAACCAACTAAATTTTGTTTCACAGAATTAAGATATAACTTTTTTAATAGTTTGAATTAAATAAATATGGTGACTAATAAAACCTATCACGATAAAGAAAATACTTTAATATTTCCATCAAATCATTAGAGTCAGAGTTTGTATCAATAAACTTAAGAACGAGAATACAGAATTGCCAGTCATCTTCTGATTTTGATCTTGATATTAGTAAATTAGATTTATACATAAAATACTCATGTGAATATTGTTTAGATAGTTTAATTCGTTGAGTTATTTCTTGGGATTTTAATTTAACAGAATCTATAAAAAATGCTAATATATGATTATTATTCATAATTAAAATTTATTATCCAGTAATAAACCAGGCAAATTTTCCATTTTTTATATATTGCCTGGTATATTTTTTTGTTTTTTTTAACCGTTTTATAGATAATTATCTGTAGTCTATTACACTAAAATAAATAAATAAGAGGGCATCATCCGTGTTTTGCCTTACTTTTTTGAAAAAGCGTAAAGAAATTTACGTTCTTTTTAAGACACTAATCTGTATGCTATTCTTGTTTTAGATTTATATTATTATTCGGTTCCGTTAAACTATTACTATTACTAGGGCTTAAATTGTTGTCTTCAAATAGCCTACTTTTTGTTCTAGCAACCTTACCCATAAGTTTATCTATCTCTTCTTCACTATCAAAATCTATGTTAAGTTGATTCGTTTTTATTTTAGCTGCTTTATCTACACAAGATAATAATTCAATAACTTATTGAATCTTCAGGTCTTTATATTTTTTCAACATTTTACTGCGATTTATCAAATGTTTAGTTAATGCAATTATTTCACTATCAGCTAGTGAAACACTTTTAACTTTCGGAGTTTTAGTATTTTTAGAAATCAATTTTCTGAATTCTTTTTGATCTTTGCTTAAGTTATGTATTATAGGGTAATCGAATAGCTGTTGGGAGTCAAAAATTTTGGATAGCTAATACATATTGCTAGTTGTATAACGTCAGAAATGGTCATTTTTTATTATCGACTTAAAGACTAATTACTAAAGATTATTTTTCAAACTATATTATTGAAAGTAAAAGTATTTGTGAACATGAACAAAAGCTTGATTAGCTTAGAAAAGAATTAAATTAGGTATATACTATTTTATAAGTTTCCTTAAATTTAGCAGTCAGTGGAAGACAAATAACAGAAATGGCAAAATAGATAGGGTAATAATGAATTTTTTTATAACCTTTCTTCAAATTATGAGTTTAGTTCTGAAGAACCTTTGGATACATCTAGCTTAAATAACTAAATGAAAATTATAAAATTGTGGAATAATTAGTACATTTAGGCTTAAACTTTGTTATGGCTATTTCGTAGAATTGTATTTCATATTTGTGACATAATTAAAAATAATAATAGACAATTTTTATACATTTACTCAAAAACTAAATATCTAAAACAGCTTGTTAAGAATTTACAATAACTTCAGTAAACCTTATTATACAGCATAAGAGATAAGATAATACCAGAAAGAGAAATATTTCATGTGAAAAATATAATTGAATCTGGATAAAAAGTTTAACGTTTAATTATGTAAAGATATAGCAAAGTATTAAAAAATAAAGTAAAATTTTTAATATAAATATATTAACACAGCAAGGTTGAAAATTTTAAGAATTTAACAGATAATAAAAAGTATGCTCTCTAAATATATAGATACGTAAACTTTTTATAAATATAAGGAACTAACAAAACAATGAAAATCGGGCTAATGGGTAAAAAAATTGGTATGACTCAAATTTTTGACCAAGAAGGTAAAGCACTGCCCGTAACAATTTTAGAAATAGGACCATGCTTAATCACAGAAATAAAAAATATAGCATCTCATGGATATGAAGCAATTCAAATCGGATATACAAAAGTAAATCACAACCAACTTAATAAACCACAAACTGGCCATCTAAGTAAACAAAAAATACCTCCCTTAAAATACTTAAAAGAATATAGAGTCGAATCAACAAAAGAATTTACCATAGGCAAATGGATTACAGTTAAAGATTTAAACATGAATAAAAATATTTCTGTATCTAGCAAGAGCATTGGAAAAGGTTTTGCAGGATGCGTTAAAAGACACAAGTTTAGTAGAGGACCTATGACTCATGGTTCAAAAAACCATAAACAACCAGGATCAATAGGTGCAGGAACAACACCAGGAAAAGTTTTTGCTGGAAAAAAAATGGCTGGACGTATGGGTGGAAAACAAGTAACAGTAAAAAACCTCAAAATTATAGATATTAAAACAAACAAGAACATCATTATAGTAAAAGGATGTATTCCTGGAAAACCAGGCAATATAATTAGCATTCATCAAAAATAGATTTATGAATAGAACACACAAGTTAAACTACTCAGTTATCTCATCTAAAACCAAAAATGAGAAATATAATAAAGAATTAACAATCAATTTAGCAAAAAAAGAGAAGAACCATATATATATAATACATCAAGTATTAACTCAACAATTACTTAATCTAAAACAAGGAAATGCTAATACTAAAACAAGAAATGAAGTAAAAGGAGGCGGAAAAAAGCCATGGAAACAAAAAGGTACAGGTAGAGCAAGAGCTGGCTCAAACCGATCTCCTTTATGGAGAGGAGGAGGCGTAATATTTGGACCACGTACTAAACAATATTTCAAGAAGATAAATAGAAAAGAAAAACAACTAGCACTAAAAATTCTAATAGAAAATAAATTGAGAGATACAATAACGATAGAAAATTCTATAGAAGAATTGAATGAACCAAGTACAAAGAAATTTAAAAATATACTACAAAACTACAATATAAATACAAAAAAACACAATAATATTTTAGTTATAGTAAGTAAAAAATCACGTAATTTATATCTTGCTACTCGTAACTTAAAAAATATAGAACTATTAGCTGCTAACCATTTAAATATTGTATCATTAATAAAAACAAATCAAATAATCATAGATCAAAATGCTTTAAATATTATTAACGATATATACAATGAATAAAAATATAGAAGATACAACTTTAATTAATATAATTAAATATCCAATACTAACAGATAAGACCACACAAATGATAGAAGAAAATAAATATCACTTTGCGGTTGAAACTAAAGCTAAAAAAACAGAAATTAAACAAGCTATTGAAAAAATATTCAATGTAAAAGTTGAAAAAATTAATACATTAGTTATAAAACCTCGAAAAAAACGTATAGGAAAAAAAGTCGGTTATAAAAATAAATATAAAAAGGCAATTATAAAACTTTATGATCAATACCAGATTAACTTATTCTTAGATAATTAAATTAATGCAAATCAAAATAATATATAATTAATTAAATGACAATTCGTTTATATAAAGCATATACACCTGGTACCCGTAATAGAACTATATCTACATTCGATGATATAACAACTAACAAACCAGAAAAATCACTCATACGTAAAAATCATCGTCGCAATGGAAGAAATAATAGAGGAATTATAACATCAAGACATAGGGGTAAAGGACATAAAAGACGTTATAGAGTTATTGACTTTAAACGTAATAAATATAACATTGAAGCTACAGTAGCAAGTATAGAATATGATCCTAACCGAAATGCACGAATAGCGTTATTACATTACACGGATGGTGAAAAAAAATATATTATACATCCAAGATCATTAAATGTTGGCCAAAAAATTAGTTCAGGAATAAACGCACCCTTGGAAATAGGTAATTGCCTTCCATTAGACTTAATTCCATTAGGTACAGCTGTTCATAACATAGAATTAACTCCATGCAGAGGTGGACAAATTGTTAGAGCAGCTGGAACGTATGCTCAAATAGTTGCTAAAGAAGGTAATTTTGTAACACTAAAATTACCATCAAATGAAGTAAGACTAATTAGAAAACATTGTACAGCTACTATAGGACAAGTAGGAAATATTGATGATAATAATATTACTATTGGAAAAGCAGGACGTAATAGATGGTTAAATAGAAAACCTAAAGTTCGAGGAGTAGTTATGAATCCAATAGATCATCCTCATGGAGGTGGAGAAGGGCGTTCACCTATAGGAAAACCTTACCCAGTTACTCCATGGGGTCAACCAACACTAGGAAGAAAAACACGAAAAAAACCTAAATATAGTAATCGTTATATACTACGTAAAAGAAAATAAATACAAACTATATCTAAATTATAAATTTAAGTCATTATGTCAAGATCTCTAAAAAAAGGACCTTATATAGAATTTAAATTATTCAAGAAAATAAAAAAATTAAATCAAGAAAACTCTAAAACCACATTAAAAACATGGTCAAGATCTTCAACTATTATTCCACAAATGATAGGTCATACAATTGCTGTTTATAATGGAAAACAATTTTTTCCTGTATTTATATCAGACCAAATGGTAGGACATAAATTAGGAGAATTCGTACCTACAAGAACTTTTAGAAGCCATATAAAAAGTGATAGAAAAACTAAAAAATAATTAGATGATCAATACAAAGCAATCTATTGAATCCAAAGGAAAATACTTACGCCTATCAGTACAAAAAACAAGAAGAATTTTAAATCAAATCAAAGGTACAAAATATCAAGAAGCAATGCTCATACTAGAATTTATGCCTTATAAACCATGCAAAATAATAAAAAAAATTCTCGAATCGGCTGGCAATAATTTATCAAATTTCAAATATGAAAAACAAAACTTAATTATTAAAGAAGCATTCGCAAACGAAGGACCAAAATTAAAAAGATTTCAACCAAGAGCACAAGGAAGAGCATTTCAAATAAAAAAACCTACATGCCACATAACAATAAGGTTAAGTATAAAATAAGTTGATTAAGAACTTGATTGGACATTTAGTATAGAAAAAAGAAATATAAAATTATGGGACAAAAAACACATCCATTAGGATTTAGACTAGGTATTACACAAACATATAAATCTTCCTGGTTTTCAAATATGAAATCGTACCCAAAACTTGCTCAAGAAGATTACAAAATAAGAAAACTAATAAAACAAAAATTGCATCAAGCAAGTATTGCATTAATTCATATAGATAGAAAAGTTGATCAAATCCAAATTCACATACATACAGCTAGACCAGGTATTATATTAGGTAAAATGGGACATGGTTTAAATGACATAAGCAAGAATTTAGAAACTATACTAAATAATAATATACAAATTAGAATTAAATTAGTAGAAATCACAGATCCCGATAAAGAAGCCACATTAATAGCTGAATTTATAGTACAACAACTAGAAAAAAGAATAGCTTTTAGAAGAGTTATTAGACAAGCTATACAAAAATCTCAAAAAGCTAAGAATCAAGGCATTAAAATTCAAATTTCAGGTCGATTGAATGGAGCTGAAATAGCAAGAAGCGAATGGATTAGAGAAGGTCGTGTACCATTACAAACATTAAGAGCACATATAGATTATTCATATAAAACAGCACATACCATATATGGTATATTAGGAGTAAAAGTTTGGTTATTTAAAGGCGAAAAAATTATAACAGATGATACCGAGACTATAAACTATAGCTAATATACTTTAGTATTTAATTAAAACTTATTCAAAATATGCTTAGTCCTAAAAGAACAAAATTTCGTAAACAACACCGTGGTCGTATGAAAGGTAAAGCTAGCAAAGGAAATCACATTGCATTTGGAGATTATGGATTACAAACATTAGAACCAGTTTGGCTAACAGCAAGACAAATTGAAGCTACTAGAAGAACAATTACTAGATACGTCAAAAGAGGAGGTAAACTATGGATAAGAGTGTTTCCAGACAAACCTATAACAGCCAGACCAGCAGAAACCAGAATGGGTTCTGGCAAAGGAGCTCCTGAATATTGGGTTGCCGTAGTAAAGCCTGGTCATATATTGTTTGAAATAACTGGTGTCTCACAACAAATTGCTGAACAAGCAATGAAATTAGCATCATATAAATTACCTGTGAAAACAAAATTCATAACCAAAGGAAATTAAAAGAATATGGCTTTACCAAATATTAACAATATTAAAAATTTAACAAAAGAAGAAATAAAAGAAAAAATCATAGAAATAAAAAAAGAAATACTTGAATTAAAATTTAAACAAGCAACAAAACAAAATATTAAATCACACTTATTCAAACATAAAAAACACCAACTATCCCAATTATTAACAATACAAACAAAATCAAATCATGTATAAAAAATATATAATAGGTATAGTTATTAGTAATAAAATGAATAAAACAATTACTGTAGCTGTGCAGAATAGAATATCACATACAAAATATAAAAAAATAACTACAAGAACCAATAAATATTATGCACATGACGAAAACAATATATGTAATATAGGTGATACTGTAAAAATACAACCATACAGACCTATAAGTAAGAAAAAACGTTGGATATTAATAGAAAAAATACTAAAAAAATGATTCAAATACAAAGCTATTTAAACATTGCTGATAATAGTGGAGCACGAAAAATTATTTGCATTCAAGTTTTAGGAAGTAACAATCCTTCCTATGCCAGTATAGGAGATATTATAATAGGTGTTGTTAAAGATGCATTACCTAATATGCAAATAAAAAAATCAGATATTATTAGAGCTGTTATAGTAAGAACTAAAAAAACTATAAGACGTGATGATGGAATGAGTATAAGATTTGATGAAAATGCAGCTGTTATTATAAATCAAGAAAATAATCCGAGAGGAACTAGAGTATTTGGACCCATAGCTAAAGAACTACGAGACAAAAACTTTTCAAAGATAATATCATTAGCTCCAGAGGTTGTATAATATAATGAAAATAAAAAAAAATCGTAAAAAAGTACATGTTAAATCAGGAGAAATTGTAAAAATCATATCAGGAAATAGTAAAGGCAAAATAGGTAAAATAATTAAAGTTTTGCCAAAAAAGAATAAAATAATTATTGAAAACTTAAATATAGCCACAAAACACTCGAAAGCAAAAAACAATAATAGTAGTGGTCAACTTATCAAAATTGAACGGGCTATCGATAGTTCAAACGTAAAATTACACAGCAATAAAGATGATAATTAAAAACCTGTTTTTCTTATTAAATTTAAATATAAAATTTTATAAGAAATATTTTTTAATTAAAACAATTTACTCAGCGAATATACTCAATTGTGAATTATAAAAAAGCATGGAAAACACATTAAAAAAACTGTACAAAGAAAAAATTTGTAAAAATTTAAAGAAACAATTTAATTACAAAAATCTTCATGAAATACCTAAACTCATCAAAATCACAGTTAACCGAGGAATAGGAGAGGCTGCAAATAATAGTAAATTGCTAGAAAAAAATATGCATGAAATGACAATAATTACAGGCCAAAAACCTAAAATCACAAAATCAAAAAAGGCTATAGCAGGTTTCAAAATAAGAGAAAATGTACCTATTGGCTTAATGGTAACATTAAGAAAAGATAAAATGTATGATTTTTTAAATAAATTAATAAACTTAAGTTTACCTAGAATTCGAGATTTTAGAGGTATAAGCGCTAAACAATTTGATGGAAGAGGCAACTATAATTTAGGCTTAAAAGAACAAATAATTTTTCCTGAAATACAATATGAGGATATTGATAAAATACGAGGATTCGATATTACAATAGTTACAACAGCTAAAAACGATACAGAAAGTTTTGCACTTTTAAAAGAATTCGGCATGCCTTTTATAAAGTAAAAGTAATAATCATCAAGTATTAATGGAGTTCAATAAGTGATTAACGATACAATTGCGGATATGTTAACACGAATCAGAAATGCAAACTTAGCAAAACACCAAATTGTTCAAGTACACTCAACTAAAATGACTCGTAACATTGTCCAAGTATTACAAGAAGAAGGTTTTATTCATAAATTTGAAGAAATAGGAGAAAGTAACAAAAAATATTTACTCATATCATTAAAATATAAAGGAAAGCGCAAAAAACCTGTAATTACTTCTTTAAAAAGAATAAGCAAACCAGGCCTAAGAGTTTATGCAAATTACAGAGAACTCCCTAAAGTTCTTGGTGGAATTGGAATAGCTATAATATCGACATCAAAAGGTGTCATGTCCGATCATCATGCAAGACATTATGGATTAGGCGGAGAAATTTTATGTTATATATGGTAAAACTTAAAACTAATTTAACAAAAATATGTCTAGAATAGGAAAAAAACCGATTAATTTACCACAAAATATTTATATTCAAATTCAAAAAAATAATATTCATGTTGAAGGCCCTAAAGGAACACTTTCATATACAATTCCAGAAATAATAAAAATTGATTATGATAACAAACAAGAAAAATTATACTTATATAAAGCACAAAACAATAAAGAAGCACAGAAACTATATGGTTTATCAAGAACAATTATATACAATATGATTACAGGAGTTTCTAAAGGATTTGAGAAAAAACTACAAATTCAAGGAGTAGGTTACAGATCACAATTAGAAGGGAAAAATTTAGTACTTAATGTTGGATATAGTCACCCAGTTATTATCAAACCACCCAATCATATCATAATCGAAGTCGAAAATAATACGAATATTACAGTAAAAGGTATAGAAAAAGATAAGGTTGGTGAAATAGCTGCTCAAATCAGAAGGGTAAGACCGCCTGAACCTTATAAAGGAAAAGGTATTAGGTATTTAAACGAAACAATTAATTTAAAAGTAGGTAAAGCTGGAAAATAAAACATTATACTAACAATTCATGAAAACATAAAAATGATCAAGAAAATCAGAGGAACAAACAAACGTCCAAGACTTGTTATATTTAGATCTAATAAACACATATATGCTCAAGTTATAGATGACACTTGTAATAAAATAATTACAAGCAGCTCTACAGTTAATCATATATTTAAAGGTTATCATAAATCATACAATAATTGTAAAAGTGCACGTGTTATAGGTCAAAACATAGCTGAAAAATCAAAAGCATTAGGTATTCATGAAGTTATATTTGACCGTCAAAACAAAATATATCATGGTAAAATTAAAGCACTAGCGGAAGCTGTAAGACAAGAAGGCATTAAGTTTTAATTACATATATACATATATGAAAAAAAAATCAACAAAAAGTAAAGAACAAGAAACTAAATGGGAAGAGAAAGTTGTACAAGTTAAAAGAGTTACAAAAGTAGTTAAAGGAGGAAAAAAATTAAGCTTCAGAGCGATTTTAGTTGTAGGAAATGAAAAAGGGCAAATAGGGGTTGGTATTGGAAAAGCTGGTGATGTAATTGGAGCTGTTAAAAAAGGTGTAAGTGATGCTAAAAAACATATAATCAATGTGCCTCTTACAAAATCTTATTCAATACCTCATCCTATACAAGGAATATCAGGAGCAGCTAAAGTAATTTTGAGACCATCAGCTATAGGATCAGGAGTTATTGCAGGAGGTTCTATTCGTACAGTTTTAGAACTAGCTGGAGTTAAAAATATTTTAGCTAAACAATTAAGGTCTAATAACACTTTAAACAATGCAAGGGCTGTATTGAATGCTTTAAGTCAATTAAGAACATTCAACAATACAGCAGAAAATAGAGATATATATATAGAACAAATGTATAAAATGTAATATAGTATAAATATGCAATGAAAACCTCCACTCAATTACAAAAAAAACTATCAATTACGCTAATAATCTTAATTTTAGCAAGATTAGGCATATTTATACCTATACCAGGTATAGACCACAATTCATTTAATAATAACATTAATGAAAATGGATTAATCAACTTTTTGAATATTTTTTCAGGAGGAGGATTTTCAACGATAGGTATTTTTGCTTTAGGAATAGTACCTTATATAAATGCATCTATCATGATGCAACTTTTAACAAAATTAATACCAGAATTAGAAAATTTACAAAAAGAAGAAGGAGATAGTGGAAGACAAAAAATAATACAAATCACAAGGTATTTTACTCTTGTTTGGAGCATTATTCAAAGTATAGGAATCTCTTTGTGGATTAAACCTTATGTATTTAACTGGAGCTATTATTTCATATTGGATTGTATTATTGCATTAAGTACAGGAGCTTTAATAATTATGTGGTGCTCAGAAATAATTACAGAATATGGAATAGGTAATGGAGCATCATTACTTATTTTTCAAAATATTATTTCAGGAATACCAAAAAACTTACAGAAGTATAAAATTGATATTTACGATAAACAAACTATTATTAATGGATCTTTGTTTTTTCTGTTATTTATAACTATTATTATAATAAATGTTTTAATTCAAGAATGTAAACGAAAAATAACAATTGTATCTGCGAAGCAACTAAGCAAAATGAATATAATAAATCCTCAAAGTTATATACCACTAAAATTAAATCAAGGAGGTGTAATGCCCATTGTCTTTGCTTCTGCAACAATGACATTACCTATATATTTTGCAGAAAAAATAAATATACCCAAAATAGCTAATATAATTATTTTATTACTACCTGGAAATTTATTATATTTACCTACATATGGTGTACTTATAATTGCTTTTAGCTATTTTTATACATCATTAATTTTAAATCCAGAAGACATTGCAAAAAACTTAAATAAGATGGGTGCTAGCATACCTTCAATTAGACCTGGATTTGATACTATTAGATATATTAACAAAATAATCAACAAAACGACCTTAATAGGAGGATTATTTTTATTTTTAATAGCCCTTATTCCATCTTTTATATTAAAAACAACAAATATAAACTTATTACAAGGACTAGGCACTACATCTTTATTAATATTAGTGGGAGTAGCAATTGATACTGCAAAGCAAATTCAAACATATATAATATCTCAACAGTATGATAATATAATGGAGTAGATAGAAAACTATAAGATATAGTAAGGAGTTTCAATAAATCAATGAAAGTAAGACCATCAGTTAAAAAAATTTGTGATAAATGCAAAATTATACGTAGAAATAGAAAAATAATAGTAATTTGTGAAAATAAGAAACACAAACAAAGACAAGGATAAATAAATTAAAATAATACAAACTGAATATGACAAGAATAGTTGGTGTAGATTTACCCAAAAATAAACGTATAGAAGTATCATTAACATATATTTACGGTATCGGTAAATCAAAAGCTATAGAAATTTTAGACAAACTGAAAATTAATCGTAATACCAAAACACATGAACTAAATGATGAACAAATTATACTTATTCGTCAGACATTAATTAATAATTATCAACTAGAAGGAGACCTAAAAAGAATAGAATCACTCAATATAAAAAGACTAATGACTATAAGTTCATACAAAGGAAAAAGACATCAATTAGGCTTACCTATAAGAGGACAAAATACGCGCACCAATGCTCGTACAAAGCGAGGAATAAAAAAAACTATGGCTGGTAAGAAGAAAGCTCCACGAAAATAAAATATATATATAATATATGGCTAGACAAACAAAAAAAACATATACAAAACAAAAGAAAAATATTATTAATGGCATAACTCATATAAAATCAACATTTAATAATACTATTATAACAATTACAGATCTAAAAGGATGTACCTTATCATGGTCTTCATCAGGTGCAAGTGGATTTAAAGGAACAAAAAAAGGAACTCCTTTTGCTGCACAAATAGCTGCAGAAAAAGCTGCTAAACAAGCAATGGAGCAAGGTATAAGACATACAGAAGTATTAATTAACGGTCCAGGTTCAGGACGTGAAACAGCGATAAGAGCATTACAAGCAACAGGAATTAATATAACACTTATTAAAGATATTACACCTATACCACATAATGGCTGTAGACCACCTAAGAAAAGACGTGTTTAAGTTCAACCATTAAATACTTGCCAAATATTGAAATTGTATGAACAATTTGCAAATAGAATGCATAGAATCTAAAATACAAAGCAACCGCCATCAATATGGCCGCTTTATTTTACAACCACTTAATAGAGGACAAGGTATTACTTTAGGTAATTCTTTACGAAGAACTATATTATCAGATTTAGAAGGTACTGCTATAGTAGCTGTACGGATTGCTGGTATTAATCATGAATTCTCTACAATTACAGGAGTAAAAGAAGATGTACTAGAAATTTTACTGAACCTTAAAGAAGTAGTTTTAAAAAGCTATACTGATATACCTCAAATAGGCAGAATAAGAGTACAAGGACCAGCTGTTATTACCACAGGTTTATTTGACCTTCCACCAGAAATTCAAATTATTGATCCACAGCAATATATAGCAACTATTTGTAATAACACTATATTTGAAATGGAATTTCGTATTGAAAAAGGAAGAGGATATAGACTTACAGATAAAGGTTTTGATAACAAATCTATCGATTTCTTACATATAGATGCCATTTTCATGCCTGCAACTAAATTTAATTATGTCGTAGAAGAAAAAAGGATAAATCCTAAAATAGTACAAGAACAACTAAATTTAGAAATTTGGACAAATGGCAGCTTATCTCCACAAGAAGCAATCAGTCAAGGTGCTCAATTATTAACTAAATTATTTTATCCTTTAACCAATTTAAACTTAAAAAATATACATAATACAGACAAGAAAGATGAAGAAGAAATCAATGAAATACTCATCGAAGAACTACAATTATCTGTTAGAGCATATAACTGCTTAAAAAGAGCTCAAATACACTCTATTTCGGATTTACTAGATTATTCACACGATGAACTATTAGAAATTAAAAATTTTGGTCAAAAATCAGCAGAAGAAGTAATTGAAGCATTAGAAAACAAACTCGGAATCAAATTACCAAAAGAAAAAAATATAGATAATAATTAAATCAACACTAAAATTTATAGATTTATACATAATCATAAAATGCAATATTAATTAATTATGAATAAAACATATGTTATAAAACAACAAAGATGTAGTCAATGGTATATTATAGATGCTAAAAATAAAAATTTAGGTAGACTTAGTAGCAAAGTCGCTAATTTACTAAAAGGTAAAAACTCAAAGCTTTATACACCTTATATAAACCATAAAATTTATATCGTATTAATCAATTCAAAATTAATCAACGTAACAGGTAAAAAAACTTTTAATAAAAATTATAAAAAACATTCTGGCTATCCAGGAGGATTAAAAACTCAAACATTTAACGATATCTTAAGTCAAAAACCAAATATGATATTAGAAAAAGCCATCAAAGGTATGTTACCAAAAGGCATTCTGGGTAGACAACTATTCAGACAATTAAAAATCTATCCAAATAACAATCATCCTCATGCATCGCAAAAACCACAAATAATTTCAGTAATTTAATTCAATATAATAATGACTATAGTAAAACAAAATTCTAAAATAATCTATTCAGGAACAGGAAGACGTAAGACATCTATTGCAAGAGTACAACTAATACCTGGATCTGGCAATCTAATTATTAATGGTTTACCTGGTGAATCATATTTACAATTCAGTCCTAATTATTTAAGAATTTCATGTGCAGCTCTTAAGCTTCTTGGACTCAGTAGAGAGTATGATGTATATGTAAAAGCTGAAGGCGGCGGCTTAACAGGTCAAACCAACGCTATAAGACTAGGAATAGCAAAAGCATTATGTAAAATAAACCCAGATAATCGCACTACTCTAAAAGCAGAAGGTTTTTTAAGACGAGATGCCAGAATAAAAGAGCGTAAAAAATATGGCTTACGCAAAGCTAGAAAAGCTCCACAATATTCAAAAAGATAATTATAATCTCAATAAGCTTATGACTAAAAAAAATATACATCCGGAATGGTACAGTAATGCTGAAGTATATTGTGATGGAAAACATATTATGACTGTAGGTTCAACTAAACAAAAACTAAATGTAGATATATGGTCAGGTAATCATCCCTTTTTCACAGGATCACAAAGAATCATAGATACTGAAGGAAGAGTAGAAAAATTTATGCGAAAGTATAACTTAAATACAGATAGAACAATATAAAAATTAAATAGAAAAGTACAAAAAAAATTAAGTTTGACAGTATATATTACAATACTTATAATATGTATGATATTGAATTGAGTATATAAATTAAATGCCTACTATCCAACAACTTGTAAGATTAGAAAGAAAAAAATTAAGTAAAAAAAACAAATCTCCTGCTCTCAATAAATGTCCACAAAGACGGGGAGTATGTACAAGAGTTTACACAACTACACCTAAAAAGCCCAATTCAGCCCTAAGAAAAGTTGCAAGAGTTAGATTAACTTCAGGATTTGAGGTAACAGCATATATACCAGGTATAGGACACAATATACAAGAACATTCGGTTGTACTAATTAGAGGAGGACGTGTAAAAGATTTACCTGGTGTTCGTTATCATATAGTAAGAGGTATTTTAGATGCATCTGGAGTAAAAAATAGAAAGAAAAGTCGCTCAAAATACGGAACCAAAAAACCAAAAGCGTAAAAATTATATAATATATAGCATAAAAATACAAATATTCACATGTCTCGTCGTAATAAATCTAAGAAAAGATCGCTTAATAAAGACCCCGTATATAATAGTAAACTAATAAATATGTTAACTATAAGAATCTTAAAAAGTGGTAAAAAAGGATTAGCATATAAAATAGTTTACCAAGCATTAGACATAATAAATAAAAAAACATCAAATGATCCTCTACAAGTTTTAGAAAAAGCAATACGCAATGCAACACCTATAGTAGAAGTTAAAAGTAGAAGAATTGGAGGATCTACTTATCAGGTACCAATGGAAGTAAGAGCACACAGAGGAACCAATCTGGCACTTAGATGGATAACAAAATTCTCTAAATCAAGATCAGGTAAAAATATGGCTTTTAAGCTAGCAAACGAAATTATAGATGCTTCTAATGAAAACGGTAGCACAATTCGAAAAAGAGAAGAAACACATCGTATGGCTGAAGCAAATAAAGCATTTTCTCATTATCGTTATTAAACTAGACAAGGAAAATATATCTTATGGCACGCGCAAAATTTGAAAGAAAAAAACCACATGTTAATATTGGAACAATAGGACATGTAGATCATGGAAAAACAACACTTACAGCAGCTATATCTGCAACTTTAGCTGCCGCAAATGATACAAAAGCAAAAAAATTTGATGAAATTGATGCCGCTCCAGAAGAAAAAGCAAGAGGCATAACAATTAATACAGCTCATGTTGAGTATGAAACAGATAATCGTCACTATGCACATGTAGACTGTCCAGGACATGCTGATTACGTTAAAAATATGATCACAGGTGCAGCTCAAATGGACGGTGCTATTTTAGTAGTATCAGCTGCAGATGGACCAATGCCTCAAACAAGAGAACATATACTATTAGCCAAACAGGTAGGTGTACCCAATATTGTTGTATTCTTAAACAAAAAAGATCAAGTAGATGACGATGAAATTGTAGAACTAGTAACTTTAGAAGTGCGTGAACTCTTGTCACAATATGATTTTCCAGGCGATGATATCCCTATAACTGCTGGTTCTGCATTATGTGCTTTAGAACAAGTAACAAAAAATAGTACAATTCAAAGAGGTGAAAACGAGTGGGTTGATACAATTCATGCACTGATGGATACAGTAGACAAATATATTCCAACACCTGTTAGAGACGTAGAAAAAACATTTTTAATGGCTGTAGAAGACGTATTTTCAATTACAGGTAGAGGAACTGTTGCTACAGGCAGAATTGAAAGAGGTATAATAAAAGTTGGTGACACAATAGAAATAGTAGGTCTTAAAGAAACTACTACAACTACAATTACAGGTTTGGAAATGTTCCAAAAAACCTTAGATGAAGGTATGGCAGGTGATAATATAGGTATACTGCTACGAGGAATACAAAAAAAAGACATTGAAAGAGGTATGGTCTTAGCACAACCAGCAACAATTACACCTCATACACAATTCGAAGCAGAAGTTTATATATTAACCAAAGAAGAAGGTGGACGACATACTCCTTTTTTTTCAGGATATAGACCACAATTTTATGTACGCACTACAGACGTAACAGGAACAATTACAAAATTTACTGCAGATGACGGATCAGCTGCAGAAATGGTTATGCCAGGAGATAGAATACAAATGAGCGCTGAATTAATTAATCCTATTGCTATCGAACAAGGCATGAGATTTGCAATACGTGAAGGAGGAAAAACTGTTGGAGCAGGCGTAGTATCTAAAATTCTTGAATAAATAATAAATAAATATATGAAAATCCATGAACAAAATAAAATACGTATTAAATTACAGGCTTACAATCACAATTTACTCAATAAATCATGTACCACAATACTTGATACAGCTAATAGAACCAATGTAAAAGCCAAGGGACCAATAGCATTACCATCAAAACGCAAAATTTATTGTGTTCTACGTTCACCTCACGTAGATAAAGACTCGAGAGAACACTTTGAAATAAAATCACATATCAAGATTATAGATATCTACGATCCATCTTCACAAACAATTGATTCTTTAATGAAATTAAACATTCCTTCTGGTGTAGATATAGAAGTAAAACTTTAAGATTGCTGGTAGAATATTTAAATATTCTACCAGCAATCTTAAAGTTTTTAAAAAAACAAATTATTAATCTTCAAGAGCATTTTCCTGATTAGTTAAAATAGTACAATCACTTCTCGGATAAGCAATACAAGTCAAAACAAAACCTTGTTCTACTTGATCATCATCTAAAAAAGTTTGTTGTTCTTGATCAATCTCACCTTCTTGAACTTGACCCGCACAAGTTGAACAAGCACCTGCTCTACAAGAATAAGGTAGATCTATATTTTCATCTTCAGCTTTATCTAAAATAATTTCATCATCGTTACAATCAATAATATGTTTTTGATCATCTTCTAAAATTAAAGTAACTTTATAAGTAGCCATTACATTTTATCCTATAATAATTTAAATTAAATAATAAAAAATTAATAAATTTCTATTTTTATGACTTAAAAATAAAACAACTAATTATTATTAAACCATAAAATCAAATAAATAATTATCTAATATACCCATATAATTATTATATATCTAAAAATTATTATAATTATAAACAAAAAATATATATAAGTTCATAAAAAAATATCATGATAAATACCTCAATATTAGACTGTCAAATAAAAATTCAACCCAAAAAAATCATTAAAAGTAAAAAATATATAACAAGCATATATCAAGAAATTACTTATTTAATTAAAAGATATTATATACAAATACACAGAAGACCTTCTAGTTTATTACCTGGGCTTTTACAACCACTATTGTGGTTAGTTCTTTTTGGAGCATTATTCCAAAATGCTCCAGTCAATTTGCTTACAGAAAATAAAACATATTATCAATTTTTAAGTCCAGGAATTATAATTTTTTCATCTTTTACAGGCGCTATTAATTCAGGCTTACCTTTAATGTTTGACAGAGAATTCGGTTTTCTCAATAGATTACTTGTAGCTCCACTAAAATCACGCGACTCTTTACTATTTTCATCTATCATTTTTATTACAACAATTACTACTTTACAAACAAGCTTTATTTTAACATCTAGTCTATTAATACAAAAACATATATTATATATAGAACAAATAATTACCATTTTTATAATCCTTTTACTAATTACATTAAGTATAGGCAGTATCAGTATTTGTCTAGCATTTATTTTACCCGGCCATATTGAGTTTCTTGCTGTTTTAGTAATTTTAAATTTACCCACTTTATTTTCTAGCACAGCGTTAGCTCCACTATCTTTTATGCCATACTGGCTACAAATAATTGCTAGTATTAATCCACTCACTTATGCAATCGAAAGTACTAGATGTCTTTACTCAATGATTGGTATAAATGATCAAAACTGCGTTATAAAAACAACATGGCTAAACTTAAACATATATGAAAGCATCTTACTATTAGTTTTTATAACTATAATATGTTTATATTCAGTAAAAAATATAATTAAATATAAATGTGAGCAAAACTCCATTAATTGATTTAAGAATGTTATAATAAGTTACTATATAACTTATATATAATAGTAAGAAAAGCAACAAATTTAAATCTCTATTAATAGGAGGAAAGTAGTTCAATGGGACTACCATGGTATCGTGTACATACAGTTGTACTTAATGATCCTGGACGCTTAATATCAGTTCATTTAATGCATACAGCGTTAGTTGCAGGATGGGCAGGTTCTATGGCTTTATACGAATTAGCTGTTTTTGATCCATCTGATCCAGTACTAAATCCAATGTGGAGACAAGGTATGTTCGTAATGCCCTTTATGGCCAGACTTGGTGTAACAGATTCATGGGGTGGATGGAGCATCACTGGCGAAAGTGTTTCTAACCCAGGACTATGGAGTTTTGAAGGTGTCGCTATAACCCATATAGTGTTATCAGGTATGTTATTTTTGGCATCTATATGGCATTGGGTATACTGGGACTTAGAACTTTTCAGAGATCCAAGAACAGGTGAACCCGCACTAGACTTACCTAAAATATTTGGTATACACCTACTCTTATCTAGCTTATTATGCTTTGGATTTGGGGCATTTCATGCAACAGGCTTATTTGGACCAGGTATATGGATCTCAGATGGATATGGAATAACAGGAAAAGTGCAACCAATCGCTCCAGCTTGGGGTCCAGATGGTTTTAATCCATTTAATCCTGGTGGAGTAGCATCACATCATATAGCAGCAGGAACTGTAGGTATACTAGCTGGTTTATTTCATCTTACAGTTAGACCTCCACAACGATTGTATAGAGCTTTAAGAATGGGGAATATAGAAACTGTACTTTCAAGCAGTATATCAGCTGTTTTCTTTAGTGCTTTTGTTACTTGTGGAACCATGTGGTATGGTTCAGCAACAACACCTATAGAACTCTTTGGACCGACAAGATATCAATGGGATAGCGGATATTTTCAACAAGAGATCGAAAGAAGAGTCGAAAATTCATTGAATGAAGGTGCAATACCAGAGGAAGCATGGTCAAAGATACCAGACAAACTAGCTTTTTATGATTATATCGGTAATAATCCTGCCAAAGGCGGACTATTTAGAGCAGGTCCTATGGACAAAGGCGATGGTATTGCTGAAGCATGGCTAGGTCACCCTATATTCCAAGATAAAGAAGGAAGAGAATTAACAGTCAGAAGAATGCCCGCATTTTTCGAAACTTTTCCTGTAATACTAGTGGACAAAGATGGTATTATAAGGGCTGACATACCTTTCAGAAGAGCTGAATCAAAATATAGCATTGAGCAAGTAGGTGTAACTGTAAGTTTCTATGGTGGAAAACTAAATGGCAAGACATTTAATGATGCACCTAGTGTTAAAAAATATGCACGTAAAGCACAATTAGGAGAAGTATTTGAATTCGATCGTACAACATTAGAATCAGATGGTGTTTTTAGAAGTAGTCCAAGAGGATGGTTCACATTTGGACATGCAAACTTTGCACTTATCTTTTTCTTTGGTCACTTATGGCATGGATCGAGAACTATCTTTAGAGATGTATTTGCTGGAATTGGAGCAGAAGTAACGGAACAAGTAGAATTTGGGGCATTTCAAAAACTAGGAGATAGAAGCAGTAAAAAACAAGGTGCAGTATAACAAAAATAATATAAATATACATGAGAGGAGATTAAAGTGGAAGCATTAGTCTATGTCTTTCTATTAGTTGGAACATTAATGGTTATTTTCTTTGCTATATTCTTTAGAGACCCTCCAAGAATAGCAAAATAACTATAATACATTATAAAATATTTCAAAAATTTCAATAGCTACTTTTATGAAGTAGCTATTAATTAAAGTTAACTATCAATAATACAACGAATATAAATCCGTATTTATTTATAGTTATATTACTCCTCATGTTCTTCAAAAGGATCTCGAAGTTCATTAGATACAGGACCAAAAGAAGTATATATAGAATATATCGTTATTCCTAATAATAAACTAGAAATAAAAATACTAAGAACTATTGCAGTTTCCATAAATAAGATAATAAATTCAATTGATTGATACTAATATTAGTATTTTACATATAAATATAAAATTATAAAACATATAAATTAAATTACAAGATTATGGCATTAAGAACGAGACTAGGAGAAATATTAAGACCTTTAAATTCAGAATATGGAAAAGTTGCTCCAGGTTGGGGTACAACTCCAATTATGGGAATATTCATGCTATTATTTTTTCTATTTTTACTTATTATACTACAAATATATAATTCATCACTAATTTTAGAAAATGTAGATGTAGATTGGGTAACACTAGGAAGTTAAATAAAAATAATTATTTCAAAAGATAAAAGTTTTAGCTTTTATCTTTTTTTTATTTATCAAGTTAGTATTAAGAATCAAGAACTAATAATTCATTTTCAGCAAAATTATTACTATTAATACCACTATAAGTTTGTTTTATAAAACGAACTAAAACTGGATATTTAATACCTGTATCTACTTTAACAACAGTACCCTTATCTTGATACCAATAAGACTCTTTTCTTAGGACTTTAACAATCGATCCTTTCTTTATCATAAGCAATTAAAATAAACATCTAATATATAAATATTATTATACATTAACATTTAGTTAACAAAATTAACTTATATAAACAATAAGCATAAAAGACATTTTCATATATTAAAGTTGCCTAAAAAATATTAAAAATGTTAAATTCATTTAAATACAATAAATCAATAAGGCTTAAAATAATGAAATTATCTTGGAAAACTTTATTATTATTATCACTACCTATTATTACAATCGGTTTCTTTTTATGGCAGGGACTTTTAGCTCCTACCAATAATGAAATAAATACAAACATAGCACGTTCCCGTATGACATATGGACGTTTTTTAGAATATTTAGATATGGGCTGGGTAAAAAGAGTTGATTTATATGATAACGGACATACTGCAATAGTTGAAGCGGTTGGTCCTGAATTAGGAAATAGAATTCAAAAAATCAGAGTAGAACTACCAGCAACAGCACCAGAATTAATTACAAAAATTAAAAAAGCAAATGTAGATTTAGATGCACATCCAGCAAGAAATAATAGTGCTGTATGGAATTTAGTAGGAAATTTATTATTTCCAATATTATTAATATTAGGTTTAGCATTTTTATTTCGTCGTTCAAATAATTCTGCAGGTGGACCAGGACAAGCTATGTCATTTAGTAAATCAAAGGCTTTATTTCAAATGGAAGCAAAAACAGGAGTTGTATTTAATGATGTAGCTGGAATTGATGAAGCAAAAGAAGAATTCGAAGAAGTAGTTACATTCTTGAAAAAACCAGAAAGATTTACAGCAGTAGGAGCTAAAATACCTAAAGGTGTTTTATTAGTAGGTCCTCCTGGTACTGGAAAAACTTTACTAGCTAAGGCAATAGCTGGTGAAGCTAATGTACCCTTTTTTAGTATTTCTGGATCTGAGTTTGTGGAAATGTTTGTAGGAGTAGGGGCATCACGTGTGAGAGACTTATTTAAAAAGGCTAAAGAAAATGCACCATGTATTGTATTTATAGATGAAATAGACGCAGTAGGAAGACAAAGGGGAACAGGTATTGGTGGAGGAAATGATGAAAGAGAACAAACACTAAATCAATTATTAACTGAAATGGATGGATTTGAAGGTAATACAGGAGTTATAGTAATTGCTGCAACAAACCGTGCCGATATACTAGATGCAGCATTGTTAAGACCTGGACGCTTTGACCGTCAAGTATCAGTAGAAATACCAGATTTCAAAGGTAGATTAGATATACTAAAAGTACATGCTAAAAATAAAAAAATGAAACCTAATATATCGTTATCTATGATAGCTAGAAGAACACCTGGTTTTTCAGGAGCTGATTTAGCCAATTTATTAAACGAAGCAGCAATACTAACAGCTAGACTCAGAAAAAACTACATTACATTAAATGAGATAGATGCTTCTATAGATCGTATAGTTGCTGGTATGGAAGGCACACCATTAATTGATAGTAAAAGCAAACGTTTAATAGCATATCACGAAATTGGACATGCTATAGTTGGTACACTTCTTGAAGACCATGATCCAGTACAAAAGGTTACCTTAATACCTCGTGGTCAAGCAAGAGGATTAACTTGGTTTACACCTGGAGAAGATCAAAATTTAATATCAAGATCTCAAATTATATCACGAATCATGGGAGCTTTAGGAGGTAGAGCTGCTGAAGAAGTTATATTTGGAGATACAGAAATAACAACTGGGGCAAGTAATGATCTTCAACAAGTAACCGCAATGGCACGTCAAATGGTTACCAGATTTGGTATGTCAAATATAGGTCTATTATGTTTAGAAAACGAGGAATCTAATCCATTTTTAGGAAGAAGTATAGGAAATGGGTCAGAATATTCAGATGAAATTGCAATTAAGATCGATCAACAAGTTTATAATATAGTTCAAAAATGCTATCAGGAAACATTAAAGATAATTAGAAATAATAGAATAGTTATTGATAGGTTAGTAGATTTACTAATTGAAAAAGAAACTATTAACGGAGAAGAATTCAGAAAAATTTTAAACGAATATACAAAAGTACCTAAAAAAGAGTTCGTATAGTATAACTTGAAAACATAATTCAACGGGATTGACGGGGTTCGAACCCGCAACTTCCGCCGTGACAGGGCGGTGCTCTAACCAGTTGAACTACAATCCCAACACTCCTGTTTAGGATATCATGTAAATTGAACATTTGTCAAATATATTTATATCAATATTAAAATTAAGTTATATCAAATTATAAGGAGAGGAAGGGATTCGAACCCTCGGTATGATTAGAATTACATACAACAGATTAGCAATCTGGCGCTTTCAACCACTCAGCCACCTCTCCAATAATATTTAATGGCTCAGGCGGGACTTGAACCTGCGACCTTGGGCTTATGAGTCCCCTGCTCTGACCAACTGAGCTACTGAGCCTTTAAAACTCTAATAAATTATAACACAGAAATTATAAAAGATAAAAAACGCCCTAAGCTTAAATATTATGGTAGTAACACAGAACCCATAGAAGAAGATGTGAAAATTTCTAATAATAAAACATGTTCAATACTACCATTAACAATATGAACTGAACGCACATTATTTTTTAAAGCCTTAATACAACAATCAACTTTAGGTATCATACCACCAAGAATTACTTTCTGATCTTTTAAATTTTCCAGCTGTTGTACATCCAAATTTTTTAATAAACTCAAAGGATTGTTAATATCTAACATAATACCAGGCATATCAGTTAATAAAACTAACTTATCAGCATTAAGAGATTCAGCAATAGCACCAGCAACAGAATCAGCATTTATATTATAAGCCTGACCATTTTGATCAGAAGCAATACTAGCAATAACAGGAATATATCCACTATGCAATAAAAGATTGACTATCTCAAGATTAACTTTTTCAATTCTACCAGTATAATTTTCTTGTTGTTGAGGAAATAATGGGGATGCAGTAATTAGATTAGCATCTTTACCAGATAAACCAACAGCTATACTAGAAGAATTATTCAATAAAGTTACTAAGTCTTTATTAACTTTACCAACTAAAACCATTTCAACCAACTCCATAGTATTTTTATCAGTCACACGAACACCATTAAAAAATTGTGGTTTTATACCTATTTTATTTAACCAAGTATTAATAATTGGACCTCCACCATGAACAATTACAACCTTAATACCCAAATAAGATAATAACAAAATATCTTGCACAATTTTAGATTTTAAAGATAAATTTTGCATGACAGAACCACCATACTTAACTACTATAATGCGTCCATACCAACTTTGTATAAATGGCAAAATATTACTCAACACTTTTACACTCTCAAAATTATTTAACATTTTTTTCCTTATTAAATTAAAAATAATAAAAATTAATCAAGATAATTAACACAATTTTACAAAAATAATACTCTTAACTTATATTAATTAAAATAACAAAAATATAAATATAAGTTAAACATGGCAAAATTTTGGGACAATATTAATAAATTTCCGAAGTTCATATTATCAGTAATAATAGGATTTTTCTTGACAACTTTTCACGAAATTTTTGAGTTATTTAAAAAAAGAAATAAAAGAGAAATAATAATTATTACAATAATAACATTAATAAGCGTTATTACGCTTATTTTAAGACAAATGATGGGTATAAACTAAGAAATTTTACTAAAAATTTCTTAGTTTATAAACCAAAAATTCGACATATATAATATTATATATACAATTAAAAAGAAAATCACATTAAACATATAGAAAGTACAATTTCATATTTTATATTTTTACTGTATTTAGTTTATAAATCAAATCTATTTTCAAGAACTTATTAAGATGGATTATAATTCTAATTTAGAAGAAGTAACAGGTTCGTTTGCTCTTATGGATAGTTTAGTTAGAAATAATGTAGAACATATTTTTGGCTATCCTGGTGGTGCTATTTTACCTATTTATGATGAACTCTATAAATGGGAATCTAAAGGATTAATTACACATATATTGTGTCGCCATGAACAAGCTGCTTCTCATGCTGCTGATGGCTATGCTAGATCTACAGGTAAAGTTGGTGTTTGTTTTTCCACTTCTGGCCCAGGAGCTACTAATCTTGTTTCTGGTATTGCTACAGCTCAATTAGATTCAGTACCTTTAGTTCTTATCACAGGTCAAGTAGCAAGACCTTTTATAGGTACTGATGCTTTCCAAGAAGTAGATATTTTTGGTATTACTTTACCTATAGTTAAACATTCTTATGTAGTTCGTGATCCGCGTAATATGTCTAAAATAATTTCTGAGGCTTTTTATATTGCTCAGCATGGTAGGCCTGGCCCAGTTTTAATTGATGTACCTAAAGATGTTGGTTTAGAAAAATTTTTTTACCAACCTGTTTATCCCAGTAATATTAAAATTTTGGGTTGTAGACCTCTTGTAAAGCCAAAAGACAGTCAGATCATAAAAATTTTGAATCTTATATATGAATCAAGTCAACCTTTGCTTTATGTAGGTGGTGGTTCTATTATCTCTGGTGCTCATGAAGTAATTAAAGAATTTGCTTATCTTTTTCAAATACCTATATGTACTACTTTGATGGGTAAAGGAATTATAGATGAAAATGATAATTTATCTTTAGGTATGTTAGGTATGCATGGTACTGCTTATGCTAATTTTGCCGTTAGTGAGTGTGATTTATTGATAGCTCTTGGTGCTAGATTTGATGATCGTGTTACTGGTAAGTTAGATGAATTTGCATGTAATGCTAAAGTTATACATATTGATATTGATGCTGCTGAAATAGGTAAAAATCGTGTTCCTCAAGTGGCTATTTTAGGTGATATAAAACATGTTTTAAGTCATATTTTAGATTACGTAAATAATTATTCTAATTTAGTATTTCATGATCAACAGACTCGTTCATGGAAAGATCGAATATCTATTTGGAAAAGTCAGTATCCTCTATTAGTTCCAAAACATGTTAGTAATTTGTCCCCTCAAGAAGTTATTTTCTTTTTATCACGTATTTCTTCAAATGCGTATTTTACTACTGATGTAGGTCAACATCAAATGTGGGCAGCTCAGTTTTTGAATGTATTGCCTAGACATTGGATGTCTAGTTCTGGTTTAGGTACTATGGGTTATGGACTTCCTGCTGCTATCGGGGTTCAAATAGCACATCCATCTAAAAGTGTTGTATGTATAACTGGTGATTCTAGTTTTCAAATGAATCTTCAAGAGCTGGCTACAATTTCACATTATGATTTGCCTGTTAAAATTATTATTATTAATAATAAATGGCAAGGTATGGTTAGACAATGGCAACAAGCTTTTTATGGAGAAAGGTATTCTCACTCTAATATGGAACAAGGTACTCCCGACTTTGTTTTGTTAGCTAAGTCTTTTGGTATTTTAGGTTTAATTTTAGATAATAGATCTGATATGGATCAAGTTTTAAATCGTTTTGTAAGCCATGATGGTCCTTGTTTACTTGATTGTAAGGTTCAAGAAGAAGAAAATTGTTATCCTATGGTTGCACCTGGTAAAAGTAATTCACAAATGATAGGAATATCTAAACTAGCAAAACAAAAAAATCTTTCACTTAATAATTTAAAATCTGTATAGCCTTTAATGGGAATTGAACCCATAGCTTTTTCCTTACCAAGGAAATACTCTACCGTTGAGTTATAAAGGCTTATATTAGTTTTAGTTTGAATTGGGCCGGGTTGGATTTGAACCAACGTAGGTAAAACCAGCGAATTTACAGTCCGCCCCCATTAACCGCTCGGGCACCGACCCTTTGTATTTAATATTTTTTTATAAAGAATACTTATTTGGACACAACTGGAATCGAACCAGTGACTTCCACGATGTCAACGTGATGCTCTAACCAACTGAGCTATGTATCCTAAAATCTAAATATATATTATCATACTTATATTTAGTTTTAAAAAACTTTTTTAGAAAACTTTGTCTTTAATCTAGTAGCTTTTCCTGATCTTAATCTCAAGTAGTATAATTTAGCTTGTCTTATTTTAGCTCTTCTTGAAATTTTAATATCTTTGATAAGTGGAGAATGTATTAAATAAACTCTTTCAACACCAATGTTTTGGATAACTTTTCTTATTGTAATAGTTGTATTTAGTTGTGATTTGTTTTTTGATATTACTACTCCTTCTACATTTTGAATTCTTTTTTTATTTCCTTCTTGAATTAAAATAGACATTTTTATACTATCCCCTATATTAATTAGAGGTACACTTTCTTTTATAAATTCTTTTTGTATACAATCAATAATTGACTTTTTATTATAATTTTTTATAGACATTTTTAATTCTGATTTTATATATATACTTATTAGATGCAGTATATAAATATTATAGTATCATAATATTATATTGTATTATTCTAATTTTTTTTATGTACTTCTATCAACAGTTTAATAGTCAAACTAATAAATATTATTTTTTCAGTCTTCGATATAATTATATATTAATAATTTCTTTTTTATCATATAAAATTATGAAATATAATTTCATATATTTATATAATGTATATAATTATAAATCTTTGATACCCTTTAGTTATTTTATGAAAGTGTTTTTTTATTATGATATTATATTTAACTAATTTTTTATTAGAAGTAAAAATTAGTAATTATAATGTTTTAAGTTTATATTATTGGTTAAGTTTTTCTATTTTTTATGTTAGAACGTATTATTATTTATTAAATGATTTTGTATTGTCTGCTTATTTTTTAGTTAATACAAAATCTATAAGTAAAAATATATCTAGACGCTATCTTAATTCTAAATATTAATTAGATGTCTTTTATTTTACTTGAAATTTGTATATTCATTTTATTATGTATAATATTGTCTTAAATCTTATGCTACCTCAAAACTATGTTGCTGAGGAAATTTTATTAGGTACTATTTTAATAAATCCAACTGTATTTCCACAACTTATGCCATGTTTGAAAGCAGATTCTTTTTTTGTGGAATCTCATAGATTGATCTATAAAAGTTTAATGGTTTTACATAAATCTAATAAGCTAGATATTATACAACTCTTTTATTTATTAAATGATAATGGAGTTTTGTATAGTATAGGTGGAGTAACTAAGATTATTCAATTAATGAAACAAAGTCATATGTTTATGTCTTCTATGAATATTTATGCATATATTCAAGATCTTACAATTTTAGTTAATAATAGTTATATTAAGCGATTAATGATTCAATATGGATATAATGTCATCAAATTAGCTAATGTTACTTTTTTACCTAGTCATCAACTTTATAATAAAGTATCAGAGTATTTAGAATCTACAGTTTATAAAATACCTAAAGAGAATTTTATGACCTTTCGTGATTTAGTCGCTAATTTACTTTTAGATTTAAAATATCAAAATATCAATTCAAAACAGATGACTAAAGATAAACAAGATACTATTTTACTTGGTTTTCATAAGTTAGATGGCTTAATCAATGGTTTAAAAGGAGGTGACTTAATTGTAATTGCTGGACGACCTTCTATTGGAAAGACGTCTTTTGTTATCAATTTAGTATTTAATATTTTGCATTCTATATCATTGGGTTTGTGTTTCTTTAGTCTTGAAATGTCTAAATCGCAAATAGTCAGTAAATTTGTATCAGTTGCATCTGGACTGTCTATTCAAAATATCTATTGTGGTAAACTTGACTCAGATCAATGGTATAGTTTGAATCAAGTTTGTTTTAATTTAATGGAATATAATGTATATATCAATGATACTCCTAGTATGTCTATTGATTACATTGAATATACATCTAAATTGTTACATCAAGAAACAGGTAATATTCAATTAATAGTTATTGATTATTTACAATTAATTCAAATAGAAAACTTTATTAATGATACAAGAACACAGGAATTAGGCTATATTACAAGAAAGTTAAAATTATTAGCACAATATTTAAATATTCCAATAATTGTACTCTCTCAACTTAATAGAAGTATTGAAAGTAGAGTAAATAAAATGCCTTTACTTTCTGATTTAAGAGAAAGTGGTTGTTTAATAGTATATGGCTGTTTGAATCTTAATTCTTTTAATAGTTTACATATACAAAGTTTTTATTATATTGATATCTTTACTAAATTTAATTTGGTACAAATTTTGAGTTTTAATAAATTGTCTCATGAATTGCTTAATAATTTAAATTTCAATATTGCTTTGCAGTATTCATTTAATTTCAATTCTTATTCTTATACTATAAGTTTAACTTATAATCATAAATTATATATGAAAAATATATGGCTTCAATTGAATCAGTGTTTTTTAAATAATATTTCCATTACTAGTTATTTATATAATGTTTACATTTGTTATATTTATTTTTTTGAATACATGTATATAACAGATATTTTATATTACAATTATATTCATGTTTTTGATGTGCAAGAGCCAAGTTATATGGTTTTATACTTTAATACCTTTATTTTACATAATTCAATTGAACAAGATGCCGATATAGTGATTATCTTATCTAAAAATGTAAATGATTTTAACTCTTCTAATATTATAGATGTCTCATTATGTAAAAATCGTAATGGTTCGACGGGTTTATGTCAATTGACATTTACGCCTACAAATAGTACTTTTTTTAGTACTAAATAATAGTTATGATATGATTTTTAGGTTACTTTTTAGTATTGCAATGAATATAATAATTATGTTAAAATTAAATCATATAGCCGGGATAGCTCAGTTGGTAGAGCAGTGGACTGAAAATCCTCGTGTCACCAGTTCAAATCTGGTTCCTGGCATTATTTTTATAATTATAGTTGAGTAAAAATAAGCCTTAATGTAATAAGCTCACTATGATTTTGATTTTTTATAAGTGAGCTTATTACATTAAGGCTTTAGAATTTTGATTTGTTCTCCTAATAATACGGTTACTTTACCTTCATCTGTTACATCTACAACGGCATTATCACCAGCTTTAATTTTTCCTGATAATACTTCCTCTGCTAAACTATCTTCTAGTAATCTCATTACAGCTCTTCTCAGTGGTCTTGCTCCATAACTAGGGTTATATCCTTCATCTACTAAACGATTTTTAAATCTTTCTGTGACTTCTAGTTCAATTTCTTGTTGTTTAATACGGTCAAATACCTCTTGTAGCATAATGTCTGCGATTTCTCGTACTTCGTCTTTTGTCAGTTGTCTAAATACTATGATTTCATCTAGTCTGTTTAGAAACTCAGGACGAAAATATTGTTTCAATTCTTCATTAACTAATGATCTAATGCGATTATATTGTGATTCTGTTTGAGATTCTCCTAATTCAAAACCTAAGCTTCCGCCACCTTTTTCTATTACTTTTGACCCTATATTAGATGTCATAATTAATAATGTGTTTTTAAAATCTATAGTTCTTCCTTTAGCATCGGTTAATCTACCATCTTCTAAAATTTGTAATAATAGATTGAAAATATCTGGATGTGCTTTTTCAATTTCATCAAATAATATAACTGTGTAAGGACGTTTTCTCACAGCTTCTGTTAAATATCCTCCTTCGCTATAACCTACATAGCCAGGAGGTGATCCTATTAGTTTTGATACAGTATGTCTTTCCATGTACTCTGACATATCTAATCTTACCATTGCTTCTTGTGATCCAAAAAAGTAAGAAGCCAATGCTTTAGTTAATTCTGTTTTACCTACTCCTGTAGGTCCTGAAAAAATAAAGCTTGCAATTGGTCTATTAGGATTTTTTAAACCAACTCTTGCTCTTCTAATTGCTCTAGATACGGCTACTACTGCTTCATCTTGTCCAATGATACGATCATGCAGTGTTTCTTCCATATGCATTAATTTTTCTGATTCACTTTTTGTTAATTTTGTTACAGGTATCCCTGTCCAAAACGCAACAATTTCTGCAATATCATCTTCTGTTACTACAGGGTCTTCAATTTTAATATTTGGTTCATTCTTTTTACTTTGTGCGATAGCTGCAATCTGAGCCTTAATTTCCATTTCTCTAGTCCTATACTGTTCAGCCTTCTCGTATTTTTGTGCTCTTATTGCTTCATCTTTTGTTTTTAGGACATTCCTTAATTCTTTATCCAGTTCCCTAGCTGCTGGAGGCAGTTGTGAATTCAGCAGTCTAACTCTTGAGCCTGCTTCATCAATTAAGTCAATAGCTTTATCAGGTAAAAAGCGGTCTGATATATATTGATTAGCATATTTAGCTGCTGCTGCTAATGCAGCATCTGACATTTTTAATTGGTGATGTTTTTCATATCTGTCTCGTAAGCCAAATAAAATTTCAATTGTTTCTTCCACGCTTGGTTCTCCAACTAATACAGGTTGAAATCGGCGTTCCAGTGCAGCATCTTTTTCGATGTGTTTTCTATATTCTTCTAAAGTTGTTGCTCCTATACATTGTAGTTCTCCTCTAGCTAAAGCTGGTTTTAGCAAGTTGGCAGCGTCTATAGCTCCTTCTGCTGCACCAGCACCAATTAGAGTGTGAACTTCATCTATAACTAATATAATATTATTAGCAGATTTAATTTCATCCATAATTCTTTTAAGTCTTTCTTCGAATTCTCCTCTGTATTTTGTTCCAGCAACTAGTAGGCCTACGTCTAGTGTAACAACTAATTTATCTTCTAGTATAGATGGAATATCTTTATTTGCAATTCTTTGTGCTAAACCTTCTGCTATAGCTGTTTTACCTACTCCTGGCTCTCCAATTAAAACAGGATTGTTTTTTGTTCTTCTACCTAATATTTGTATTACTCTTTCAATTTCTTTCTGCCTTCCAACCACAGGATCTAATATCCCTTCTATAGCTAGTTCTGTTAAGTTTGAACCAAATTCTTCTAATGTAGGAGTCTTGCTTCTGGCTTGTGTATTATTGCTACCGTTTGTATTAGTTTCTGTATTATCTCCTAACATTTGAATAACTTCTGTTCTAATTGATGCTACATTTACAGCTAAGTTTTCTAATACTCTTGCAGCTACACCTTCTCCCTCGCGGACTAAACCCATTAGTAAATGTTCTGTACCTATATAATTATGCCCTAATTGTCTAGCTTCTTCTAAAGACAGTTCAAGAACTCTTTTAGCTCTTGGTGTAAATGGTATTTCAACGGCTACAAATCCAGATCCTCGCCCGATGATTTTTTCTACTTCTATACGCGCGTCTTTTAAATTTACATTCATAGACTTTAGAACCTGTGCTGCAATTCCTGTACCTTCTCCTATTAAACCTAATAAAATCTGTTCTGTACCAACAAAATTATGTCCTAAGCGTCTAGCTTCTTCTTGAGCAAGCATAATCACTTTTATTGCTTTTTCTGTAAAGCGTTCAAACATTTGTTTAAGTAAACTAAATTTATACATTACCTTTGATATTAAATAATAATAACACATTTCAAAATATAACTTAATAGTTATTTAGAAAAATTTTTATTTTTATTTTAATAACCAATGATTATTGGATTACTTGGGTATAATTTTGTTATTATTTATAATGAATATTAAATCTAGATTTAATTTTAATGTTTGAGTTATATAATTTTGTATACTAAAGGGAAATAACTATGGCTTTTATTCAGTTTATTAAAGGAATTAATGAAACTGTTATTGCTAATGTTACTTTAACACGCTCAAAAGATGGCAGCAAAGGTACAGCAACTTTTCGATTTAATAGTCCTGATATCTTGCGTTCTGGCATGGAAGATAAAGGAGATATTACAGGTATGTATTTAAAGGATGATGAGGGGGAGTTAATGACTAGAGATGTAAGTGCTAAATTTATTAATGGTAAACCTCAAGCTATAGAGGCTATTTATATAATAAAAAGTCCACGAGAGTGGGATCGTTTTATGCGTTTTATGGAAAAATATGCTAATGAAAATCAGCTGTCTTTTACAAAAGCTAATTAGTTTTTACTTTGTTAATTTATAATTTAATATTTAATTGTAGATCCTTATTATATTCAATTTGCTATATGAAATTTTCTTTAAAATGGCTTCAACAAATGATAGATTTACATGACGTACAATTTACTACATTATCAAATAAGTTAATTATATCTGGTTTTGAAATAGACAATGTTATTTACAATCAATATAATAACGATATAACATTTGATTTAACTACCACCTCTAATAGACAAGATATATTAAGTGTTATAGGTTTGGCTAGAGAAATAAGTTCTATTTTGAATAGATCTTTAAAACAAAATTTATATAAATCGTCTTTTATAAATGATTTTAAGCCTTTAAATATATTAAGTGGTACATTTTTATTAGATTTTTCTTTAATCTATATAAATCATATTAATAATAATTCATCTCCTTTATGGCTTCAACATTATTTAAGTAGTCAAGGTATTAAACCAATAAATATTTTAATAGATATCCCACAATATATATATTTAAAGTGGGGTCATTATATAGAAATATTTGATAAAAATAAAATTACTTCTTCTTCTATTAAATATTCTTTATTTAATTTCAAGGTAGTGTACTATGACTTACATATGTTAAATGCTGTACAGTTAGAAGTTCTGAAATATGATGATTTATTATTATCAACTATAGGTTTATCTATAAATGCTAATTTCAATTGTGATATATTGACAAATACTGTTTTACTTTTCGGTCGAGTATATAATAAAAAATATCTTAAAAATCTTCAACAAGTACTGTCTTCAGGTACAAATTTATCACAAAAATCTTTAAATTGTGGTCTAAGAAGTGATTTTTTCAATGCTTTTTATGAAACAGTTTTCTTAGTTAGATCATTAGCTTTTGGTGTATCAGGTAGGTTGTATGGATGTTATGACTTGTATGATATACGAAAAACTATAAGATTAAAAAAAAGCACTATACAAAATGTTTTAGGTTCTGTTAGAAAAGGTTTATATAGTTATTTGACTGTAAAAGAAGTTATTTCTCTATTGGAAAGGTTATATTTTGTCATCTCCTATGATAATTTAAAAAATTATTTTACAATTCAGGTTCCTATTCATAGAAAACGTGATATTACGCGGCCTATTGATATAATTGAAGAAATAGGTCGTATTTATGGGTTTAATAATTTTATCAGTAAGTTACTTGTTGTGAGTAATAAAGATACCTTAATAAATAACATTTTTATCAATGTGTATCAAATACGTTATTTATTAAGGTATCTTGGCCTAAATGAAGTTTATAATTCTTCTTTTGATAACTTTTATATTAATAATGTAATTAAAAAGAATTTGTCAATTTTCAATCCTTTAATTCAGGATCAATCATTCTTAAGAAGTACTTTAATAGTTCCATTGATTGCAAATCAACAATATAATTTTAGGCAAGGCAATAAAAATATTGAAATTTTTGAGATAGGCAAAGTTTTTAAGTTTAACAGAAAAGCTGTACAACTTGGTGGTGTTGATTTTCAAGCTTCAGAATTATTATGCCTTTCTGGATTAATTAGTAATTTTAGCTTTCTCCGACAATCTTGGTCACATCAGCCATACTCATTGACATGGTTTCATGCTAAAGGTATAATTGAAGATTTTTTGGAACGATTACAAGTTGTAGTAGTATGGAAAAAAGTCAATACATTTGAAGATAGTTCTCTATTTTGTCATCTAAGTAACTTATTAAATGTTAATCGTACAGCAATTATTTATAATGTTTATAACCAAGAAATCGGTATATTTGGACAGTTATGTAATATTTCTAATAGTGATACTGATACTTATGTTTTTGAGTTTCATTTAATACAATTGATAAATTCTATTTCATCTAGTAATCATATAAATTCTTTTATTAAACCTTATTCTATTTATCCTAGTATAATTAGAGATTTATCTTTGACCTTAAAAAGTCATCATAATATTAATTTGCTTAAACAAGAAATATTAAATTTTAAAAATAATTTGATTGAATCTATAGAAGTATTTAATCATTATAAAAATAATGTTAAAAATGGTTATTATAATGTTGGTTTACGTATAACTTACAGAGCTTATGATAGAACTTTGAATCAGCATGATATTATTTCTATTGACAAACAAATAATTACTTTATTAAATAGATATAAAGTTGATGATATGAATATAAAGTAAATCTTAAGCCGGATTTTGTTCGTAATAGTTTTAAAGTTTATATTATTTTGTATAAAAATTAAAGTTATTAAGGGTAGTTATTAATCTGTTTTTTATATTTACATATAATTTTTTGCAGTAATGAGATATAAAATATAAATTATAATCTTGTTTTAACATATATAACTTAAGAAAATGAAATTTATAACTTTGCTCTTATACGGGGTTTGCCTAGCAAGTAATTCTAATTATACTTCTGGTATGCTTTTACCATACCTTTGCACCCTTACCTAAAGTCTAGTCTATAGGCGGTTTCTTTCTGTGGCACTTTCCTGATAGTTACCTATACTGTTTTCTATACAGCTATATTTTGATTAACTAGAGTCCGGACTTTCCTCAAATTTGTATTAAAATTTGCAACTACCTATGTTTACTTAATTATAAATAATAATACATTTTTTTTTTTTTTAATACAATACTATATTTCTAGATTGATCATATAAAAATAATAATACAAATATGAGGTTCATATATGGATTTAGTAAGTTTTTCAGAAAAAGATTTCGGTTCTATATTACTTCAATATAATTATAATTTAAATCCAGGTGATATTATAGCGGGCACGATTTTTCATCGAGAATCGCAAGGTTTTTTAGTAGATGTTGGCGTGAATATAGCAGGTTATTTGCCAATTGAAGAAGTTTTTTTGATTGGTAATAGTGATAAGCAAAAATTTAGTCAATTGGTTAATAATACAAGAGAGTTTTTTATTTTAGCTTATGAAAAGGATAAGAAAAAATTATTATTATCTGTTAAAAGATTAGATTATATAAGAGCTTGGAAGCGTATTAAACAACTTGAATCAGAAGATATAATTTTCAATTTGCCTATAATTAATATTAATAAAGGTGGAATCTTGACTTTTTTAGAAGGTTTACAAACTTTTATACCTAGATCTCATCTAATTAAATTTACTTATTATCAATTTACTGAAAAATACAATTTACCTTGTAAATTTTTATTAGCTGATGAAAAAAGCAATAAAATTATAGTTAGTCATAAATTAGCATTACTTTGTCTTTACTCTAATATTTTAAAAGTGGGTGCAATTTTGTACGGTCAAATCAAACAAATTAAGAAATATGGTGTTTTTATTGAAATATATGGTATACCTGCCTTACTCCATATATCAGAAATAGGTTATCAATATATACAAAATATAAATCATATTTTTCAAATAGGTAATAAAATTAAAGTTAGAATAATTCATATTGATATAAGGCAAGCTAGATTATCTGTATCACGAAAAGAAATTATTTAACCTCCTCCTACGATTGTAATAATTTCTATTTTGTCTCCAGATTTAAAAAAAGTTGTGTCAAATTCATCATATCTAATAATTAGATAGTTATGTTCTACTATAATTGAATTGAGTTCAAATTCTAAATAGATTAATAAGTCTTTAAGAGACATCAATACAGAGCAATTAAATGCTTCTCCATTTACAAAAATTCTATTGTATTTTTTATTCATCTTAACAATTGTATATAAAATATATCAAATTTTGAAAAATCATAGACTTATTATATAAAAAGTATTATTATTATATTTTAATAGTTAATGGCGGATGTAGCCAAGAGGTTAAGGCAGTGGATTGTGGCTCCACTATTCGCGGGTTCAAGTCCCGTCATTCGCCCTATTTATCTATGTAAATCATTTAAAATAGCTAATTTTGTTAATTCTGTTCGATTTCTTGTATTTGTCTTCTTTAATAAAATACTTACATATTTTTCTACATTTCTTATACTTGATTTAAGTATAGATGCAATTTCCTTATTTGTGTATCCTTTAGATACTAATACAAGTATAAGATTTTCTTTTTTTGTAAAAGAATTAAAAATAGAATTTTTATTTTTCTTTTGATTTATATTAGTATTTATATTTTTAGTTAAAAAAGCAAGATTTTTAAATATATTATTTATAATAGATATTAATTCCTGTGGGCAAAACGGTTTAGCTAAGTATGCGTTGCATCCTAGATTATATCCTAAAATACGGTCATCTGTCATGCCTTTTGCTGTTAAAAAAATTATTGGAAGTTGGCAGTAGTTTTCATTAGAACGTATTTGTTTAATTAGATCGTATCCATTTATATCTGGCATCATAATATCAGTAATAATCAAATCAGGTTTAATATTATTTAAATTTATTAATGCTTTGTAACCGCTTGTTATCATATTAATTTGAAAGCCTTCGGATACTAAGTAAGCACTTATTGAATTTAATAAATTTATATCATCATCAATTAAAAGTATATTTTTTTTGTTATTCAAATTAGTAAAAGTTCCTTATATTATTATTAATATTAATTTAATTGTTTATTTTATATAAATCATAATTATGAATAATCAATCTCATCTATTATTTTATACATTAAAAAATTTTTGTTGTGTTTATAAATTATATAAAGGAGATACGTTAATATTTAAAGATGATCTAAAATGTAATTCATTATTTATAGTATTTTATGGTACTGTGTATGTTATGAAAATTTTTACAAATGGAGAATCGATTTTTTTATCTTTACTAACTAGTAAAAGTGTAATTAACTTTAGTTTTTCCAATTCTAACTATATTCACCATAAAATTATTGCGTTAGAAAATACATATTTGATTAAATTTTTTAGTGTAAATGCTATAAATTCTTCTTCATATTTCTCAAATACTATAAACTTATTTAATCTATTTTCTTATACTTTAGGTCAATATGAGATTTCATCTTACATTTTAGTACATAAGTCAATTAAATATAGAATAATTCAGTTATTGTTGTTATTGTGTCGACAGTTTGGAATATTAAATTATAATTATGTTCTAATTCCTTTTGAAATATCACAAAAAACTTTAATTAATATTACAGGTGGTAATATTAATGCAGTCAATAGAGTAATGAATGACTTAGTCACTAATTTATTAGTGAAATATATTTCAAAAAATAAAATATTAGTATGTTATTTTTCTTTTTTTACATATTTAAATACTAATAAAATTATTTAATATGTAAAAATAAAATGATAAATGTTATAATTATATTGATTTAATAAAAAGTAGTTTAAATGCATTATCTTTGTATAACATTAAATTAAGATGGGAAAAGTCTATGATTGGTTTGAGGAAAGGTTAGAAATTCAATCCATTGCTGATGATATTACAAGTAAGTATGTTCCACCTCATGTCAACATTTTTTATTGTATTGGAGGTATAGTTTTTACCTCTTTTTTAATACAAGTGGCTAGCGGTTTTGCTATGACTTTTTATTATAGGCCCACTGTATCTGAAGCTTTTTCTTCTGTTGAATATATCATGACTGATGTTAACTTCGGTTGGTTAATTAGATCAATTCACAGGTGGTCTGCTAGTATGATGGTGCTTATGTTAATATTACATATGTTTCGAGTTTATTTAACAGGTGGTTTTAAAAAGCCACGTGAACTTACATGGGTAACAGGTGTAATATTAGCTGTTTTAACTGTTTCGTTTGGAGTAACTGGATATTCTTTACCCTGGGATCAGATTGGTTACTGGGCTGTTAAAATTGTAACAGGTGTTCCTGAAGCTATCCCAATAGTAGGTGGAAGTATAGTTGAATTACTAAGAGGTGGAGTGAGTGTTGGTCAAGGTACGCTTACACGATTTTATAGTTTACACACTTTTGTTTTACCTTTATTAACAGCTGTATTCATGTTAATGCATTTTTTAATGATTCGTAAACAGGGTATTTCTGGTCCCCTTTAATTGTTGATTATGTAATCAATTCATTCGTTTTATATTTATACACTATAGTACATAAAATTTATGTCTGGAGAAGTTCTATATGTCAATTATAAAAAAGCCTGATCTAACAGATCCTAAATTGCGTGCTAAATTAGCTAAAGGTATGGGACATCATTATTATGGAGAGCCAGCTTGGCCTAATGATATATTATACATGTTTCCTGTAGTTATTCTAGGTATATTAGCTTGTGATGTTGGTTTGTCTGTTTTGGAGCCTTCTGTTTTAGGAGAACCAGCTAATCCTTTTGCTACACCATTAGAGATATTGCCTGAATGGTATTTTTTTCCTACTTTTAATTTATTGAGAGTAATACCGAATAAACTAATAGGTGTTTTGTCTATGGCATCAGTACCTGCAGGTTTGATTATTGTTCCGTTTCTTGAAAGTGTCAACAAATTTCAAAATCCATTTAGGCGTCCTATTGCTACTACAGTGTTTTTAATTGGAACTTTTGTTGCAGTTTGGTTAGGTATTGGTGCAACAATGCCTTTATCTAAAGCTATTACATTAGGACTATTCTAAGCATTTTTACAATACTGCATCATAATTATTTTTATTATAATTATGATGCAGGATTCTTATTTAATTGAAATTTTGGCACCAGCTCCTTCTAATTGCTGTTTTAGCTCTTCAGCATCTTCCTTATTTATACTTTCTTTTATTGCTTTAGGTGCTGATTCTACTAATGTTTTTGCTTCTTTTAGGCCTAGGCCTGTTATTGATCTTACAATCTTTAATATAGCAATTTTTTTAGCTGCAGGTACCTCTTCTAATATTAAATCAAATTCTGTTTTCTCTTCTATTTCATTGTGACTTGAATTTTCACTTGTATTAGGTATAACGACCGCAGTGCTTTGCGATGAAATAGATGTATCAATATTAAATGTTTTTTCAATTTGTTTGACTAGTTCAGCTGCTTCTAATAATGTTAATGATTTTAATTCGTTAATAATAGTCTCGATTTTTGTAATCATACAAATATATTTTATATCTGGCATTTAAGTAAATTAAACTTTCTAGCTATTAATTTTATCATAAATTAATGGTTACGTAAAAGATCAATATCTATAGGTATTCCTGGTCCCATAGTGCTACTGATGTATACTGATTTCCAATATTGACCTTTAGATCCTTTTGGACGGTTTTTGTCTATAGATATTTGTAAGGCAATTAAATTATTGTATAAGTTTTCTATGCTAAAATTTAATTTACCGAAAGGAATATGTAATATTCCATTACGGTCTAGTCTATATTCTAATTTTCCAGATTTGAATTCTTTAATTGTCGTTACTAAATCGTTTGTTACTGTACCAGCTTTTGGTGATGGCATTAGACCTTTAGGTCCTAAAATTTTACCTAATTTTGCAATAGATAGCATTGTATCTGGAGTTGCTATAAGTTTATCAAAATCGAGGCGGCCTTGCTTAATTTCATTAATTAAATCTTCAGCTCCTACTATATCTGCTCCTGCTGATATTGCTTCTAGATTTCTATTTTCTTGAGTTATGACAGCTATACGTATTATTTTACCTGTTCCTTTAGGCAAAATAACATTTGCTCTTAATTGTTGATCTGTATATTTAGGATCTAAACCCAATGCAATATGTATTTCTGCTGTTTCTGTGAAATTTATATTAGCGAGATTTTTCATCAAATGTAAAGCATCTAAAGGCGAGTAAAAATGATTTTTGTTTAATTTTGTTAATAAGGTTTTAAATCTACGTGAACGTTTTTTCATTTTTTAGTATTATATTTAATTTTTTCATTTAGTCATTAATTTTTATACCCATATTTTTTGCTGTACCTTTAATAATATTCATAGCTTTTTGGATATCTTGGGTGTTTAAATCTTTTAATTTTGTTGTGGCTATTTCGTGTAATTGTATTTTAGAAATGGATGCAATTTTTTTTGTGTTTGGCTGTCCTGATCCAGTTTTTATTTGAGCAGCTTTTTTTAATAGTACTGCTGCAGGTGGGGTTTTCAAAATAAATGAGAAACTTCGGTCTTCGTATATTGAAATTTCAACAGGTATAATTAGACCAGATTTATTGGTTGTTTTTGCATTATATTCTTTACAAAACATCATAATATTTGCTCCGTATTGTCCTAATGCTGGTCCGACTGGTGGAGCAGGTGTAGCTTTTCCTGCGGTTAAAGCTAATTTAACAAGTCCTATAAGTTTTTTAGCCATAAAATTTTTTATTATTAATCTTAATGCTGTATTATAGATCATTATAGTGACTAATGTAAAATTAACTTTATTTTTATATATTAAATTCTGTACTTAATTGTTTTGTTTTTTGACACGCCTTGAAGGATTTGAACCCTCGACATTAGGTTTTGGAAACCTATGTTCTACCAGCTGAACTAAAGGCGTAATACTTATTACCATACATTAAAAAATAAAAAAAGTAAAAAATATCATACATTGTATATAATAAAAATATTAAAATAAAAGCATAATATGAATTTTATTGTTTTATATGTTTTATCCTATATCTACAGATATTCGTTTTTCAGAATTAGAGTATAAAAAGTATGCTTGTCATCTAACTTTAGATAAAGTTGGTAATCATGGACAAAAAAGATTAAAAGCAGCTAAAATTTTATTTGTTGGTGCTGGTGGACTAGCTGCATCTAGTATTATTTATTTGGCATCTTGTGGAGTTGGTTGCTTGGGTATTATAGATAATGATAAAGTTTGTTATTCTAATTTGCATAGACAAATATTGTATAGTTATAAAGATGTTGGTAAATTAAAAGTTGATGTAGTACGTTATAAAATTAAAGAAATTAATCCGCAGTGTTATGTAAATACATATTCTCTGATTTTAAACACAGAAAATTCTGGGGATATTATCAAAAATTATGATATAGTTATAGATACAACGGATAATTTTAAGTCAAGATATGTAATTAGTCGATCTTGTTATCTATACCATAAAATACATATTTATGGAGCAGTTAAATCTTTTGAAGGTCATATTAGTGTTTTTAATTATAAAGGTGGGCCTTTATACTCTGATTTATATCCACAGAATTTAAAATTAATTAATAAAGACTGTGAAAGATTCGGTGTTTTGGGTATACTGACAGGTATTATAGGTATTCTTCAAGCTATAGAATCTATAAAAATTATATTAGGTACAGGAAATATTTTAAGTGGTTATTTATTAGTATATAATATTTTAGATGGGTCTTGTAAAAAAAGTAAAATTTGTACTAAAAAAACAAAAAATTTTATACCATATAGCTTTAGTAATAATTGGTTAAGTTTTAATTCTATCAACCATAATGATTTATCATTAATGATAAAGAGCTCTAATGTTATTCTAATTGATGTCCGTCAAGCAGAGGAGTTTATTAAATATCATGTATCTAAATCAATTAATATTCCATTAAAAAATATTAGGTTTAGAAAAACAATTCATTTTATTAGTGTTTATTGTATTAATAAAAATATTGTCATATATTGTTATGATAGTTTAAGATCATATATTGCTTCTAGAATTTTATATAAAAATCATATTAATCACTATATATTCAATATTTGAATATGTTATTTTATATTGTTTAAATTTTACTATGAAAAAGAAAATATCTGTTATTTTGAAGAAAGATTTAATCTATTTAGGTTTGAGAGATAGTATAGTCAATGTTAGTTCTGGTTATGCTTTTAATTATTTAATTCCCTATAATTTTGCATATTTAGCAACTAATAAAACATTGAAACATCATAAAATGTTTGCAGATGCAAAGCAAAAAAAATTGGATCAAATTAATACTAGATTACAATTAATTAATCAAAAATTGAATAAAATAAATAAGTTTAGTATTAAAAAGAAAGTAGGCAAGAATAATCAAATTTTTGGTAGTGTAAGTGATAAAGACATAATATCATATTTATTCTATTTAACGGAAGAAAAGCTAGATAAAAAAAACTTAAGTATACCTGATATCAAAACATCCGGTGTCTATGACTTAAATATCAATATTTTAAATAATATAATTATTAGTATAAAGTTACAAATTTTACCATTATTTATATAGTGACCATACTGGGGTGGGAGGATTCGAACCTGCGAATGGCGGAGTCAAAGTCCGCTGCCTTACCGCTTGGCTACACCCCATAGTAATATAATTAAACAACTATTAGTGGTTAATTGTCAACTAGATAATATGTCTTTTAATTTATGAATCTCTTCTTTTATGTGAGAATAAGCAATACTATATTGTTTGTGTTGATCTAATATTCTAATAGTTATTTTCTTATTATTTATTTCTTCTTCCCCTATAATCATACAAAATTTAGCTCCAATTTTACTTGCTTTTTGAATTTGTTTTTGAAAATTTGAGTTTGATAAATCTAATTCGAATTTTATGTTTTCATTTTCTAAGTTTTTTATTATATTCCACACTTGTTTTTTTGCTTCTAGTCCTTGTGTTGCTATATATATATATTTTTTTTTCTGATTTAGTTGCCATTTTTGATCAATACTTTTTAGTAATCTTTCTAATCCAATAGCCCAACCTATAGCTGGTGTTTTAGGTCCTCCAAGTTGCTCTATCAAAGTATCATAACGCCCACCTCCACATATAGTATTCTGACTATTTTGAGAAATAGTTTTAATTTCGAAAGCGGTATTGTTATAATAGTCTAGTCCTCTTACCAAATTATAATTAATTTTATAATTAATTTGTAAATTATTTAAATATGTGCAAACTAAGTTGAAATGCTCAATAGATGTTTTATTTAGGTATTTATTTAAATTTGGAGCGTACTGTACGATTTCTTGAGTTTTTAGGTGTTTACTATCTAAAATTCTTAGAGGATTAGAATATAGACGTTTTTGTGAATCTTCATCTAAATCTTTTTTATATTTTGAGAGATATTCAATTAAATCTGTTTTATATATTTGTCTTTCTTCTAGATTACCGATTGAATTAATTTCTAATATATAGTCATAAAGTTTTAATTCATGTAGTATTTTATTGGCTAAATGAATAACTTCTACATCAGCCATTGGATTCAGACTACCAATACATTCTATACCTAATTGATGAAATTGTCTTTGTCTTCCACTTTGTGGTCTTTCATATCTAAACATAGGACCAAAATACCAAAGTTTTTGTAAGCTATTTTGGTAAAGTTTGTTACTTATAAATGCTCTAGCTATACCAGCTGTTCCTTCAGGTCTTAATGTTATACTTCTATTGCTTTGATCAGCAAATGTATACATTTCTTTATTTATAATATCTGTCATTTCTCCGATGCTACGTTTAAATAATTCAGTTGATTCTATTATTGGTGTTCGAATTTCTGAATAATTGTGTAATGATAGTATGGCAGAAGCTTTCATATATATATGCTGCCAGTAAATTGTTTCATAAGGTAGTATATCTTTAGTTCCTCTTAATGGTTGCATAGAGTATAATTTCAATATTATTATATTTGTTAGTTATTATATATAATATAATTTTTCTTATATTTTTATAAATCTATCGGGCGAGGAGGGATTCGAACCCCCGACACCGTGGTTCGTAGCCACGTGCTCTAATCCACTGAGCTACAGGCCCTTATATAATACTATTATATCAGGTTTTTGTTGAAGATATATATTTTCTATTTTTCAATAAGTTGTTTCTTAATCGTAATATTAATATTCTTGTAATTTATATTTATTGGTTATTATAATGTTTATATTTGTTAAATAAGGTTTATTTATATAAATGGCTAAAAGAATTTTGTATCAGGATAATGCACGTAAAGCTTTAGAAAAAGGTATGGATGTTTTGGTTGAAGCCGTCGCGATAACTCTTGGACCTAAAGGTCGAAATGTTGTTCTAGAAAAGAAATTTGGTGCACCACAAATTATTAATGATGGAGTTACTATTGCTAAAGAAATAGAATTAAAAGATTTGACAGAAAATACAGGTGTTGCACTTATTAGACAAGCAGCAGCAAAAACTAATGATGTCGCAGGTGATGGAACAACAACAGCTACTGTTTTAGCTCATGCTATAGTTAAACAGGGTCTTAAGAATGTAGCTGCTGGTGCTAATCCTATTATATTAAAAAAAGGTATAGAAAAAGCGGTTAAGTTTATTGTTACTAAAATTGCAGAGTATTCGAAGCCTATATTAGATATGAATGATATTACTCATATAGGTTCTATATCTTCTGGCAATGATATTGAGATTGGTACTATGATTGCCAATGCTATTCAAAAAGTTGGTAAAGAAGGTATTATCTTTTTGGAAGAAGGCCAGTCTACAACTATAGAATTAGAAATTAAAGAAGGAATGAAGTTTGATAAAGGTTTTATTTCTCCTTATTTTGTTACAGATACATCTAGAATGGAGGTTATACAAGATAATCCATATATACTTATAACAGATAAAAAAATTACTCTGATTCAACAAGAATTATTGCCTATTTTAGAAAAAGTTGCTAAAACAAATCGTCCTCTACTTATTATAGCTGAAGATATAGAAAAGGAAGCTTTAGCTACCATTATTGTTAATAAACTTAGAGGTATTATTAATGTTGTTGCTGTTAGAGCTCCTGGTTTCGGAGATAGAAGAAAATTGTTGTTAGATGATATAGCTATTCTTACTTCGGGAGAAGTTGTTACTCAAGATATGGGTCTTAGTTTAAATAACTTGTCTTTAGATCAGTTAGGTTCTGCTAGAAGAATTCAAATTACAAAAGACTCTACTACCATTGTAGCTGATGTAAAAGAAAATGTTATTCAAGCACGCTGTGATCAAATTCGTAGACAATTAGAGTCTAGTACAAATAGTTATGAGAAAGAAAAATTGCATGAAAGACTTGCTAAATTGTCAGGTGGGGTTGCTGTTATTAAGGTAGGTGCAGCAACTGAAACAGAAATGCGAGATAAAAAATTGCGCCTAGAAGATGCTATTAATGCAACTAAAGCAGCTATAGAAGAAGGTATAGTCCCTGGAGGAGGTTCTACATTTGTACATTTATCTCAAGATTTACACGATTGGGCTATTACTAATTTAGTTCAAGAAGAATTAGTAGGTGCTTTAATAATAATAGATGCTTTATTATATCCGTTGAAAAGAATTGTAGAAAATGCCGGAAGTAATGGTGCTATTATTATAGACAAAATTAAAAATAGTGATTTTTCTATAGGTTATAATGCTGATCTTGGCCGAATTGTTGATATGTATAAAGAAGGTATTATAGATCCAGCTAAAGTCACTCGTTCTGCTTTGCAAAATGCAGCTTCTATAGCTGCTATGATTTTGACAACGGAGTGCCTTATAGCAGAACATGTAGAGAGTTAAAACAGGTTTATAATGTATTTATCTTATATATAAGATGGTGATTTAATATACTTAATCAGAAAATAAATGCCATTTTTATTACTTGATATGTATATTATGTACAAGTTTAATAAAGCTATTTCTGTTATATATTTATCATCGAAATAAGTTTCACTGATGATATTATAGTAATTTTGTGTTTTATAATATATATATTTAAATCTATTTAAGTACTGTTTAATTTTATTAGATTTTTTATTTTTATATATTATACTGAAGATTTCATTTATATTTTTTTGTATTTTGTAATCATGGATTAAATTATATATATAGTGCATTAATTGTATACTGTTGTTGAAGTTGTGTAAAGTATAAACTTTTGGGTGTCTAGTTAAATTACCACATCTGATACAAAATGTATTATCTAATCTATGCATGTAATTTATTTGTTTGTTAGAACTATCATCTAGATTATATAAATTTATTGCTTCAATACTTATTAATAAAAGTTCAATTTTTTTTTTGCATGATTTTTATACATCTTGATAAATATTACAAAATTTTATCTTTATAATATGGAGTTTAGAAATATTATTAGATGTTTAGCATAATTTATCTATTATTACTAACCATCTAATTTGTCGATTGAGTTATATTTAGTTTGTGCCTATAAAATTGAATTCTGGAAATGTTATTTTAGCTTTTTTTAAGGATGTTGTTTTTCCTTTTTCTTGCCAAAAGTTTATTATTTCAGTTGTTTTATTAAGTAAGTCTATTCTTTCATTTTTGTTAATCCATGGTTTTGATTCTAATTCTATTTTTAGTTCTTCCCATGCATCATTACGAGGCCAAAAAAAATAAGAAGTTAATGGACTTTTATGTTGTCCTACAATATAATCAATAGCTATAGCAATATTATTTTCAAGCCATAAAATTTTAAATGTAAATTTAGACAATCTATTCTCCCTATATGAATTGTGTTTTACTTTTTAGTTTTTCAGTTTTTTTATTATTTGTTTAACTTTTTTAGTTGTTTGAGCTCCTTGATTTATTCTTTTTGTAGCTTTTGCTAAGTTAATTTTATATGTCTTTGTAATTGGATTATAAAAACCTATTTCTTCGATTGCTTTGCTATCTCTGGGTTTTTTACTGTCTATAACTATAATTCTGTAAATAGGTTGTTTTTTTCTTCCTAATCTTTTTAATCTAATTTTTAACATGAGAATAAAATGCAATATAAATAAGTTTACTTTAGGTGTTATATTTTATATTAAATAATTTTTTGTTTTATTTATCAACTATTTTCTTTAAATTTATTACAAATTAAGTAATGGATTCTATTTGTATATTATTAAATATTACTGTTAGACATTGTAAAAAAATGATTCCTAACATAGGAGACATATCCATACCAAATATCATAGGTATTGTTCCTCTAAATAATTTAAGGTATGGATCTGTTAGTCTATTTAAAGAGCAAAAAGGTTCGTTATACCAATTTACTGTTGGAAACCATGCTAGAGATAATTTCAGTAAGATAGATATCAGATATATCTCAGAAAAATTAGCTATAGATGTAAAAAGTAAATTAAACGAGTTTATAATAATGTTCATTATTGATATAATATTAATTATGAATGATTTTGATTCAAACTATTTTAGTAGTATACACATTTATTTTTGGGTATCTTTTAGCTATATAATGTAAAATTTTACTATTACATGTAATACAAACAACTTTAACATTTGTTAAATTAATTTTATTTTTTTCTTCTAAATTTTTAATTGTTGTCATTATTCTATAGTCTTGTAAGAATTTTTCAAATATAATTATTTTGTTCATGGTAATTTTTTGATTCCAGTTGTATAGTTTGTTTTTTTTGTCTAAACTTATATGTGTAAAATCGGTTTGAGGTAATATTTTCTTTATATTTGAAAGAATATTATGGTTTTCTATTATATTAGAAATAATTAAATATCTATTTAGTTCATTTGATAACAGTTTTTCCTGTAATATATCAACTTTTTTTATATATATATTATTTGTTTTAAGCCATTTTCTTAATATTTCATATATAATAAGCATACCTAATGTCTTTTCATCATCGTAATTTTTTGAATCTTTTTGTGATTTTGTGTAGATAATGTTATATGCTAGTTGTTGTATAATTGGGTGAATAATTATATGTATATTGAGTTTCATTTAATTTAAGGTAAGCTGAATTATGATAAAATATTTGTTTGAATCAATATAACATAATTATATCTGATTATTTATAGAAAAATAAAGATATAGGCAATTTATGAATTTTGACGGTCAGCGCAATATATGGACTTGGGGTTGTTCTATTAGTTCTGAAATTTGGAATGGAAGACTAGCTATGTTAGCTTTTATTATAATTTTTTGTATAGAGTTTTTTTTTCTTTACCAATTATAGAATTATTAGGTATTTAATAGTGGTAATAGTAAAAACTATTCTTAATTAGTATACTGAATTAAGAATAGTTTTTTGATAATGTATATATAACTTTAACTTTATTATGTAGATTTAGTCTAAAGGTCTCATAGATAGTACAGCTTCGTTTTCTCTATTTATACCTTTTTCAAATCCCGCAGCAGCGGCTCTTGCTCGTCCTGCATGCCAAAGATGTCCAATAAATAAAAAGAATCCTAGAAAAAAGTGAGATGTTGTTAACCAGCTTCTAGGTGAAACATAGTTAACAGAATTGATTTCTGTTGCAACCCCACCAACAGAATTTAATGAACCTAATGGTGCATGTGTCATGTATTCTGCTGCTCTCCTCTCTTGCCAAGGTTGTATATCATTTTTTATTTTACTAAGATCTAATCCATTGGGACCTCTCAAGGGTTCTACCCAAGGTGCTTTTAAATCCCAGAAACGCATTGTTTCTCCACCAAATATAATTTCTCCGCTTGGTGATCGCATTAAGTATTTCCCTAACCCTGTAGGACCTTGTGCAGATGCAACATTTGCTCCTAATCTTTGGTCTCTGACTAAAAAAGTGAAAGCCTGTGCTTGAGAAGCTTCTGGCCCAGTAGGTCCATAAAACTCACTTGGGTAAGCTGTATTGTTATACCATACAAAGTTAGATGCAGTTAGTCCCATAATAGATAAAGCGCCTAAACTGTAGGATAAATATGCTTCACCAGACCAAACAAATGCTCTTCTTGCCCAAGCAAATGGTTTTGTTAAAATGTGCCATATGCCTCCTGCAATGCAAATTACTCCAATCCATACATGTCCGCCAATTAAGTCTTCCATATTATTGACACTAACTATCCATCCATCTCCTCCAAATGGTGATTTTAATACATATCCGAATATAATAGCTGGATTTAAAGTGGGATTACTGATTAATCTAACGTCTCCTCCTCCCGGTGCCCATGTATCGTATACTCCGCCAAAAAATAAAGCTTTAATTACTAGTAAGAAAGATCCTATACCTAGCAATACAAGATGTATACCTAATATTGTTGTCATTTTGTTTTTATCTCTCCAATCATAACCAAAGAAAGGAAATGATTCTTCTAAAGTATCTGGTCCGATTAAGGCATGATATAGTCCTCCGAATCCTAGAACTGCAGAAGATATTAGGTGTAAAATACCTACAACAAAATATGGGTAAATATTAGTGATTTCTCCTCCAGGACCTACACCCCATCCTAATGTTGCTAGGTGAGGAATTAAAATAAAGCCCTGCTCATATAGAGGCTTTTCTGGCATAAAATGTGCAACTTCAAATAGAGTCATAGCTCCTGTCCAAAAAACCATTATTCCAGCATGTGCTACATGAGCTCCTAGTAGTTTTCCTGATACATTAATTAATCTAGCGTTGCCAGACCACCATGCGAATCCTGTAGATTCTATATCTCTACCGCTTACAATATTTTGATTAAAGGGCATTTCCACGTGGTAAAACCTCCTCAGGGAATATAAAGTTTTCATGTGGCTGATCTTGAGCTGCCATCCATGAACGTATACCTTCATTTAGTAAAATATTTTTAGTGTAAAATGTTTCAAACTCTGGGTCTTCAGCCGCTCTTAATTCTTGTGAAACGAAATCATATGCTCTTAAATTTAATGCTAGTCCTACTATACCAAATGCACTTGTCCACATTCCAGTAACTGGTACGAATAGCATGAAGAAGTGTAGCCAGCGTTTATTAGAGAAAGCTACACCAAAAATTTGTGACCAAAAACGATTAGCTGTTACCATTGAATATGTCTCTTCGGATTGTGTAGGTGTAAATGCTCTAAATGTATCTGCCGCATCTCCGTCTTCAAATAGAGTATTTTGAACAGTTGCTCCATGAATTGCGCATAATAGCGCTCCACCAAGTATGCCAGCTACACCCATCATGTGAAATGGATTTAATGTCCAATTATGAAATCCCTGTAAAAATAACAAAAATCTAAATATTGCTGCTACACCAAAACTAGGTGCGAAAAACCAACTTGCTTGTCCTAATGGATACATTAAGAATACTGAAACAAATACTGCAATTGGGCCTGAAAATGCAATTGCATTGTAAGGTCTGATTCCTACAAGTCTTGCAATTTCAAATTGTCTTAAACAAAATCCAATTAATGCAAATGAACCGTGTAAAGCAATGAATGTCCACAATCCTCCAATTTGACACCATCGAGTAAAATCACCTTGTGCCTCAGGACCCCATAAAAGTAATAAAGAATGTCCCATGCTATTAGCTGGTGTTGATACAGCTGATGTTAGAAAGTTACATCCTTCTAAATATGAGCTTGCTAATCCATGTGTATACCAAGATGTTACGAATGTTGTACCCGTTAACCATCCTCCTAAAGATAAGTAAGCGCATGGAAATAGCAATAAACCAGACCAACCTACAAATACGAAACGATCTCTTTTTACCCAGTCATCAATTAAATCAAATCTACCACGGGTTTTTTCTTGTCCAATTACTATGGTCATAAAATAATTCTCCAGAGTGTACTAAATAAATAAATAAGTTACAAGCTTATCGACACATTATTTATTGATTAACAGTGTCTTTTAATTTAATGCTCATATGTATTTTGTAAAGTTACTTTACTTTTCTTTACGCTTATATTAATATTATAAACCTATTCAGCAGTAAAGTTAGTGACTAGTATAAAAGCATTTAATTAGTTCTCTAAGTTTATAACTTATTTTAAATTAAAATTTTCATATACTACAAATATAGTATAGCAAATATTTTATTGCTACCTATATTTTAGGATTATATATATTTCATAATATTTTGAATAATGTAATTGAAGATAAATATTTAAGTTTGAAGAAAAATTACTAGAATTCATAAATTGTAGCTATATATTGCAGTTAGCATAAACTTCTATTTTAGAACTAAAGGCTTAATCTTTATTAGAATTTAATTAATAAGCAAATTTAAAGTGTGATAGTTTAATTTGAGATATAATATAAACGTTTATTGAGTTAGTAATATGATTTGTTATTAGATATTTACCTAACTTGTTTATAATCACAAATAAACATATTAATTTGTATTCGATATATATTATCAAGAGTAAACTCTAAAATCAGAATACACAATTTAATATCTTGTGTTTATTATAATTTTTTTACTTTAATCACGATGTAATAATATAATCTATTTTTTCAAAGTGTTTTTTGTATTTGTAATAATTGTATAAAATTTGTTTTTAATAGCTTATTAAAAACACTTAATAGATTTTGAATTTTAACCACTTTTTATTTTCAATTATTTTTCTAAATGTTTATATCTTAATTTATTTGTATTAAAAGTATTAAAGGGTTAAGATTGATAGTTTTGTATTTTTTTCCTTAATATTAAAATTGAAATATTAAAAAATATACTAAGATTCATATTTCTTGAAGTCAATACAATTTATGATTATTTTTACATGTCTCTGCTGAAAATAAAACATGAAATACGAATGGCTCATTAGTATATTGTTTTTTTATGAATAATATAGCTTGATTTAATTATAATTTTATATTAAATGATTATTACATTAGTGTTTAAAGTTGAATCTTAATATTTATAAAAGTCAAATAATATTTGAGTTTTTTGTATATTTATATATTTAAGAAAACTAAATTGATTATTTTCATAAATGATCGAGATAAATTTTAGATGATGTTTTTAGAAAACTTTTGTATTGAAAAGTATTTTTATTAAATAGTATAAAATAAAAATTTATTAAATAATTTCTTAGCAAATATCATCGTTTTAAATTTATATCTTAAATTAGATTTTGATTCGAATTAATTATAATGGTGAAAGTATTTAAATTCTATTTATAATGATTCATTTATGAAAGTTCAGTTTTTATTAATACTTGTGTGAATATGCTTTTTCAACTAGTTAAAATTTTCAATAATTCTTTGAAAAAGATATCCTGTTCCTCTAGCAGTTAATATTAGATCTGGGTTACTAGGATCATCTTCTAACTTTGCTCTTAGTCTAGAAATATGAACATCTACTACACGTGTATCAACATGTCTTTCTGGTGTATATCCCCAAACTTCTTGTAATATAGCGGATCTTGAAAAAGGTTCTCCTGCTTTACTTACTAATAATTCTAATAAGCTAAATTCCATACCTGTCAGTCTTACACGTTCATTTTTTTTATAAACTTGTCTTTTATTAGTGTCAATTTTGAGGAATCCTATATTTAGAATTCCTGAGTTAGGAATTCCAGAACTAATATTTATCTTATCTACTCTTCTGAGAACACATCTGATACGTGCCTCTAATTCTTTAGGTGAAAATGGTTTAATGACATAATCATCTGCGCCTAATTCCAAACCAGTAATTCTATCTGATACATCTCCTAGTGCAGTTAGCATGATTATTGGTACATCTGATTCTTTCCTGATTTCTTGACATACTCCATAGCCATCCAACTTAGGCATCATTACGTCAAGTATCACTAAGTTAGGATATTCTTTTCGAAATATATTTAACGCTTCTTCTCCATCGCTTGCACTAATGACATTATATCCAATCATTGAAAGGCGTGTTTCTAAAATTGTTCTTATACTATTTTCATCATCTACGACTAAAACTTTTTCTTTACAGTTATGCAAGTTTTTGATCTCCTTTATCTTTTGAATTTAATGTTTTTAATATCATAAATTATATAAGTTTATAAATATAATTGTATTTATAACAATCGTTTTTGTATTGTTTATAATAGTTTTATCTGACTATTTATTTGTTATCTTCTTCGACAAATTTCATAATTATATCAAGTTAAAATATTTTTAGTGTATCTAAATTAAATTATTAGTTGTTAAAATTTAATTATTATGGATTATTTTCAGTATAATGAGATTTTGTATTCAGTAAGTTAATCTAAGTTTTAAATATTTTTCAATATTTAAATTTTTCTTAATTTGTCTCTCATATACATTAAAATGTTATAAGTGCACAATTACTGAATTTTTCAGTGTTTATTTACCTATTCTATTATTTATAAATTTTATATCAATGTGTAATATGTAATGAATTTTTAAGAATTGGGGAATTTCTTTATATTACGAACTTGTGATTATTGTACTGTTTTTAGTATTAATTTCAGAAACAATTTTTTTAACTACAAGGGCTTGACAAAGTATTAGAAAAGGAATTACTATTAGTTTAGTATTTTAAATTTAGTGAAATTACTGAGTTTAGTATTGAATTAATTATTAGTTTTCAACTCAATAAATATTCTGGATAAAATGGAGAGT